CGAAGGTCTTGTTTCACCCTTACGGTCTTGCTCTGCGCTCCCTTCGGTCGCTTGTTCCCTTCGGTCACCCTCTGGTCGCCCTTCGGTCGCGGCGCTCGCTGCGCTCCTGTTCGCGAAGCTCACTGCGCTCGCTTCGCTCACTGCGCTCGCTTTGCTCGCCTGCTCCGCCCTTCGGTCGCCAGTTCGCTGCGCTCACCCTTCGGGAGCTTGTTTCACCGAGCGCCGCGACCGAAGCGAGCAGGAGCGTAGCGCGGCGCTCACTGCGTTCGCTTGTTTCACCGTAAAAGCGAGCGAGCGCAGGAAACCCGAGCGAGCAAAGCTCGCGACTGGCGCTACCTTCGCTAGCTTGTTTCACCGTGAGCCTCGGGAACAGGCGACTGTAGGTTGGAACAAACTACCTTCGGTAGCGCGGCGCTCACTGCGTTCGCTTGTTTCACCGTGAGCCTCGGGAGCAAGCGGCCGTAGGGCGACAAAAGGGAGCAAGCGACCGTATGGCGACCAGAGGGCGACCAAAGGGAGCAATACCGTAGGGTAAAAGCGAGCGAGCTCACGGTGAAACAAGCGAACGCTGTGAGCGCCGCGCTCGCCAGCTCGGTGAAACAAGCTTGCGAAGGTAGCGCCACTCGCGAGCCAGCTCGCTCGCTTTTACCCTATGGTCGCCCTCTGGTCACCCTCGCTCCCGGCGCTACCTTCGGTAGCTTGTTGCATCGAGCGCAGGAAAAGCGAGCGAGCTCACGGTGAAACAAGCGAACGCAGTGAGCGCCGCGCGAGCCAGTTCGCTTGTTTCACCGTGAGCTTCGCTTCAAAACCAAAGTGTTTCCTGCGCTCGGTGAAACAAGCTACCTTCGGTAGCGCGGCGCTCACTGCGTTCGCTTGTTTCACCGTGAGCTCGCTCGCGTTTACTGCGCTCGTGTCGCTCGCTGCGCTCGCTCGGTTTTACCCTTACGGTCGCTTGCTCCCTTCGGTCGCCCTACGGTCGCTTGCTTCCTCTGGTCGTTCTACGGTCGTTTGCTCCCTTCGCTCACGGTAAAACAAGCTAGCGAAGGTAGCGCCGCGCGAGGGCGACCAGAGGGAGCAGCTACCGAAGGTAGCGCGGCGCTCACTGCGTTCGCTTGTTTCACCGTGAGCGAGCTTGTTCCACGGCGTGAGCAAGCTACCGAAGGGCCGTAGGCAAGCGACCGTAAGGGAGCGCCGTGAAACAAGCGACCGAAGGGCCGTCAGGCAAGCTACCGAAGGTAGCGCAGAGTGCATAGCGCCGCGCGAGCTACGTTCGCTTGTTGCACCCTAACGGTCGCCTGCCTACGGCCCAAACGGTCGCCTGTTCCCTTCGGTCACCATTAGGTCTTGTTTCACCCTCTGAAAGAAAGTTACACGTTACACAATGGGATAAGTCAACTTGACTGCTGTTTTTTTTTTCAGCGTGAACGCTTCAAAGTTTGTGGAATACTCAAATACGAGCAGCTTACAAAAACAGATAATCTGAGCTCTTTTGTCAAAGCTTCTTTGATTTCTTAAGAAATCAAAGAAGCTTTGACAAGAGGTTAGACTCGACAAGCTACAGAAACAAACTTTGAAACACTTTGATTCTGCCAACCCTTTTGAAAAGACGAGCATATACGGGGCGGCACTTTGCAAAGTGCCGCCTTTCTTACTAGAACATTATGCAGTAATTTACTGGCGTGTACAACACTTAGTGCTTTGTCAAGAAGAACGTTAGGCTCGATCGTTCCGTGATAGTTGCTCCCAAGGGCTAGCAAAATCAAAATATCGAAACTCTTGAGCCATTTCTATGGGTTCTGAAACAACACGTTTCTCTGAATCATCATAACGCACTTCCAAATAGCCACTTAAGGGAAAATCTTTACGTAAAGGATGACCTTCAAAACCATAATCTGTTAAAATACGACGTAAGTCAGGATGGTTTGAAAAGTAAACACCAAACATGTCCCAGACTTCTCGTTCCCACCAACCAGCCGAGGGAAATATGCTGACTACGGAGCTTATTGGAGTGATTTCATCTACATTGGTATGTATGCGAATACGCGAATTATACTGAACACTTAACAAATTATAAACTACTTCAAATCTTTGTTTTCGAGAAGGGTAATCCACTCCACAAACATCTATTAAAATTCTAAAACGTGTATTACTATGATACTTGAAAAAGCATAATAACGGAAAAATACAGTCCGGTTTAACATAGAAAACAGTTTCATTTTTAGCTATTTGAGCTCGATATATCCATTTAGGTAAAGTAGAAATGAGCGATTTACAAAACAATCTGGTTTCCACGTGGGTTGTCTAAAATTTTGAGTATTGCCTCCTGGAGAAGTTGCAAGCACTTTGAACGGGGGCAAAGCAAACTTGGCGAGAATCTTGAAAGGAAGAACCTTTCGTTTGTTACTTTTGAGCAGCTTTGCGCAATAACGTTATGCAAAGGCATTAAGCTAAGAAACCACCGGTTAGTCACAGCAAGAGTGATCCAAGGGTGGAACAAGCTACCTTCGGTAGCGCGTCGCTCACTGCGTTCGCTTGTTTCACCATGACCAAAGGTGACCGAAGGGAACAAGCGACCTTACGGGAAAACTGAGCGAAGCGAAGCGAAGCTCACGGTGAAACAAGCGAACGCAGTGAGCGACGCGCGAGCCAGTTCGCTTGTTTCACCGAGCGCAGTGAAACAAGCTACCGAAGTAAGCGACGTGACCCATGGGCCGTAGGCAGGCGACCGTAAGGGTGACGAAGTCACAGGCGACCGTAGGGCGACCGAAGGGAGCAAGCGACCGAAGGGAGTGCAGTAAAACCGAGCGAGCTGGCTCGCGAGTGGCGCTACCTTCGGTAGCTTGTTTCACCGAGCGCAGGTCGACCATAGGGGGCAAGAACTGGCTCGCGCGTCGCTCACTGCGTTCGCTTGTTTCACCGTGAGCTTCGCGAACAGGCGACCGTAAGGGCGACCAGAGGGTGACCGAAGGGAACAAGCGACCGAAGGGAGCGCAGAGCAAGACCGTAGGGTAAAACCGAGCGAGCTTGCTCGCGAGTCGAGCGCAGGAAAAGCGAGCGAGCGCAGCGAGCGACACGAGCGCAGCGAGCGACACGAGCGCAGGAAAACAAGCGAGCGCAGCGAGCGCCGCGACCTGAGGGAGCAAGAGCTCGCTCGCGCGGCGCTCACTGCGTTCGCTTGTTTTCCCGTGGCCAGAGGGCGCCCAAAGGGTAAAACAAGCGAGCGCAGCGAGCGCCGCGACCAGAGGGTGACCGAAGGGAACAAGCGACCGAAGGGAGCGCAGAGCAAGCGACCGAAGGGCGACCGAAGGGAGCAGGCGACCGTAGGGCCGTAGGCGGGCGACCTCGCTCGCCCGGCGCTCACTGCGTTCGCTTGTTTCACCGTAAAACTGAGCGAGCTGGCTCGCGACAGGCGCTATGCACTCTGCGCTACCTTCGGTAGCCTGTTCGCTTCGCTCACTGCGCTCGCTTTGCTCTTGCTCTGCGCTCCCTTCGGTCGCTTGTTCCCTTCGGTCACCCTCTGGTCGCCCTTCGGTCGCTTGCTACGCCCTTCGGTAGCTTGTTTCACCGAGCGCAGGAAAACCGAGCGAGCTTGCTCCGCCCTTCGGTAGCTTGTTTTCACCGAGCGCAGGGCGACCATAGGGAGCAAGAGCTTGCTCGCGACAGGCGCTATGCACTCTGCGCTCCCTTCGGTAGCTTGCTCCCTTCGGTCGCGGCGCTCGCTGCGCTCCTGTTCGCTTCGCTCACTGCGCTCGCTTTGCTCGCCTGCTCCGCCCTTCGGTCGCTTGCTCCCCCCTTCGGTAGCTTGTTTTCACCGAGCGCAGGAAACCCGAGCGAGCGCAGGAAACCCGAGCGAGTCGAGCAGATACCGAAGTTAGCGCGGCGCTCACTGCGTTCGCTTGTTTCACCGTGACCAGAGGGACCAAGATCGTAGGGTGACCAAAGGGAACTGGCGACCGTAGGGCGACCAGAGGGAGCAAGCTACCGTAGGGTAACACTGAGCGAAGCTCACGGTGAAACAAGCGAACGCAGTGAGCGCCGCGCTACCGAAGGTAGCTTGTTTCACCGATCGACGAGCTGGAAAGCTATGAGTAACCGAAGGGAACTTACGACAAAAAGCGTCACGGTGAAACAAGCGAACGCAGTGAGCGCCGCGCTACCGAAGGTAGCTTGTTTCACTGCGCTCGCTTTGCTCGCCTGTGACTTCGTCACCCTATAAAATGAAGGGCAGTTAGGCAAGTGACCTGAGGGTGAAACAAGCGAACGCAGTGAGCGCCGCGCGAGCCAGTTCGCTTGTTTCACTGCGCTCGACTCGCGAGCAAGCTCGCTCGGTTTTACCCTACGGTCGCCTGTGACTTCGTCACCGTGGGTTTTTTGCAAGCGCCGAGCGCAGTATCACAAGTTGCCGAACGGTACCACAGGCTACCAATGGGTGCTACAAGCAAACGTAGTGAGCGCCGAGCACCTTCGCGCGGCGCTACCTTCGGTAGTTTGTTTCACCGTGACCGAAGTTACTCGCCACCAACCGAACACCGATCGCCCAATATCGCAATCCTGGCACGAAGTAGCCGAATAACAGCTATGCGTCAGACGAAAAAATGGTGAAACCCATGAATCCAGAGTGACCAAAGAGAACAAATAACAAAATGGTGGAATTAGTGACTCACGCTTACGATGAAGCGCAGCACCTAGCTAGACGTCACCTTTTGTACCGATGCTTGAACCTCCCGTTCGGCAATTAGTTTCGTTTGGTCAAGGTGTGCCACAATGGAACGACCCTTTTAGTCGATGTCCCTTCGTCACTATGCGTTACGACCCTAAGTATGAGCACTCTTTCAAGAAGTTACAAAGAACTAATTATTTGATCAGTCGGGCAGCTCTAGTTGCCTGTGGAGCAGCTTTAGCACACGACTAAGTTGAATCCAAATTTACGTAGTAAGTTGTTTGTTTAACGAAATACAATAAGACTTGAGAATAAATTGACGCATTTCAAGGCAAAACAACAATACACAAATCAATACCAAACTGCTAAACATTAACAAAATGGGAACAAGCATAGAAATATGTATAGAAGCACCAAATTGACTTATGCTTGAAGGTTGATGCAAAGTATTCCACCAATTCACAGAAAATTTGATAATTGGGATATTAATGAGTCCTATGCAAAGGAAAATTGACGCGATATCGGCAGAAGTGTGACGAAGCAGCAGTAGTGCTCCCAAATAAATAAACAACAAAATCAATACGGAAGTTAGACGGGCATCCCATACCCAAAAGGTACCCCACATTGGTTTGCCCCAAAAGCATCCAGTAATCAAAGTATGCATAGTAAACAAAGTACCTATTTTGGAACCTGTTTGAGTAAATAAATGCAAAATAGGATGTTTTGTTAATAAAAACAATACACTGGTTAGAGTGATACCAATATAAATAAGCAAACTCATCCAAGCGGTCGGAACATGTACAAAAAGAATTCGGTAATTTTCACCTTGTTGAAAATCCGAAGGAGCTACTAAAGTACTTAGATAAAGACCGATAGCTAGTACACAATAACATAAAGCTATTAACACAGGTGTACAACGAAAAGAAGCTAACATTAAATAATAAGGACGTAATAATTCAAAATACATATGAAAACTAAAGGTTTTATTAGTGCTCCTTTTGTAGTCAATCTGTTATGGGATGCGAATCCACGCTTGACTTGAGTGCACTTGTTTGGGCAAAGACATATTGAAACCTATGGGCCGTAGGCAGCCGACCGTTAGGTTGAAACGAGCAAGCTGGCTCGCGCGGCGCTCACTGCGTTCGCTTGTTTCACCGTGAGCTCGCTGCGTTTTGCTGCGCTCGGTGCAACAACGAAGGTAGCGCCGGGAGCGAGCTGCGCTCGCTTTTCCTGCGCTCGGTGAAACAAGCTACCGAAGGTAGCGCCAGTCGCGAGCTTTGCTCGCTCCGTTTTAATGCGCTCGTGTCGCTCGCTGCGCTCGCTCGCTTTTCCTGCGCTCGGTGAAACAAGCTACCGAAGGGTGAGCGCAGCGAACTGGCGACCGAAGGGCGGAGCAGGCGAGCAAAGCGAGCGCAGTGAGCGAAGCGAGCGCAGTGAGCTTCGCGAACAGGAGCGAAGCGAGCGCCGCGACCGAAGGGCGACCAGAGGGTGACCGAAGGGAACAAGCGACCGAAGGGAGCGCAGAGCAAGACCGTAAGGGTGAAACAAGACCTTCGCTCGCCCGGCGCTCACTGCGTTCGCTTGTTTCACCGTAAAACCGAGCGAGCTTGCTCGCGAGTCGAGCGCAGTGAAAGCGAGCGAACAGGCGACCGAAGGGCGACCGAAGGGAGCAAGCTACCGAAGGGAGCGCAGAGTGCAGAGCAAGCTACCGAAGGGAGCGCAGAGTGCAGAGCGCCTGTCGCGAGCAAGCTCGCTCGGTTTTCCTGCGCTCGGTGAAACAAGCTACCGAAGGGCGTAGCAAGCGACCGAAGGGCGACCAGAGGGTGACCGAAGGGAACAAGCGACCGAAGGGAGCGCAGAGCAAGAGCAAAGCGAGCGCAGTGAGCGAAGCGAACAGGCTACCGAAGGTAGCGCAGAGTGCATAGCGCCTGTCGCGAGCCAGCTCGCTCAGTTTTACGGTGAAACAAGCGAACGCAGTGAGCGCCGGGCGAGCGAGGTCGCCCGCCTACGGCCCTACGGTCGCCTGCTCCCTTCGGTCGCGGCGCTCGCTGCGCTCGCTTGTTTTACTGCGCTCCCTACGGTCGCTTGCCTACGGCCCTTAGGTCGCTTGCTCTGCGCTCCCTTCGGTCGCTTGCTCCCTTGGTCGCCCTCTGGTCGCCCTTACGGTCGCCTGTGACTTCGTCACCCAAACGGTCGCCTGCCTACGGCAAAAAGTGTATACGCGACCACTTGAGCACACACCAAGAACACTGTATATGAGTTAGCGCACTCTTAGTCCTGCTGATAGCAGTTTGCTCGTTCTGTTTCGAAATGAGGCTACATTGAGTCCATGCTTCGACAGCCAAAGGTAAAGCAAGCAACTTTGCATTTCCACTTGGAAAGCAGAGCCTATTTGTTCTGTTGAGTTACGCTCAATACGCTCTTGTCGTAACATTTGAAGATATGCTTGAGAAAGCGAGTATATGAATGCAACGAGAACTGAAACACTGATAACTCAAAGGTTTGCTTTACTTTGCAGTCAAAGTTTGATGAAGTGATATTATTTGCATCGAAGTTGATCGAACAAAGTGGTAAAAGAAAATTACCTAAGAGATGCATATAGATAACCAAGATTGTAGATCGACACGTTTTAGCATGGGTCAATATAAGTGTATGGTTTGTTCCAAGAGGAACTTCTTCGGTTTCAAGCTTGCTCAAAGTAGTAGCTAGCTAAAATAGACCTAGTACACTTATGTTCGTGTTCGCACAATAAGTGTACATTGAAGAAAAAGCAAAAATCAATCCCCAGAATTCTGAACCAATATGTTGCAAAAAAGAACGTGTTTATTGGCTTTTAGGATAAGTGATAGTTCTAATGACTGAGCACATTTTGTAACGTAATTGACACAAATATCCAATAAATCCAAACAAACAAGCTTACTAACCCAACCAATGCTAAAAAATTCACTTGCTCTGTTTGAATATAGGTACATAACAGAATTAAAGGGAGCAATGTAGGTAAGGTCGTAAAATGTTGTAGACTATTCCAAGAATTGGATTGAAGTGCTACAGTTAAGCTAGAATGAATACCACATATAAGTGTAAACACAAGACTTCCTAGAATCATAGTAATGCAGATTGCTTTTGATTGTTCAAAATGATACACTGAGCTCAAAAGCGGAAAAGTACACAAAATTCCGCTTATTTTTAAACACCAATAGCCCAACAATTTCGAAATGAAAATAGGCTGTATCGAACAACTGCTTAAGAAATACAACTCAAGAGTTCCATCTTCGAAATCTTGTTGAAATAAACGTTCAGGCAGAAACGCAAATAATATACACAACCAAATAAGGCCGTAATAAAAATGATAAATAAATTCAGGTGAAAATCCAATTAATAGAGGTATTATTATACTATATAACAAAAATAAACAAAAACTCATTATGATTGTAGACAAATTCAATCGAATTTCATAAAGACATAATTGAAGCATTTGATTCGACTTTTGTTAGGATTGTTTTGACGGCTGGGCGCTCCTACACAAAACTTGAACAACACGCGTTTCCTAGATCAATCTCTTTTTTATGAACTTGTTTGTTACGTTTGAGCTAAGAACAAGCAAACTGAAGGAACGCTATCGCACCACACTTACGACGTAGGCTGGCTATCGGTTGCTGGCCAGTCACTTTGTCACGGGACTTGTCCGCGCTTGCAAAAAAACCACGGTAAAAACAAGCGAGCTGGCTCGCGCGGCGCTCACTGCGTTCGCTTGTTTCACCGTGAGCTTCGCGAACAGGCGACCGAAGGGCGACCGAAGGGAGCAGGCGACCGTAGGGTAAAACCGAGCGAGCGCAGCGAGCGACACGAGCGCAGTGGAACAAGCTACTGAAAGTAGCGCCGTGTCCGAAGGGTGAGCTTCGCGAACAGGCGACCGAAGGGCGACCAGAGGGTGACCGAAGGGAACAAGCGACCGAAGGGAGCGCAGAGCAAGAGCAAAGCGAGCGCAGTGAGCTTCGCGAACAGGCGACCGTAGGGTAAAACCGAGCGAGCTTGCTCGCGAGTCGAGCGCAGTAAAAGCGAGCGAACAGGCGACCGAAGGTAGCGCAGAGTGCAGAGCAAGCGACCTAAGGGCCGTAGGCAAGCGACCGTAGGGAGCGCAGTAAAACAAGCGAGCGCAGCGAGCGCCGCGACCGAAGGGAGCAGGCGACCGTAGGGCCGTAGGCGGGCGACCTCGCTCGCCCGGCGCTCACTGCGTTCGCTTGTTTCACCGTAAAACTGAGCGAGCTGGCTCGCGACAGGCGCTATGCACTCTGCGCTACCTTCGGTAGCCTGTTCGCTTCGCTCACTGCGCTCGCTTTGCTCTTGCTCTGCGCTCCCTTCGGTCGCTTGTTCCCTTCGGTCACCCTCTGGTCGCCCTTCGGTCGCTTGCTACGCCCTTCGGTAGCTTGTTTCACCGAGCGCAGGAAAACCGAGCGAGCTGGCTCGCGACAGGCGCTATGCACTCTGCGCTACCTTCGGTAGCCTGTTCGCTTCGCTCACTGCGCTCGCTTTGCTCTTGCTCTGCGCTCCCTTCGGTCGCTTGTTCCCTTCGGTCACCCTCTGGTCGCCCTTCGGTCGCTTGCTACGCCCTTCGGTAGCTTGTTTCACCGAGCGCAGGAAAACCAAGCGAGCTTGCTCGCGACAGGCGCTATGCACTCTGCGCTACCTTCGGTCGCGGCGCTCGCTGCGCTCCTGTTCGCTTCGCTCACTGCGCTCGCTTTGCTCGCCTGCTCCGCCCTTCGGTCGCCAGTTCGCTGCGCTCACCCTTCGGTAGCTTGTTTCACCGAGCGCAGGAAAAGCGAGCGAGCTGGCTCGCGAGTGGCGCTACCTTCGGTAGCTTGTTTCACCGAGCGCAGTGAAACAAGCGAACGCAGTGAGCGCCGCGCGAGCCAGTTCGCCAGTTCGGAGCTGCCTTCGGAAGACAGTGTTTGTAACGGGAAAACAAGCTACCGAAGGTAGCGCCGCGCGAGGGTGACCCGAGGGCAACCAGAGGGAGCAAGCGACCGAAGGGTGACGAAGTCACAGGAGCGCAGCGAGCGCCGCGACCGAAGGGAGCAGGCGACCGTAGGGAGCGCAGGAAAAGCGAGCGAGCTGGCTCGCGAGTGGCGCTATGCACTCTGCGCTACCTTCGGTAGCTTGCTCCCTTCGGTCGCGGCGCTCGCTGCGCTCCTGTGACTTCGTCACCCTTCGGTCGCTTGCTACGCCCTTCGGTAGCTTGTTTCACCGAGCGCAAAACAAGAACTGGCTCGCGCGGCGCTCACTGCGTTCGCTTGTTTCACCGTGAGCTCGCTTCGCTTGTTGTACCCTTCGTTCTGCAGCCTATGACTTATCGGTTCTATTTGACTGTCGGATTGCTTCGTTACAGGTTAGGTCGCTTGCTTTTTGCAAAAAACCCACGGCGCCAGCCTTCGACTGTATTTCCTTGTGCAGTATTCGCTCAAATGAAATGCACTGAACATAACTTTAGGCTAGAGTGTTATTGTTAACGAGAAAAGCTCAATGAAGTAAAGTTCGGTGCAAGTTGTGTTGATTCAAACAGAATCATATATGGGGAGCTACTCAAGGTCGAACACGGTCACAAAATCAACCGATTAGGTGACCCAGTGATAGGTGACGCACGGTAAAGCATACGATCTACAGTGCGTACGGTGCTCCGTTACGTTGGGCTAACCCGTGAGCATAGCTTAAGCTATCGCCCTCAAGCCAGTCATGCGAGCAGGCGGCTGTTGAGTTTTACACAACGATCGCCCTAAATATCCAGTCTAGTAGCTTGTGTTAACCGTGGGTGCTGCAGAAAATTCTGTTTGTTTGAATTGAGTTTGATTTCAATAACAAATCTTAGACTCTCCTTACTTGTGATGACAAAAGAAGTGCCTCTTAGATACAACAGATTGGATGCTCGCGTGTTTTCGGAACTAAGTAGCGCTTCGCGCCTAATGTATTTGTTGTAGTGATTCAGCCACGCCTATTTTTGTGCCTTTTGTAGGGCAATTTTGTTTGTAAAACATGTATGCGGCAATACTTATTCTGACGTATTAATCAACACTATGCTACAGCGTTTCATAGTCACTCAACCACGGGTGGTATCAAAAAAGCTTTGTTGAGAATACAGTATGGTTTTGAAAATACAATTACAGAAAAGATAAATAAAGGGTAAGCAATCTGCATTTGCTGGTATAGGAAAAGAAATCATGTTATGTAATTGATTTGAAACATTGGAGTCTACTAAAGCTATAATAGGTATTTGTAATCGTTTAGCTTCTTTTATAGCACTGAAATTGAGGTTTGCATTGAAAACAATTACACAATCTGGAAGATCTTGAGCTACAATTCCTTCGAAACACTTCTGCATTTTCTTGAAACGGGGTGCTACTTTAAGGAGCATCTGTGAACCGATGTTCTTCGAATTGTTGTATTGTATCGCAGACGACTCATTGCTTTTGCTTACAAGCATTCCACCCAAGGGTGAAACTAGTGAGCTCGCTCGCGCGGCGCTCACTGCGTTCGCTTGTTTCACCGTGAAACTAGTAAGCTCGCTCCCGGCGCTACCTTCGTTAGCTTGTTTCACCGAGCGCCTTGTTTCTGTCGGATGATTGGGGGTAATACGTGTAACACGTGCAGGTGCTTGGAAAGCAAATACCTTGCTTGAAGTGGTGTGCGTAGTACTAGCACTCGTTCGAGCAAAGGCACCTAGCAAAGGCTTCAATGCGGCTTTTTCGTAGAGTGTTTCATTTAAATGAAGACGTGAAACACTTTCACCAGCAAAAAGCTTAAAATGGCCTTGTACATTTTGCATATGATTCCAATTAGTTAATAAACCCCCAATCCACTTATGATTAATATAACTCTGTCTCGTTTGTATTGCTGTTTCCTGAACTATATTATTATATTCTACATTAGTATTGACTAACAGTATATGACCTTTGGAACGTATAATCAATTCAATTACACTGCAAGCTCTTCGTAGACAAACTAGTGTTTTGTCTAGATCTAGAATGGCTATTTCATTTCGAAAACCATACAAATAAGGTTGATAATTCGACTGCGCTGTTCGGTAACCCAAATGTGCACTTGTATTTAGCAATTTTTGCATAATAAGTAGTTTTGATCGAAACATAGAGAATTCTTTTGTTTGTTTAGATAGCTCAGTTGGTTAGAGCAAAGGACTGAAAATCCTTGTGTCAGTGGTTCAAATCCACTTCTAGACAGTATCCCCATTGAACACTCAAACACTTCACTTTGTGTTAAGGCAATCTAGCAAACAACCGATAGACGCCACTTCGCTCAGCGTTCGACTGTCAGCTTAGGTCCGGCAAGGCATACAATGTGCTGTACTTTCTGCTTCGACTCCTGCCACAGGGCAAAGAGAGCGAGCAAGCCGTAACAGAAACGAGCAGAACGCGAACCACGCTTGCGAGCGAGCGAACAAGGTAAAAACAAACGACCAATAGGGCCGTAGACAAGCGGCCGTTAGTGCGACCAAAGGGTGAGCTTCGCGAACAGGCGACCGTAAGGGTAAAACCGAGCGAGCTTGCTCGCGAGTCGAGCGCAGTGGAACAAGCGAGCTCGCTCGCGCGGCGCTCACTGCGTTCGCTTGTTTCACCGTGACCTAAGGGAACAAGCGACCGTAGGGCCGTAGGCAAGAGCGAGCTGGCTCGCGAGTGGCGCTACCTTCGTTCGCTTGTTTTACCGTGTAACAAGCTCGCTCACGGTGAAACAAGCGAACGCAGTGAGCGCCGCGCGAGCCAGTTCCTGTGACTTCGTCACCCTTACGGTCGCTTGCTCTGCGCTCCCTTCGGTCGCTTGCTCCCTTCGGTCGCTTGCTCCCTTCGGTCGCTGCGCTCGCTGCGCTCTTGCTCCCTTCGGTCGCCCTCTGGTCGCCCTAGGGTCGCCCTCTGGTCACCCTCGCGCGGCGCTACCTTCGGTAGCTTGTTTTCCCGTGAGCGAAGCGAACTGACTACCTCCGGTAGCGCGGCGCTCACTGCGTTCGCTTGTTTCACCGTGACCAGACGGAGCTGGCGAGCTGGCTCGCGCGGCGCTCACTGCGTTCGCTTGTTTTACCGTGGCTTTTTTGCGAGCTGGCTCGCGCGGCGCTCACTGCGTTCGCTTGTTTCACCGAGCAACGAGCGCAGTCAAACGTGGTAAAGTCACAGGCGACCAAAGAGGGCACCAAAACACAAAGGAACGTTGGGATCTACAACGAGCTACGATCCACGAGCACAAAGTACCTAAACGCTGCCTTGAGTATAGGGTTTCCTGTAACATTACAAAAAGTGTGTAGCAATCGACCTTTCTAGTTAGCGCCAATACTCTCGAATCTAAATGTGGCTCCCTTTGGTGAAAGCGCTCGGCGCTAGCTGCATTCGGTTGTGTTCCGGCGCTCTGTTTGTTTGCCAACCGACGGCCAACCCAATGGGTACCTAGCTTAACGAACCTATCGCTCGCTTACCTACGACCCTTTGAATGTATGTTCGCTTTTCTTACGGCTGTTTACTCTTACTTATCCAGACACCTCACTTCGTTTGGTTGCTTGTTACGACAAAGTCTGTTGTCAAGATTGTTGTGTGGCAAAAATTGAACTACAAGCGGGAGCTTTTGTACACCACCCTGAACTGCTATAAACTCGCAAGCATTTGTCAAGGCTGGGTAACATAAAGGTAATGTATTGGATTGCAAATCCTGGAATGATGGTTCAAGTCCGTCCTCAGCCTACTTGCACTAACTAAGCTCCGCTTTTTCAAATTTGTGTAGTCAAACACTAACTGTAACAGTCGCGTTAGCTACAGTGAAAAGACAGTTCCCTTTGGCCACGGCGCTCAGTGCGTTCGGTTGTTTCACTGCGCTCGTTGCTCGGTGAAACAACCGAACTGGCTCGCGCGGCGCTCACTGCGTTCGCTTGTTTCACCGTGAGCTCGCTCTTGTTCCCTCTGGTCACCCTGCGCTCGGTGCAACAAGCTACCGAAGGTAGCGCCAGGAGCGAGGGTGACCAGAGGGCGACCATAGGGCGACCAGAGGGCGACCGAAGGGAGCGCAGAGCAAGCGACCGTAAGGGTGACGAAGTCACAGGAACTGGCTCGCGCGGCGCTCACTGCGTTCGCTTGTTTCACCGTGAGCTTCGCGAACAGGCGACCGTAAGGGCGACCAGAGGGCGACCGAAGGGAGCAAGCGACCGAAGGGAGCGCAGAGCAAGCGACCGTAGGGCGACCGAAGGGAGCAGGCGACCTAAGGGTGACGAAGTCACAGGAGCGCAGCGAGCGCCGCGACCGAAGGGAGCAGGCGAACGAAGGGAGCGCAGTGAAACAAGACCTTCGCTCGCCCGGCGCTCACTGCGTTCGCTTGTTTCACCGTAAAACCGAGCGAGCTTGCTCGCGAGTCGAGCGCAGGAAAACGGAGCGAGCAAAGCTCGCGACTCGAGCGCAGGAAAACCCAGCGAGCTGGCTCGCGACTGGCGCTATGCACTCTGCGCTACCTTCGGTAGCTTGCTCCCTTCGGTCGCGGCGCTCGCTGCGCTCCTGCTCCGCCCTTCGGTCGCCAGCTCCGCCCTTCGGTAGCTTGTTTCACCGAGCGCAGGGCGACCAGAGGGAGCAAGAACGCAGCTCGCGCGGCGCTATGCACTCTGCGCTACCTTCGGTAGCTTGCTCCCTTCGGTCGCGGCGCTCGCTGCGCTCTTGCCTACGGCCCTTCGGTCGCTTGTTTCACCCTTCGGTAGCTTGTTTTCCCGTGAGCGAAGCGAACAGGCAACCGTAAGGGCCGTAGGCAAGCGACCGTAAGGGAGCGCAGTAAAACGGAGCGAGCGCAGCGAGCGACACGAACGCAGCGAGCGACACGAGCGCAGCGAGCGACACGAGCGCAGGAAAACCGAGCGAGCGCAGCGAGCGACACGAGCGCAGTGGAACAAGCGAGCTGGCTCGCGCGGCGCTCACTGCGTTCGCTTGTTTCACCGTGAGCCTCGGGTTGCTTCAGTACCTGTTGTTCGGTTGTTCTTACCCTGTTTGGTGCGTAGGTCGCTCGGCTCCAATTTCACCCGCGAGAACTGACGACCGCAAGCTTTGCGCCGCCCCTTTTATTCAGTGGGTTTTTTAGCAACTTCTATTTATCGTACCCTTTGAAGTAACATATATTGGTGTGCAGCAGTCAGTCGTTGTTTTTTGCTACAACACCCCTTATTTTTAGCTTGGTCGTCCTGTCGGTCAAGAGTATTTTGATTTGTTGATCAAGTACTTTAAGCCAGTTGAGAACGTTGTTGATGCAGCGTTTGATGAGATGCAGCGTTTGATGAAAGGTTATAATAAAACGAGCTGCAGTATCATACGCTTTGGAAATTATGCATCTTACAATTTTCAAGGTGTGTAATGTCTGCTTTTGTTAGCGCAAACAAAAAAACATAACCACAAAATTTATGAGTTTTGTTCAATTATTTCAACAATCCAATACAAGTTGCAATCATTTACGGGGCAATGTTATACAATGTTCGATAGAACATAAACGTGGAAACATGGTGTTTCTTAAAACAGGTTTAAAAAATGCGACAGTGTGTTTCAAAAGTGAAATCGAGACACAAAATGCTTCTATGTTGTGTGTTGGAATTGAAAGTGTAGAGTTCTTGGGTGAACCAAAAGTAGTGTTACCAAAAATTCTTCACAAGATTTCTAGACGCAAGTTAACTTGGACTTCGCTCACTAAAGTATGGCGTAATTCACAAAATCGTATAAGAGGTTTTATTTTGAATTCAGTTAATGGAGGTTATGCTGTAGCTATTGCAGGACACATAGCTTTTCTTCCAAGAAGTTTACGAATAGATAAAAAAATATTTCATAGTCAGTGGAGAATGTTTTCTATTCTCAATATGAATCCAAAAATCAGAAACATAGTAGTGAAAGAATTAGTAAACAAAACAAATAGAGCACGCACTTTTAGTGAAATACGTTTTGGGGAGCGCATACAAAAGTTCAAATCCAAAAGTATGATCAACACCCACAAAAAGCAAATCAAATCGATGTACAGATAAGCTCAGCTTAGTCAGTCAGCACTTTGTGTTTATGTTTGAAAACCTTTTGGTCTCAACACTGTTAACAGCAGGTGCGTTGAAAAACAAAGCAAGCCAAGCAAACAGAACAAAACCGCAATTACTTTGCGCATTTGTTTGTCAACTCAAAACGCCGTTTTGAGCATCACCTGTTGGATGAAGCCGGAGGAACACTTGTTTGGCACGTTGCAACAACGCGAAGCTTTGGCGCAGTCGAAACAAGCAGTGCTCAGCAAAAAATAACTGACCTAATAGGTTTCACACAAACCAACGTTATCATGACCCACGGGAACATATCATCTATAAGCTGACCAAAAGGAACAGACGAGCAAACAGAGCGCCGGAACACAACTGATCAAACAAAACGCCGAGTGCCGGGAGGCGTGAACCTAGCGATCGAAGCAAACACCGAGCGCCGGTGACAAAAGAACCGAATTACCTACCGACAGCAACGCGCGAAGCATTGGGTCGCAAAAAACCCACGGTGACGAAGTCACAGGCGACCGTAGGGCCGTAGGCAAGCGAGCAAAGCGAGCGCAGTGAGCGAAGCGAACAGGCGACCGTAGGGTAAAACCGAGCGAGCTTGCTCGCGAGTCGAGCGCAGGAAAACGGAGCGAGCAAAGCTCGCGACTCGAGCGCAGTGAAACAAGCGAACGCAGTGAGCGCTGTGCGAGGGCTGTTAGGCAAGAACGCAGTGAGCGCCTTGAGCTCGCCAGTTCCGCGCTCGGTGAAACAAGTTACCTTCGGTAGCGCGGCGCTCACTGCGTTCGCTTGTTTCACCGTGAGCTCGCTAGTTTCACTGCGCTCGTGTCGCTCGCTGCGCTCGCTCGCTTTTCCTGCGCTCGTGTCGCTCGCTGCGCTCGTGTCGCTCGCTGCGCTCGTGTCGCTCGCTGCGCTCGCTCGGTTTTACCCTACGGTAGCTTGCTCTGCACTCTGCGCTCCCTTCGGTAGCTTGCTCCCTTCGGTCGCCCTTCGGTCGCCTGTTCGCTCGCTTTCACTGCGCTCGACTCGCGAGCAAGCTCGCTCGGTTTTACGGTGAAACAAGCGAACGCAGTGAGCGCCGGGCGAGCGAAGGTCTTGTTTCACTGCGCTCCCTTCGGTCGCCTGCTCCCTTCGGTCGCGGCGCTCGCTGCGCTCGCTTGTTTTACCCTTAGGTCGCCTGCTCCCTTCGGTCGCCCTACGGTCGCTTGCTCTGCGCTCCCTTCGGTCGCTTGCTCCCGTCGGTCGCCCTCTGGTCGCCCTTACGGTCGTCTGTTCGCGAAGCTCACCCTTACGGTCGCTTGCTCCCTCTGGTCGCGGCGCTCGGTGAAACAAGCTACCGAAGGTAGCGCGGCGCTCACTGCGTTCGCTTGTTTCACCATGAGCGAGCTTGTTTTCCTGCGCTCGGTGAAACAAGCTACCGAAGGGCGGAGCTGGCGACCGAAGGGCCGTCAGGCAAGCGACCGAAGGGCGGAGCTGGCGACCGAAGGTAGCGCAGAGTGCAGAGTGCATAGCGCTATGAGCGAGCTTGTTTTCCTGCGCTCGAGTCGCGAGCTTTGCTTGCTCCGTTTTCCTGCGCTCGACTCGCGAGCAAGCTCGCTCGGTTTTACGGTGAAACAAGCGAACGCAGTGAGCGCCGGGCGAGCGAAGGTCTTGTTTCACTGCGCTCCCTTCGGTCGCCTGCTCCCTTCGGTCGCGGCGCTCGCTGCGCTCCTGTGACTTCGTCACCCTTAGGTCGCCTGCTCCCTTCGGTCGCCCTACGGTCGCCTGCTCCCTTCGGTCGCCCTACGGTCGCCTGCTCCCTTCGGTCGCCCTTAGGTCGCCTGTTCGCGAAGCTCACCCTTACTTAGTCATACATAGCTCGCCAGCTTACGGTGCAACAGTTAGTTGAGAGGTCGTCTGTCGCTTAGAGTCTTAGATGAGTCACAAACCGCTGCTGGAAGTGAGCGCTGTAAGCATAAACGTGTAGCTTATAAAAAACAATAGGATACATTTTTTAGCTTTTTGGTTTTGTAGAAACAAAGGCTTCCCTAGCTACCATACCCATCTATCTGAGGAGCATCAACCTAGTGACGCTACACTACAGGCACGTTTGATGGAGTTTGTTACGCTCAACCCAAAATAGAAAAATCCAATACGTATGTGTTAGCTCGCATTTTGTTCAACTAAGCGCGAGCTTGATAAACTCGCAACAGTATACTCGCTCTAGCTGCCTACAGTGCTCTGCACCTAAGGAGTCATAAACCATTTCTGTTCGAGCTTTGTAACTAAGCAGTCGGTTTATTTGTGTAGCAAGCAACCAATCAGAGCACAAAGTAGTAGAATCTTGTTGACTGCAACAAACACAAACCAAGTCTCATAAAAAGCTCACTCCAAGAACAAACAGTTCAAGCGCTCACGTTGCGCTAAACCGGCACCAACCTGCTTGATTTGAACTGATACAAAGAAGTACACCAAACATGCCTCAACTGGATCAATTTACATACCTGACGCAATTTGTATGGTTATGCGTGTGTTTCATGAGTTTTTATGTGTTACTTTATAATGATGCACTACCCAAAATTAGTAGAATTCTTAAACTACGTTCACATTTAGTGTCACAACAAAGCGAAGCTACTGATGCTAATAATCAGCTAGTGGAGCAAGATGGGGTGATTACACAATCGTTGAATAGTAGCGTTGCTTATTTATATTCAAGCGTATCAGGCGCTTCACAATGGTGTAATGATATGGTTACAAGCTTCAATGCTAATCAAATTCAACCTATGAATAAGGCTTATGTGCGCTCTTTAGCAGAAATGAGTGTCTCCCAAATCGTAAAATCGAGTGCACTAAGCACTTTAAGTGCTTTGGCTTCAGGAGTGTCGAGTTCGAAATTGAATTCAATTTATGTCTTACGTACGCAAAAGATTACTTTGATTAATGTTAATGTTAAGAGTGGGCCAAGAAAAAAGAAACATCATAATGCGTGAATTGGTCATAATGGTTATATTAGTGTTGAGTGTGTTTAGCTCAAAACAAATCTTCATTTATAACGAAGAGATTATCGTAGCTTTAAGCTTTGTGGCTTTTGTGCTTTTTAGCCAAAGAGCGCTTGGAGATACTGTCAAAGCCACTTTTGATGAGAGGCAAGCTAGTGTGTTTTCTGAGTTACAGCATTTTTTCAGTTCACAAGAAGCGTTATTAGCCGAATTAATGAAACAACATGAATTACGTAGCACGAGTTTACACTCAAGTACACAAATGATTGGAGAAACTTGTATTCATGATATGGTAACACGTTGTGCACCTAAATGTAAGCAAACAGTGCAAGCTGTTCTGTCTCAACAATATGAACAAAAGCTCAAAACATTGGTAGCTGTTCAAGAGCAGTCTCGTGTGAATTTTCAAGGGAAGATAGTTACTTGTTTTCGAAACACAGTGTGTGATCAATTAAGATTTTCTAAATTGCGAAGACATCAGTCAAAACTAGTTAAACAAAGTATTTTGTTATTAAAAGCTGGTGTGATAAATTAAACTCTTTTGCAACTTTGGTTGCTTTAAAGAAGCGCGACCTTAGGTCGCGCTTCTTCGAGAACAAAGCGCATAGGAAGCAAACAATAGGATCACCAAAGGGAACATAGAACCAAAGCGTAACGAAAGGGAACAAGCAACCCATGCGCCGTTCAATACTCTCTTCATATCGGTCAAGCGTCGCGGTACCCCTTTCTTTGTGGGTTGAACTCTTTAGCTTACACCGATTGGGCCGTAGGCAGGGTGAAACAAGCGAACGCAGTGAGCGCCCGATCGTTTGGGCCGTAGGCAGTAGCGTAGCGCGGCGCTCACTGCGTTCGCTTGTTTCACCGTGACCTTCGCGAACTCACTTCCCAAGGAAGCGTCGAACTGGCGAACTGGTTCGCGCGGCGCTCACTGCGTTCGCTTGTTTTACCGTGGTTTTGTTTTTTCAAGCGCCGAACGCTGAACGCACAAAACGACGGGTGACGAGCCCATATCTGCGTCGAACATCAAGCGTCGAGCACCGAAAACCAAAAGCCTCGCGCGGCGCTCACTGCGTTCGCTTGTTTCACCGTGACAAAGTCGTTAGCTACAGGACTAGCAAACCAAAGGCGATCGTCTACTTGTGGCTTTGCGCCTTATGGTCCGCTTGAATTGCTTTACGGCGCTCCTAACGGTTATTCTGGTTCCTTCGTCATGTTACTGGTTGTCATCTTTTTGGGAGCGATAAACTGCAGAAGCATGGCAGTAACAGGCGTTAAATCGCTCAAAGTACAAACTGGATGAAACTACACAAATGTATACAGAATTGAGTCATTATTTGTTTCTACTTGCATTGTGTTTATCTTTCAACCTTAAACACCACTCTTTATTTTGGATTGTCTCTATTTATTTGGTTCTGGTGACCACAGGGTTGTTTAGCGCTATAGCGTCCTACATATGCTCTGATTTTTCAATAGCGAATCTGTTTACTAATTCCAATGCAATTACACCTTTATTTTTTCAAATAGCGGCTACTTGGTCTAATCACGAAGGAAGTCTCTTATTATGGTGCTGGCTATTAAGTGTTTATGGATTTTGGTTTTGTTATTTAGTTCAACCTTGGAAACATTCACAGACATCTTTGATAATAGATTACTCTGAATATCGGTGTGCTAAACACAACTACCCTTTGTGTTTCAATCAAAACACAAGCTGTTTAAGTCTATTGGAGTCGTTTAGGTACCTTCATTTACGTCCAGATAAAGAGACACTACAACGTCTTCAAGCATTGTTCATCTTTGTTTCCATTTTGTTGTTCTTCGCCGGATTTTGCTTGATCACGTCAAATCCTTTTCTCAAAATACCCTTTTTGTGTGTGAATTCGGTAGCCGAACTCAATCCGGTATTACAGGACCCTATCCTAGCTATCCATCCTCCATGTATATATGCTGGATATGTAGCTAGTGCTATAGGTTTCAGCTTATGTTTATCAAAATGCATACCAGTCTACTGGAACTCCAACGTACATGCGACAAGCACACTACAGTGGACTGAAATGTGGACGCAAATTCGAATATGGATTTGTGTTTGTTGGTCTTTCTTAACTATCGGAATTTTTCTAGGGAGTTGGTGGGCTTATCACGAGCTTGGTTGGGGTGGTTGGTGGTTTTGGGATCCTGTTGAAAATGCCTCTTTAATGCCTTGGCTTTTAGCTACCGCTTGTGTTCATTCAGTACTTCTACCGAAACTCAATGTTTGGACTCTCTTTTTGAACCAAATTACTTTTGTGTTGAGTATTCTAGGAACTTTTTTTGTACGTTCAGGATTGTTAGCTTCCGTTCACAGTTTTGCTACAGATTCCACAAGGGGTCTTTTTGTACTCTGTTTTTTGTTAGGTATTCTAGCTATTTCAACGTTTTACTTTGTTCAATATAGTAAGCAAAGTGGTACTCACACACGAGCGCATGGTGTACGTAAGTTCAACCAGAATGTACGCTATGATTGGTTGTCCGCGAGTATGCTTCTTTGTTTTCCAGTACGTACCTTTGCTGACTGTGCTTCCAGTTCTGCTGTGCGAAACGACCTTTGCTTGCATGATACAATAAAAGGATCACGCAGAAGGTCACTTCGTATACATTCAAGTGTGTCCCAAAGCAGATGCTTTTTTTCCGCAGCAGTAAGCACTCAAGCTTGTACTAATAATCTGCACAAAAGTGCAACGCTTGTGTTTCATAACATGAAACCACGGCTTATGTTGCCCACTGCTAGAACGAATCGTAATACAACACGATTAGAACAGTTATTACTCATGCAAAATTGTGTTTTGTTTCTAATCTGTGTTGTAGTGTTGTGTGGTACAGGAGCACCTATTGTGTTTCAATTGTTATTCAAACGCGATGTCTCTACAGGCGCTCCTTTTTTTGAAGGTATCCTAGTACCTTTATTTACTTGTACATTGCTTATGCTTGTTTATGTCCACTTTGTTGCCTATAGTGTTGTTTGTAGGGCGACCTCGGCGGAGCGCTTTACTACTCACAAAAACATCCGCGCGCCTATTCCAACACCGCAATTGGCACAAAGGTACAAACGACTTTGTCTGGAGAAAACAAGTCAAAGCACAGATCGCTTTCAAGCACTCTGTTTTTGGTTGAACCAAGTTCAACAACACATGAAAATCCAATTCAACTTCAACAAAGTGAACACTGCAGTGCAACGTAAAGAGTTATCAAGCTGTGACTTTTCTAATACACTACAAACACAAATACCTTTCAGTCAAACATTGAACAATGTCATACCAAACACTCAACTATTACGTAAGCGTGCTCTTTACTGTGTGTTGGTACTTTTGGTGTTCCATTTGTTGATTTTCAAGCATTTGGCTGGATTATCCTGTTTAGAATCTGCTTATGGTGTTTTCTGTTTTGTGATGTTTTGCTTTATTATTCTAGTATTGTTCATCGAAACACAACGCAAATCGCAAGCTAGAAGCCGATTAGTAGCATTCACTACGCAATCGAACACAGTAGCCATCCACATGCAAATAGCTCACGCAGGTCTTGTTCTTTTTCTGTCAGGTGTGCTGCTATCAAACAGACACAAAACACAATTGACCCAAATAATGCGATCTGGTTCAGCTGTTAGGTTAGGTAATCATATTTGTGCTTTTAGAGGTATAGATCACAATTATGGCCCTACATTTCGTTCAATTTGTGGCAACATAGTAGTCTACCTACAGGCACAGCATCAAATACCTACACGATTTCTTAGTGGCAGTCGCTTTGTTTCCTCGAACCCACCCTTGTTTAGCAATGAGTACACTTTTGAATCAACTGGTCTAGCTTTAACAAACAGAGTGAACTTCCCTACTTTGCAAACAAAGCTAGTAAAGGAAAGCTTATCTGTGACGAACTTCTCTGAAAATTCGATGGATTCCGAGTGTTTAGATCACTATGTTCACTCCTATGGGCAATTCAAGCACATTTTAGGAATGTTCCCTGAAAAACGGTTTTTGCTTTCAAATCAACAGTTAAGCAGCACCAAAGTAGCTATTCATACTAATTTGTGTTCAGACATTTATGCGTTAATTGGTGCTGGTAGTTTTGAGACCGGGTGGTTCGTCACAATAATGCAATTGCCTTTTATTTGCTGCTTGTGGGTTGGTTTTTTGTTGGCTGCAATGGGAGGTTTCAAACGTTTGATCACTTTACTCAACACAGGTAAATTAAACTGGCACTAAGTGATTGTTTTTTAGCAAACATCTTTTTTTGTTTACCATCGCTAAATTTTGACAAAAGCGGTGTCTGTCGCAAACGCTTCGAGACAAACTGACCTAAGGGCACCAATGCAACAATTATTCGTACTACTGCTCAAACTGAACTCTTCTTCAAAGTAGCCTAAAGTCCCCGGAAACCTACGAAGCTAACCAAAGCAGCAACACAGCATAATATCAGACTTTGTTAGTTTGCTTTGTATTCCACGTTGGGAAACGAGAAAGTGGTGAATGCAACCTACAGGAACAGACACTCTACCGAATTCTGACCTCAAAAAGGGAAAACTACAAAAACCCCAGCTCGGTGAAACAAGCGAACGCAGTGAGCGCCGCGCGAGCGAGCTCGCCAGTTCCGCGCTCGGTGAAACAAGCTACCTTCGGTAGCGCGGCGCTTACTGCGTTCGCTTGTTTCACCGTGCTCGTGTCGCTCGCTGCGCTCGCTCGCTTTTACCCTCTGGTCGCGGCGCTCGCTGCGCTCGCTTGTTTTACCCTTTGGTCGCCCTCTGGTCGCGGCGCTCGCTGCGCTCGCTTGTTTTACCCTTTGGTCGCCCTCTGGTGGCCCTCCCGGTAGCCTGCCTACGGCCCATTTCCAAGACACTTCCAGGCAATTGAGCTCATAATAGAATCATTCCACTTCAGAAGTAGTCCTACCTCCTTGCAAAACAAACGCCGAGCACACATACCTTTTTTTGATTAAGAGCTCGGCTACACTGGAGTAAAAGGATTCGAACCTTTGAATGTCGGTACCAAAAACCGATGCCTTTCCACTTGGCTATACTCCATCACTTTGGTTTCATTGGACAGTCAAAACATAATTGTTTTCATAAGCACAATGAAGAAAAAGCATTGCGGTTCGCTAGAAAGACGAACCGCGTGAGCTGGCAACCCATAAGACGCATGAAGCACGCCGAAACGCAATTGTAGAAACAAGAAACCAATGAGGCGTAGGTTTGTGACCATTGGGTCATAAGCTGACTGCCGATTGGGCTGTTGGTATACGACCAAAGGGTGAGCTTCGCGAACAGGCGACCGTAAGGGTGAGCTTCGCGAACAGGCGACCGTAAGGGTAAAACCGAGCGAGCTGGCTCGCGAGTGGCGCTACCTTCGGTAGCTTGTTTCACCGAGCGCAGTAAAACCGAGCGAGCTTGCTCGCGAGTCGAGCGCAGTGGAACAAGCGAGCTCGCTCGCGCGGCGCTCACTGCGTTCGCTTGTTTCACCGGGAGCCTCGGGAACAAGCGACCGTAGGGTAAAACCGAGCGAGCGCAGCGAGCGACACGAGCGCAGTGAAACTAGCGACCGTTAGGGCGACCAAAGGGTGACGAAGTCACAGGCGACCGTAAGGGTAAAACCGAGCGAGCTTGCTCGCGAGTCGAGCGCAGTGGAACAAGCGAGCTCGCTCGCGCGGCGCTCACTGCGTTCGCTTGTTTCACCGTGAGCGAAGGGAACAAGCGACCGTAGGGTGACGAAGTCACAGGCGAACGCAGTGAGCGCCGCGCGAGCCAGTTCTTGTTCTGCGCTCGCTCGGTTTTACGGTGAAACAAGCGAACGCAGTGAGCGCCGCGCGAGCGAGCTCGCTACGCTCGCTCGGTTTTACTGCGCTCGTGTCGCTCGCTGCGCTCGCTCGGTTTTACCCTGCGGTCGCCTGTTCGCGAAGCTCAACCTTACGGTCGCCTGTGACTGCGTCACCCTTACGGTCGCTTGCTCCCTTCGGTCGCCATCTGGTCACTCTCGCGCTCGCGCCCGGCGCTACCTTCGTTAGCTTGTTTCACCGAGCGCAGTAAACACGAGCGAGCTCATATTGAAACAAGCGAACGCAGTGAGCGCCGCGCTACCTAAGGTAGCTTGTTTCACCGTGCGTTTTGCAGTAAAGCAAGCTCGCTCACGGTGAAACAAGCGAACGCAGTGAGCGACGCGCTACCGAAGGTTGCTTGTTTCACCTTCGCACGGCGCTACCTTCGGTAGCTTGTTTCACCGACCGCAGTGAAACTTAGGTGCAACAAGCGAACGCAGCTCGCGCGGCGCTATGCACTCTGCACTCTGCGCTACCTTCGGTCGCCTGTTCGCTGCGCTCACCCTTCGGTCGCTTGTTCCCTCTGGTCACCCTTCGGTCGCTTATTTCACGGTGAAACAAGCGAACGCAGTGAGCGCCGCGCGAGCGAACGGTCGCCTGCTCCCTTCGGTCGCCCTTCGGTAGCTTGCTCGCGCCGTTTTGAAGCGAAGCGAGCGACGAACAGGCGAGCTCACGGTGAAACAAGCGAACGCAGTGAGCGACGCGCTACCTTCGGTAGCTGTTCCCTTCGGTCACCCTCGCGCGGCGCTCCCTTCGGTAGCTTGTTTTACCGTGACCGAACGGAACGTAACAAAATCGAAGGATGTACCGTAAGGGGGCAACCGAACAAAACGCAGTAACACATATGAACGATGGGTAACACAATCAATTTATGGCAGAGCCAAGCGGTGAGCTACGAGCTATTGTTACGAAGCAACCAAGAAACTGATTAGAAAGACGTAAACGCTTCAAGACGGCCAAACAGAAAGACGCTCCACGCGTTGGTCGTCAGTGATTACGTAACGGCTTTATTCGCTCACCACTCGCTTGTTCGGTTTCAACCATAAGGTCAAAGTCCAGTTCAAGCTACTTGCGCTACACTAATATGTTTGCTCAAAGTGGCTCCAAGTAATCGAGCTTTCGGATAACCCAATAGTTACAAACATGTCCCCTAAGTTTGCTATCTCAAAAAACATTGATTAATTCGAACGCCAATTGTTTGTGTTACTTAGACCTACGGATGACTTGAACGGTCGAATGAAAGATTTAGATAAAAAGCGTTAGCTAGTGTGAAACTATTGAACAAAGTAGCTTTAGGGCGAGCGAAATGGCTCACTCCGTTCGCCCACTCCTTTTTTATGCTATGACCTTAGTTGTTTAGCTAGGAGCTTTACAACACAAACAATACAAACGCATATTTCATACAAATAATAATAAGGATTTGAAAAAGCACTACAATAATATTGCGAGTAACCTCGTGATGAACATAATCAGCTAAAATCTCTTTTATTCCAACGTGAAGATGCCAAAATAATAAAATATTCAACAAGATGAAAGTAGATACGTTTGCCAAAAGCAAAGTGGGGACTAGCAAAGCTGCAGTAACCCTTTGAAGCAGCCAATGAGCTAAAGTGTCTCGGGTAGTGGTCATATTCTGTTGTACTTGTTTATTTAGAATACAAAAAAGCGTAACCAATTGAATAACGCAAGCAATACCGCACATACTAACATAAGAATTCCTGAAGTGTAGACTTTGGATAAATCTAAGCAGAAACCTAAATCCCAAATCAAATGGCGAATTCCATTACTCATATGATAACATAAAGCTAACAAAGCCAAATTGATTAAACCTAACAGGAACCAATTCAAATAAGCTAAGACATTGAAAACACACCAATAAAACGCATAAAAACTCAAACTAAGATCACTTAATTTCAAACAGAAAAGAGTGAATAACAAAATAGAAGCTAGAAATGCTCCTGAAATTCTATGCAAAATAGACAAAGTTGATGTAAGCTGTGGTTTATATATAGTAAGATGTGGTGATAACGGTCGATTGATTTTCATGTGTTGACTCAAATTCTCAATCAAGGTGACAGGATTCGAACCTATGACCCTCTGTACCCAAAACAGATGCGCTACCAGACTGCGCTACACCTTGGAAACACATTGTAGAACACTTCCTCCACACAACTTTGCTAGCACTTAGACTTAGTACTATTCAGGCAACTTGTGTTTCCGCTGTAGCTTGTTCCTTTCGATCTTCTGCTTTATGCAAACAAGATTGAGCCGAAGGTAAGCGACCAACAGAAGTGAGGTAATGTTAGACCAACTAGCTTCAAAATGGCCGTAACTTTTGATTCTAAGTGAGAGGCTTACAAATTATGCGCTCATAGACCTCGGGGATTAGCACCCTTTCGAGTTCAAATCAAACTGACTGTTAGCAATCAAGCTCACCTATTGGTAATAAAGCTTTAGCTTATTAGGCGACACTTTTTCTAGCATACTTAAGCTTAAGTGGTTCACAGGTTTTCTGCTCACTTTAGCACACTAAGCAAACAACCCTAAGCTTTCTGTCTAATCGGCTAATTGAGAGTTCGAGCTAAAGTCAAAACACTTAGGATGAGCTTTATTCAACAGGGAGAAACAAACGACCAACGCGCCTCGCTCATTACACTACTGCGGTGGCCTGGATCCTTCATCACCAACGTAGGTTCTCGCTGTGCGCTTGCAAAAAACCCACGGTGACGAAGTCACAGGCGACCGTAGGGTAAAACAAGCGAGCGCAGCGAGCGCCGCGACCGAAGGGCGGAGCAGGCGACCGAAGGGCGGAACAGGCGACCGAAGGTAGCGCAGAGCGCAGTGAAAGCGAGGGAACAGGCGACCGAAGGGCGGAGCAGGCTACCGAAGGTAGCGCAGAGTGCAGAGCAGGCGACCGTAGGGTAAAAGCGAGCGAGCGCAGCGAGCGACACGAGCGCAGCGAGCGACACGAGCGCAGGAAAACAAGCTCGCTCATAGCGCTATGCACTCTGCGCTACCTTCGGTAGCTTGCCTGACGGCCCTTCGGTCGCTTGCTACGCCCTTCGCTAGCTTGTTTCACCGAGCGCCGCCGACCAGAGGGAGCAAGCCACCGTAAGGGTGAGCTTCGCGAACAGGCGACCTAAGGGTAAAACAAGCGAGCGCAGCGAGCGCCGCGACCGAAGGGAGCAGGCGACCGAAGGGAGCGCAGTGAAACAAGACCTTCGCTCGCCCGGCGCTCACTGCGTTCGCTTGTTTCACCGTAAAACAAGCGAGCGCAGCGAGCGCAGCGAGCGCAGCGAGCGCCGCGACCAGAGGGAGCAAGCGACCGTAGGGTAAAACCGAGCGAGCTGGCTCGCGAGTCGAGCGCAGGAAAACCGAGCGAGCTTGCTCGCGACAGGCGCTATGCACTCTGCGCTACCTTCGGTAGCCTGTTCGCTTCGCTCACTGCGCTCGCTTTGCTCTTGCTCTGCGCTCCCTTCGGTCGCTTGCCTTTCGGCCCTCTGGTCGCCCTTCGGTCGCTTGCTCCGCCCTTCGGTAGCTTGTTTCACCGAGCGCAGCAAAACAAGCGAGCGCAGCGAGCGCCGCGACCAGAGGGAGCAAGCGACCAGAGGGAGCAAGCGATCAGAGGGAGCAAGCGACCTTTGCTCGCGCGGCGCTCACTGCGTTCGCTTGTTTCACCGTAAAACCGAGCGAGCGCAGCGAGCGACACGAGCGCAGGAAAAGCGAGCGAGCTTGCTCGCGACAGGCGCTATGCACTCTGCACTCTGCACTCTGCGCTACCTTCGGTAGCCTGCTCCGCCCTTCGGTCGCCTGCTCCGCTCTTCGGTCGCCTGTTCGCTCGCTTTCACTGCGCTCGTGTCGCTCGCTGCGCTCGCTCGGTTTTCCTGCGCTCGACTCGCGAGCAAGCTCGCTCGGTTTTACCCTACGGTCGCCTGTGACTGCGTCACCCTTACGGTCGCCTGCTCCCTCTGGTCGCCCTTTGGTCGCTTGCTCCGCCCTTCGGTAGCTTGTTTTCACCGAGCGCAGTGAAACAAGCTCACTTGTTCGCGCGGCGCTCACTTCGTTCGCTTGCTCACGCCGGGCTACCTTCGGTAGCTTATTTCAACCTCTGTAGCTTGTTTCGCCATTGTTCACTTCACTCTTCAATATGACACAAACTCAAAAAGTGCAACACGTTTATGAAAAGAAAACATTTAATTCTTCAATACAAACTCAAAGAAATTGAAACCAAATATCAATACATTTTTGTATTTCATTGTAGTGGGTTAACTAACACTCAATGGCGACAATTCAAACATTTATTATCGAAAACTCAGAGCAACACGCTTTTTCAACCAAATCTTCGTGGTAAGCTACAATTAAACAGTTCGTACAGCCGTCAAGAACGCTGTAGAAGAACGATTTCACAAGAATATTCTGCTAAGTTCGCACCTAAACTGACGGAGTCCGTCTTGAGAGCAGAAGTGCTCCAGAGTGAACCGGCTTTGTATGCACCAAGTTATTCAGATAGTTTACGTCTATACAATTCCAAACTAACACCGATTCCGGGACCGTTTTGCATAGTGTATTCAACTCAACAAACATTGCAGACTTTGTCTTACACCACCCTTGCGCCTTGGCTAGAATTGGTAAAGCAAATTCAGTCTTTTGAACACAAGGCTAATCTTGTGTTGGTTTATGGACAATTGAATTCTACTAGAATCAATCACATTGATATAAAACATGCTATGAATCTTGAAACCAAATCAGTATTAGAGCTTTTTTTGTGGTCTATACATTATTCAACACAACATTTTCAATTGTGTCTAAATCAGGGTAAACGCAATTCGATTCAATCTGTAACACATTCTACTTAATTCAAGTGCGACCTACACCATATGGGCTCGTACTAAGAAGTTCACACTCAATTGGATTTTCAATATGTTAGTATTCGCTTTTCTTCCTAAGTCACTACCTATTCTGTAATGAAGCGTAGGAGCGCCTTCAGGCAAAAAACCAACACACGAATGTTGTGTGTAAAATAAAGGCACGTAACAGTACGCTAAAAAAGCTTGCAATGCAGCGAGGAGATGGTAGAAAACACACCAGCAGCTCCTCCGCTCACTACTTCTGCCGAGTGCTCTTATCTTATTAAGTGGTTATGACTCGGGTTCAGCGCTCAGCATTTGCTACAAAACGGTGTAAGCCAGCTTGGTGTTTGCCGTAGCACTCGCAAGCGGTACTTCGTAGCTTGGTAGATCACCAGTGACTTCGTCACGGTGCTCGCCTTAAGTACGCGCTCCCTTTGGGTTTGGTTGACCGGTTCCTTCGTGTCTAGCACTCGTGGCTGGTCGCTCTGTTCGTTCGGAAGGTTGTGTTACTGCGTTCGTCGTTCACTCAAAAAACCCACGGTGAAACAAGCGAACGCAGTGAGCGCCGCGCGAGCCAGTTCGCCAGTTAGCTGCTTCCTTCGGAAGCCAGTTCGCAAGGACCACGGTGAAACAAGCGAACGCAGCTCGCGCGGCGCTATGCACTCTGCACTCTGCGCTACCTTCGGTAGCCTGCTCCGCCCTTCGGTCGCTTGTTCCCTCTGGTCACCCTTCGGTCGCTTGCTACGCCCTTCGGTAGCTTGCTCGCGCCGTGCGAGCGAGCGAGCCAGTTCGCATAGTCACGGTAAAACAAGCTACCGAAGGGCGTAGCAAGCGACCGAAGGGTGACCAGAGGGAACAAGCGACCGAAGGGCGGAGCAGGCTACCGAAGGTAGCGCAGAGTGCAGAGTGCATAGCGCCGCGCGAAGGTGAAACAAGCTACCGAAGGGTGAAACAAGCGACCGAAGGGAGTGCATAGCCCGGCGTGAGCAAGCGAACGAAGTGAGCGCCGCGCGAACAAGTGAGCTTGTTTCACCGTGAGCGAGCAAAAAACCACTGCGCGAGGGCGACCAAAGCAAAGGGAGCAAGCAACCTTCGCTCGCGCGGCGCTCACTGCGTTCGCTTGTTTCACCGTGACCAGAGGGAGCATAAAATAGAGGTAGCGCCGGGAGCGAGCCAGCTCGCTCTTGCTCCCTCTGGTCGCCCTACGGTCGCCAGCCTACGGCCAACGGTCGCCTGTGACTTCGTCACGGTAAAACAAGCTCCCGAAGGTAGCGCCGCGCGAGGGTGACCAGAGGGAACAGGAACTGGCTCGCACGGCGCGAGCAAGCTACCGAAGGGCGTAGCAAGCGACCGAAGGGTGACCAGAGGGAACAAGCGACCGAAGGGTGACGAAGTCACAGGCGACCGTAGGGAGCGCAGTGGAACAAGCTACTGAAAGTAGCGCCGTGACGCAGTCACAGGCTACCGAAGGTAGCGCAGAGTGCAGAGTGCATAGCGCCGCGCGAGCTGCGTTCGCTTGTTTCACCGTGAGCTCGCTTAGCTTGTTGCACCCAAACGGTCTTGTTACACCCAAAAGGTCTTGTTGCACCCAAACGGTCACCTGTGACTTCGTCACGCTTAATTATTGCTTTTGAATATTATGTAAAATCACTTGAGTGCCCCGTATTCTAACACAATAAACTTGCTGGGGTGTTGTTTCAATCACTAACTAATAAAAGAGCATAACACTCAAAATTTCGGCGTTGTTCTACTCAGTTACATTACTCGTTTGGTGGAATTGGTAGACACGACAGATTCAAAATCTGTTGCTAAAGCTTATCGGTTCGAGTCCGATAACGAGTACTGAGTAAAAACAAAAGAAGTAACGAAGAAGCGCCATGGCAAGCTTCTCGGTCGCCCGTTTTTCCTTTGACTCATGCATCGCTAGTATCAACCAGTGCGACGTAAAGCATGTGGTGTCGTCTCGAAAAGCTTTGTTCTCAAAACAAAATACTCAATAGGTTTATGTAACGATGTATTCTCTTAACTTAAGAAAATCTACATCCTTAACTGCTCTTATTCCTTGGACCTAAGGTGATAGCTTAAGATCGAATAAGCTATCAATTTGTAGCATAACAGGCAATGCATGCTAAAAATAGCATAGCCGGTTATGCTAACTTACATATATTAGAATGTTGTTCGTTGCTTTTATTTTGAGCATTCCACTTCTGTATGGTCCTAATTTTAGGAGCTCATTCTTCAAGTGCCTTGCTGCTTAGGTCCAGGACTTGAGTTGCACATGGGTGGTCTAAACATACGCTGTGTTGTAATAGATCCATCGGACATTGCTAGATCAAAAAGTGTCGGCCTAAAACCAACACTCCTTCTGAAGCATAGTGTTAAGCTTCACGCACTCTGCCTAGAAAAACGAATAAGCATTGGATGACTAAAGCGCCGACCGTATTGAACATTCTAAACGAACTCAAAGATGAAAGCTTCGTACGCTTTATACCAGCGTATTGTGCTAATTAGCTAACTAAGTAGAAACGTCCTGAATGACTTTGTTTAGAAGGGTGGATATAACTCAGTCGGTTAGAGTGCCAGATTGTGATTCTGGAAGTACGGGTTCAAGTCCCGTTATTCGCCCTGAACGCAAAATTGAGTGCTATGTTCTTTACGTGAACGTTCGTCTAGTAGAAGCCTGAAAGGTGGCCCATCTATTGGCTAAGGAGCCTTCGAATCTCTTGAATTGTTTCACTAGAAACGATACTTGAGCTGGGTTTGGATACTTATTGATTAGCTTCAAAGAGGGACCTGAGGGAGTATGCTAAGTAACACCAACCAAATCTCAAGTTGTCTTGTTATCGTGCATAACCCACGAGAACATGCAACCCACGCGGGCTTAGGAGACGTCTAATAGCCTTACCTTGCATTGCTCACTAGTATGAAAGCAAATCACAACAACCGTTCGCGTCGGCAAACGAATGTACCAGAGACTCTTTGTCGCTCAACTCTGAACGTTCGCCACGTATGTTGCTTGTTTCAAATGGCCAAAGGCAAAAGGTAACCCTTGTGCTTTGAAAACAAACGTGCGATTGGCCTGAAACTCTAGAGCGTTTTGACCGAAGGCAGGCGAGCGTTTGGGTGACGAAGTCACAGGCGACCGTTCGGGCCGTAGGCAGGCGACCGTCAGGGTAGAACCGAGCGAGCTGGCTCGCGAGTGGCGCTACCTTCGTTGTTTCACCGAGCGCAGGAAAACAAGCTCGCTCATAGCGCTATGCACTCTGCGCTACCTTCGGTAGCTTGCTCCCTTCGGTCGCGGCGCTCGCTGCGCTCCTGTGACTTCGTCACCCTTCGGTCGCCAGTGACTTCGTCACCCTTCGGTAGCTTGTTTCACCGAGCGCCGCGACCAGAGGGAGCAGGCGACCGTAGGGCGACCAAAGGGCCGATAGGCAAGCGACCGAAGGGAGCGCAGAGCAAGCGACCGTAAGGGTGAGCTTCGCGAACAGGCGACCGTAGGGCGACCGAAGGGAGCAGGCGACCGTAAGGGTGACGCAGTCACAGGCGACCGTAAGGGAGCGCAGGAAAACCGAGCGAGCTGGCTCGCGAGTGGCGCTACCTTCGGTAGCTTGTTTTCACCGAGCGCAGGAAAAGCGAGCGAGCTGGCTCGCGAGTGGCGCTACCTTCGGTAGCTTGTTTCACCGAGCGCAGGAAAAGCGAGCGAGCTTGCTCGCGACAGGCGCTATGCACTCTGCGCTACCTTCGGTAGCCTGCTCCGCCCTTCGGTCGCTTGCTCCGCCCTTCGCTAGCTTGTTTCACCGAGCGCAGGAAAAGCGAGCGAGCGCAGCGAGCGACACGAGCGCAGCGAGCGACACGAGCGCAGGAAAAGCGAGCGAGCCAGCTCGCTTTTACGGTGAAACAAGCGAACGCAGTGAGCGCCGCGCTACGCTCCTGTTCGCTAAGCTCACGGGAAAACAAGCTAGCGAAGGTAGCGCCGCGCGAGCCAGCTCGCTTGTTTTCCTGCGCTCGGTGAAAACAAGCTACCGAAGGTAGCGCCACTCGCGAGCCAGCTCGCTCGGTTTTCCTGCGCTCCCTTACGGTCGCCTGTGACTGCGTCACCCTTACGGTCGCCTGCTCCCTCTGGTCGCCCTTAGGTCGCCTGTTCGCGAAGCTCACGGCGCGAGCAAGCTACCGAAGGGCGACCAGAGGGAGCAGGCGACCGTTCGCTCGCGCGGCGCTCACTGCGTTCGCTTGTTTCACCGTGAAACAAGCGACCGAAGGGTGAGCGCAGCGAACAGGCTACCGAAGGTAGCGCAGAGTGCATAGCGCCGCGCGAGCTGCGTGCCTGTGACTTCGTCACCCTTACGGTCGCCTGCCTACGGCCCGAACGGTCGCTTGCTCTGCGCTCTGCGCTACCTTCGGTAGCTTGCCTGACGGCCCTTCGGTCGCCTGCTCCGCCCTATGGTCGCGGCGCTCGCTGCGCTCGCTTGTTTTACTGCGCTCCCTACGGTCGCTTGCCTACGGCCCTTTGGTCGTTTGTGGTACCGTTCGGAAGCTTGTGGTACGCCACTTACGACCTTTGTCTGTAATTACGTCAAACAGCCGTAGCTTGTTTGAGGGTAGGTCCCCTTAGATCACCATTAAGACCGACCAACCTTAGTTACTACGCAGTGTGCAATGCCAATAAACGCACCGACCTCGCTGCACTACCTTATGACACGGTTCGCTAGCTTTGACAACTTCTGCGCACTTGGCGAAACAGGTATACGCTTGTGACTTAAAATCACATCCATTTTGGTTATCGGTTCAAGTCCGATAGTGTGCACGTTGAAAAACATCTTACTTTGTCTGAAACGGGTAGAAAACAACACTCAGGTTGAGTGAAACTCGAATCATTCAAAGGATAAGACAAAAATACAACGATCTTCTGTCTTTGAAACATTCCAATTAGCTCAACATAACTTTTGAGTGTTCATAAAGAGATGTTAGCTTATTCAATTTGCTTGAAAACAAAAGTCAAGAAAAAGGCAAAACAATAGTAACATAAACCCCACAACTGTGGGCACACGAATCAGCTACGCGCAAGCAACACAAACCTTTTGCAGTGAGTCATATAGGCTGCGGCAGAGCACAGTGCGCAGTTTTGCTCGCCCATTTCCTTTGTTCAACCCATTTGTTGACCGCGAACCTCGCGAGCTGCTACAAATTTTGGTGCATAACTCACACTTTGAGCGTTTTCAGTTCAAATTGTGTGTTGCATTCGCTTCTAGAAAACAATAACCACAAAAAAGAATGGTAGCTTGAATATATTGTAGTTTTGCAGGTTCAAGTTAGTGCATGGTAAAAGCAAACAGGAGAAAAGGGATTCGAACCCTTAACCTTTGGTTTTGGAGACCATTGTTCTACCATTGGAACTATTCTCCTATGAAAGAGGTTTCATTCTTTTTCAACAGCCAATAAACAAGAAAAGCAAGCAAACAACCACTAAAAGCAAGCACCCAACGAAGCACAGTAGGTTGTAACTTCAAGTCACGCCGAAGGAAACTTGCTTTTCGCTAGTTACCCTTAGCAAGGTGCTTGCTTCGCCTGCTAACCACCACACAACAAAACACGGTACAAACAATAGGTGCTTAGCCGTGACCTATAGCTTTGCGCGACACTCGATGTTCGCTTTGGTGACGGTAAAACAAGCGAACGCAGTGAGCGTCGCGCGAGGGCGACCAAAGGGCGACCAGAGGGCGACCGAAGGGAGCAAGAGCTCGCTCGCGCGGCGCTCACTGCGTTCGCTTGTTTCACCGTGACCGAAGGGAACAAGCGACCGAAGGGAGCGCAGAGCAAGACCTAAGGGCGACCGAAGCTCACCCTTCGGTCGCCCTTAGGTCGCTTGCTCCCTTCGGTCGCGGCGCTCGGTGAAACAAGCTAGCGAAGGGTGACGAAGTCACTGGCGACCGAAGGGTGACGAAGTCACAGGAGCGCAGCGAGCGCCGCGACCGAAGGGAGCAAGCTACCGAAGGTAGCGCAGAGTGCATAGCGCTATGAGCGAGCTTGTTTTACCCTACGGTCGCCTGCTCTCTTCGGTCGCGGCGCTCGCTGCGCTCCTGTGACTTCGTCACCCTTAGGTCGCCTGCTCCCTTCGGTCGCGGCGCTCGCTGCGCTCGCTTGTTTTACTGCGCTCCCTACGGTCGCTGGCCTACGGCCCTTAGGTCGCCTGCCTACGGCCCATGTTTCTTCCGACGTGAAGCTACAAACAGGAGCACTCACGTTAGACAAACAAGCGCACCCTGATTGACGCTTCTGTAAGGAGCGACCCCCCCGTGGTCGATTATTTTGAATAAGCCTAGTTTGCACTCGATCCGAGGCTAGACATAGAAAACACAATAGCTTATTTCTCCTTTGAGCTATTTTCTTTGGCTACTTTATTTGCATTTATTAGGTAATGCTGAGACTAACAAACTCATTGGAATATGGAATTTGCACCAATTTCTGTCTATTTAATCATAAGTCTTATACTTTCTTTAATCTTAGTCGGTGTATCTTTTTTATTTTCATCATCTTCTAATTTAGCTTATCCTGAAAAATTATCAGCTTACGAATGTGGGTTTGATCCGTTTGATGATGCTAGAAGTCGTTTTGATATACGTTTTTATCTTGTATCTATTCTGTTTATTATCTTTGGGGCGACCGTCAATTACCAGCTGAATGTTTATGTAGATGCCTGCACACAAAAGCGGATACAACTTACCTAGCACCAAACACTTGTGCTGGCGGACCAAAGCCTGTTGTAGAAGAGGACCTCAGAGACGTACTGCTCTTAATGGGTCTTCGACCGCATCGACATATTGTAGTTGAACAGGTTATTTGTAAATGCGAGTGGTTGGTGGGCAAATAAACCCAATGTAACAAATCTTCTGTGAATCATAACTCTATTGGACGTTGCTCTATGCACACTTTTTGTAGAAAGCATCCATTGGGTTGTTAGGTACTCGATCAAAAGGTGAAACAAGCGACTGATAGACCGTAGGCTACCGACCCATGGGCCGTAAGCAGGCGACCTATGAGTGACTTTGTCACTCGAAAGCAATGAGGCGTAAGCAGGAGAACGAATAGAGCGCCGAGCGCTGGTGGCGCGCTGGAGTCTGCCGTAGCTTGCAAAAAACCCACGGTGAAACAAGCGAACGCAGTGAGCGACGCGCGAGCGAGCTCTTGCCTACGGCCCTTTGGTTACGGTGAAACAAGCGAACGCAGTGAGCGACGCGCTACCGAAGGGAGCTTGTTTCACCCTTGCACGTGCGTAGTTAGCTTAGCTGCCTTCTGAAACAATGTGCAGTACACTCGATCCGAAAGCTACTCGAGTCGAACTGAGCACGTCAAATAGAACAGAACTTTTGACTATCATTTCTCGAACGATGCCTTTGTCAAAGAGAGGCACCGTCAAGGCAACCAAAGAGACCACACTTCAAATAAATGAAGCAACACACTTGAAGCACAACTACTTATGCTTATCTCTATTATGTGGTGTTCAATTGTCACTACTATAAAGAGATACGAACACTTGGTAAAAACGGTGAACCATCACCAGTCGAGCAACTTCATGTGAACACCAATGACAAAAACAGGCGTTGATAACTCAAGTGTTTCGACTTGAATATTGTTGCTTAAGCCTGAAGGCTCTCCTTTTTGTATATCATCTAGCACGTGCGCTTACAACAAATAAACGTTGTGCTTTGCTTAGGATACTCACTACGTTATCACGGTGTTTTTTACGTGTTGACTATCGAAACAAACACCATTTCAAGCAACACAGATACGATGGGTAGACAAAGCACCTCTACTTGCATTTTGAAAGGTAGCTCACTATGTTCACTCCTAAGAAGCAAATGCTCTTAGCTTGTCCTGGCTGACTAAGTTACAAACAACGGTAACGTATAGAATAAGTAACTGTAGGTTCACATAGTAACAGCTGATCCATGATAAGCAAAGTAACCTTGGTTAGACTAGTTTGTTTGATCAGCAGCGTTCGGTGCTTCCTTTGATCCGTTGTGTTAAGGCGCTCTGTTCGAGAGCTTGTGGCACGGTAAAACAAGCTACCGAAGGGTGACGAAGTCACAGGCGACCGTTCGCTCGCGCGGCGCTCACTGCGTTCGCTTGTTTCACCGTGAAACAAGCGACCGAAGGGTGAGCGCAGCGAACAGGCTACCGAAGGTAGCGCAGAGTGCATAGCGCCGCGCGAGCTTTGCTCGCTTGTTTCACTGCGCTCGGTGAAACAAGCTAGCGAAGGTAGCGCCGGGCGCGAGGGTGACCAGAGGGCGACCCTAGGGTGACCGAAGGGTGAGCTTCGCGAACAGGCGACCGAAGGGCGGAGCAGGCTACCGAAGGTAGCGCAGAGTGCAGAGCAAGCGACCGTAGGGCGACCGAAGGGCGACCAGAGGGTGACCGAAGGGAACAAGCGACCGAAGGGAGCGCAGAGCAAGAGCAAAGCGAGCGCAGTGAGCGAAGCGAACAGGCGACCGAAGGGCGGAGCAGGCTAGCGAAGGTAGCGCAGAGTGCAGAGCAAGCGACCGTAGGGCGACCAAAGGGTGACGAAGTCACAGGCGACCGAAGGGAGCGCAGAGCAAGCGACCTAAGGGTGAAACAAGACCGTAAGGGTAAAACCGAGCGAGCTTGCTCGCGAGTCGAGCGCAGGAAAACCGAGCGAGCGCAGCGAGCGACACGAGCGCAGGAAAACCGAGCGAGCTGGCTCGCGACAGGCGCTACCTTCGCTAGCTTGTTTCACCGAGCGCAGGAAAACCGAGCGAGCTGGCTCGCGAGTGGCGCTACCTTCGCTAGCTTGTTTCACCGAGCTGGCGAGCGCGGCGCTCACTGCGTTCGCTTGTTTCACCGTGAGCTTCGCTTCGCTCCGTTTTACGGTGAAACAAGCGAACGCAGTGAGCGCCGCGCGAGCGAAGGTCGCCTGCTCCCTTCGGTCGCCCTTAGGTCGCTTGTTCCCTCTGGTCACCCTAGGGGTCGCCTGTTTACGGCCCCTTGGTCGCCGTTACCATCGCTCGCTTGTTTCACCGTTACATAATTGAGCTTGCGCTGTGATCTCGCGTGCGGCTGGTACGCCAAAAAGTAGTGAACCTAGCTAACCTTTTGAGGCTAAAGCTTTCTGTGTGGTTGCATTGAAGGTGTGAAGTGAATTGTACTCGGTTTGATGGGGCAGAGGGCTTGTAATACCAGCTCACTTGAAAGGGACCTGGTAACGGGAAAGCGCTGATTTTTTCGACTACAGCAGACGGAAAGGAGCCTAAACCGATGGCGCGCGTGTGCGTACATCGCTAATTCAAGTTGTGCGCTCACATAGCTTTCGCTAGAATTAACACTACACTCAAAAGTAAGAGGCACATGCTGTATTGAGAACAAAGAAAAGCTTGAAGTGTAAGAAAGCAATCACCTCTTGAGCCAACGTGCAAAAACCGTTTTGCTTCAAAGTACGCAAAACCGCGGCGAGAAAGAACGGTGCTAAGTGAGCTGTGGGCTCGAAATCGCTTGTTGCACTGCGCTCGTTGCTCGGTGAAACAAGCTACCGAAGGTAGCCCGGCGTGAGCAAGCGAACGAAGTGAGCGCCGCGCGAACAAGTGAGCTTGTTTCACTGTGAGCTCGCTCGCTTTTAATGCGCTCGGTGAAACAAGCTAGCGAAGGTAGCGCCTGGTGCGAGCCAGCTCTTGCTCTGCGCTCCCGTCGGTCACGGCGCTCGCTGCGCTCCTGTGACTTCGTCACCCTATGGTCGCCCTGCGCTCGGTGAAACAAGCTAGCGAAGGTAGCGCCTGTCGCGAGCCAGCTCGCTCGGGACGCACTGCGCTCGGTGAAAACAAGCTAGCGAAGGGCGGAGCTGGCGACCGAAGGGCGGAGCAGGCTACCGAAGGTAGCGCAGAGTGCATAGCGCCTGTCGCGAGCAAGCTCGCTCTTGCTCCCTCTGGTCGCCCTACGGTCTTGCTCTGCGCTCCCTTCGGTCGCTTGCTCCCTCTGGTCGCTGCGCTCTTGCTCCCTCTGGTCGCCCTCTGGTCGCCCTCTGGTCGCCCTTAGGTCGCCTGTTCGCGAAGCTCACGGGAAAACAAGCTAGCGAAGGTAGCGCCGCGCGAGCTGCGTTCGCTTGTTTTCCTGCGCTCCCTCTGGTCGCCCTTAGGTCGCTTGCTCCCTCTGGTCGCCCTACGGTCTTGCTCCCTCTGGTCGCTGCGCTCGCTTGTTTTTACTGCGCTCGTGTCGCTCGCTGCGCTCGCTCGGTTTTACCCTACGGTCGCTTGCTCCCTTCGGTCACGGTGAAACAAGCGAACGCAGTGAGCGCCGCGCGAGCGAGCTCTTGCTCCCTTCGGTCGCCCTCTGGTCGCCCTTTGTTCGCCCTATTGGTCGCCCTTTGGTCACGGTGAAACAAGCGAACTGGCTCGCCCAGCGCTCACTGCGTTCGCTTGTTTCACCGTGAGCTCGCTTGGCTCGGGGTTACCTTACGGTCGCCTGCCTACGGCCCAAACGGTCGCCTGTTCCCTTCGCTCGCTTGTTGCACCCTCTTTGTAGTGGACGCTTTGTCTTTTCGTGGCACTCACTTTCCTTTGTCACATTAGTCAAGCTATTAGTAATGAGAAACTTGAGTTGGTGTGTGCACATTGGATCTAATTGTTACATAATGACAGCGCCATAACTTAGCACAACTTGAATGAGAGAGCCGTGTGATAGGTGACTATCCAGCACGGTTCGGAGAGGACTGAAGTAACAGAGTGTATTTTGTGTTGTTACCCACATTTGAACACAATTCATAAGGCTTTTGCTTTTGATCGCTCTGTGAAATATTTACTCTCTATTTAGAAGTGACTTTTTTGTTTCCTTGGGCAGTCTCTTTGAACAAAATAGGTTTATTTGGTTTTTGGTCTATGATGGTGTTTTTGTTGATTTTAACCATCGGCTTTGTATATGAATGGAAAAAAGGTGCTTTAGATTGGGAATAACCCCATGATTTTGATTGTAGCTTTCTTTAGTTAGTACAAAGCAAGCGAGCACTGCAAAGCAGCGCTCGCCCTTAAGAGCGGCTTCTACAAAAGAGTCAAACCAAAAGCAAGAGAAAAAGGTTGCTTTGCTTCTGTTGTGCGAGCTTTAGTGAAGCCGCAACACAGCACGTGTAGTCTAGATAACCTCATACATCTTACTAAGTGGGTTACGCCCGTCGTAACCACACATTTGTGATGTAACTAGCCCATATCTTTGGAAAAAAACATAACAGGCCGAAGCTGACACACTTTGTATGAAAGAAAGGAGCGCTGCCTTTTTGCTCAAGCTATGCTAACAAAGCAAAACTTGCTCTACGTGAATGCTCTTAGTAGCCTTTGCGTGTTTGCGAGCAAAAAGGCGGGCACGTATAGCTTTTCATTTGAGTTTCGGGTAATTAGCTCAGCGGTAGAGTACCTCGTTTACACCGAGAGAGTCAGCGGTTCGAATCCGTTATTACCCATAACGCCCATTGAATAAACCTAGTAAGTAAACACTTCATCGCAGAGAACCTAGTGCGAAGCCCGCGACCTATGGTCAAACAAGCGAGGGTGCAACAACGAACCGAACGCCTTCAGCTTGAAAACGGCAACTGCTTGGGTGACGAAGTCACAGGCGACCGTAAGTACGACCAAAGGGCGACCAGAGGGCGACCGAAGGGAGCAAGAGCTCGCTCGCGCGGCGCTCACTGCGTTCGATTGTTTCACCGTGACCGAAGGGAACAAGCGACCGTAGGGTAAAACCGAGCGAGCGCAGCGAGCGACACGAGCGCAGTAAAAACAAGCGAGCGCAGCGAGCGCAGCGAGCGCAGCGACCGAAGGGAGCAAGCGACCGTAGGGAGCAAGCGACCGTAGGGAGCGCAGTAAAAGCGAGCGAGCGCAGCGAGCGACACGAGCACGGTGAAACAAGCGAACGCAGTGAGCGCCGCGCTACCTTCGGGAGCTGCTCCCTCTGGTCGCCCTAGCTCCCGGCGCTACCTCTATTTTTTGTTCCCCAGGGTCACGGTGAAATAAGCGAACGCAGTGAGCGCCGCGCTCACTCTATTGGCTGCTCCCGAGGGTCACGGTGAAACAAGCGAACGCAGTGAGCGCCGCGCGAGCGAGTGCTTGTTCCCGAGGGTCACGGTGAAACAAGCGAACGCAGTGAGCGCCGCGCGAGCCAGCTCGGTGAAACAAGCTATGCACTCTGCGCTACCTTCGGTAGCCTGTTCGCTGCGCTCACCCTTCGGTCGCTTGCTCCGCCCTTCGGTAGCTTGTTTTACCGTGAAACAAGACCGTTCGCTCGCGCGGCGCTCACTGCGTTCGCTTGTTTCACCGTAACCAAAGGGAACAACGTCAAGAGTCGAGCGCCACACAAAGCGTCCACTTAGGTGGTCTCTTCGCTTTGTTCACTATGCCCCCACTAAAGAGTCACCCACTCAAGCGAAAGTTTTGGCTAGCACAAGAGGAAATAGCTTAGTTGGTTAAAGCGCCAGCCTGTCAAGCTGGAGATCACGGGTTCAATTCCCGCTTTTCTCGATTGTTGTCAAACGTGTAGGAGGTCGATAGCCTCACAAAAGAGTTCTCTTTGCCAAGATTACAGTAATATAGAGATACCTTGAAGCTTTTCTTAGCTGACGCGTTGCTTTGTATCCAGGGTAACGGCGCGAGCAAGCAAACGAAGTGAGCGCCGCGCGAGCGAACGGCGCTTGTTTCACTGCGCTCGCTTTGCTCGCCTGTTCCCGAGGGTCACGGTGAAACAAGCGAACGCAGTGAGCGCCGCGCTACGCTCCTGTGACTTCGTCACCCAGACAGTCACGGTGAAACAAGCTCACTTGTTCGCGCGGCGCTCACTTCGTTCGCTTGCTCACGCCGGGCTACCTTCGGTAGCCAGCTCTCTCTGGTCGCCCTAACTTGGATCGCTTGTTCGCAGGAGCTACAACCACGACCAAAAAAAAGATGGCAATTGCCGACGGTTGAAATAATATCGACCTATAGACAGAGTCGAATTTTGTGATTGCAGGGCGACAAAAGTGCGACAAAAGGGCGACCAGAGGGTGACCAGAGGGAACAAGAGCAAAGCGAGCGCAGTGAAACAAGCTACCTTCGGTAGCGCGGCGCTCACTGCGTTCGCTTGTTTCCCCTCGCGCGTCGCTACCTTCGGTAGCTTGTTTTACCGTCACCAAAGGGCGACCAAAGGGTGACCGAAGGGAACAAGAGCGAAGCGAGCGCCGCGACCAAAGGGAGCAAGCGACCGTAGGGCGACCGAAGGGCCGTAGGCAAGCGACCGTAGGGAGCGCAGTGGAACAAGCTACTGAAAGTAGCGCCGTGACGAAGTCACAGGCGAGCAAAGCGAGCGCAGTGAGCGAAGCGAACAGGCGACCGAAGGGCGGAGCAGGCTACCGAAGGTAGCGCAGAGTGCAGAGCAAGCGACCTAAGGGCGACCGAAGGGAGCAGGCGACCGTAGGGCCGTAGGCGGGCGACCTCGCTCGCCCGGCGCTCACTGCGTTCGCTTGTTTCACCGTAAAACCGAGCGAGCTGGCTCGCGAGTCGAGCGCAGGAAAACCGAGCGAGCTGGCTCGCGACAGGCGCTATGCACTCTGCGCTACCTTCGGTAGCCTGCTCCGCCCTTCGGTCGCCTGCTCCGCCCTTCGCTAGCTTGTTTCACCGAGCGCAGGGCGACCATAGGGTGACGAAGTCACAGGAGCGCAGCGAGCGCCGTGACCGAAGGGAACAAGCGACCGAAGGGAGCGCAGAGCAAGAGCTTGCTCGCGACAGGCGCTATGCACTCTGCACTCTGCGCTACCTTCGGTAGCCTGCTCCGCCCTTCGGTCGCCTGCTCCGCCCTTCGGTCGCCAGTTCGCTGCGCTCACCCTTCGCTAGCTTGTTTTCACCGAGCGCAGGAAACCCGAGCGAGCGCAACGAGCGACACGAGCGCAGTGGAACAAGCGAGCTCACTCGCGCGGCGCTCACTGCGTTCGCTTGTTTTCCCGTGACCGAAGGGCGGAGCAGGCGACCGAAGGGCGGAGCAGGCTACCGAAGGTAGCGCAGAGTGCAGAACAAGCGACCGTAGGGTAAAAGCAAGCAAGCTGACTCGCAAGTGGCGCTATGCACTCTGCACTCTGCGCTACCTTCGGTAGCCTGCTCCGCCCTTCGGTCGCTTGCCTGACGGCCCTTCGGTCGCTTGTTTCACCCTTCGCTAGCTTGTTTCACCGAGCGCAGTGGAACAAGCGAACGCAGTAAGCGCCGAGCGCAGTAACACAAGCTTTCGAAGGCAGCGCCAAACGTCGATTGCAAAGTGCAAGAGCGCTGGAGTGCCGTTCGTTAGTGTTGCCACAAAGCACTTCGCCAGTCGCTCTGGCATATTGAAATACCCTCGCTTGTTTCACCCCAATAGATCGAAGTAAGCGACCTACAAGCTGACCTGTCGGGTCGCCTGGTTCCCTCGTCACTGGCGCTCTTGTTGATCTTTTGCCTGACGTGCCTCTTCCTATGGGTCGACTCAACGCTGTTTGTTGTCTGTTTGCAAAGCTCAGCCTTCAAGTCAGCCAAATGTGAGCAAGTACTCAAAGCAATCAACTAGCCGGTTGTAGCAGCTGCTTACTGCGCGAGCAACTGTTTTGACAACCAAGAGCTTACGTACTTAGTTGAATAATCACATGTTCAGTGTAGCTCTATGTAAGCTTTGTGTCCCTTTCGTCTAGTGGTTAGGACATCGCTTTTTCATGGCGGAGACACGGGTTCGAATCCCGTAGGGGATAGTTCGACGTTTTGAAGCGCTACGTTAGTCCTTATTCTGCTGAATTCACCGTTTCTCCACGACAATAGCTACTTACATCTAAGCTTAATATGTAGAGCTCGCATCGCTCGACGCAAACTTTCGCTGGTATGCTTGCATCGTGTCACAAGGATGCAACAAGCGAGCGAAGCTCGCGCGGCGCTATGCACTCTGCACTCTGCGCTACCTTCGGTAGCCTGTTCGCTGCGCTCACCCTTCGGTCGCTTGTTCCCTCTGGTCACCCTTCGGTCGCCAGTGACTTCGTCACCCTTCGGTAGCTTGTTTTCACGTGAAACAAGCTCGCTCACGGTGAAACAAGCGAACGCAGTGAGCGCCGCGCTACTCTATTTTCTGCTCCCGAGGGTCACGGTGAAACAAGCGAACGCAGTGAGCGCCGCGCTCGCGAGCTCCCTACGGTCGCTGCGCTCGCTGCGCTCTTGCTCCCTTCGGTCGCTGCGCTCGCTGCGCTCTTGCTCCCTTCGGTCGCCCTCTGGTCACCCTAGCTTCGTGAGCAAGCGCAGCTTATCGGCTGCGTGGAACTAATCAACAGGCTGCGCTACTAATAAGGTGCGTAGGCCGCAATAACCAACCCAGACAATAGAGCACTCTGCACCAACTTACACTAGAAAGCAGAGCGGTCAGTGTTTAGTACAAAGTCAGCTAGGTTTGTACTCACCTAACAGTTAGTAGACTTTGTTCATTCCCTCCCGCGTGGCGCTTGCGCATACTTAGAAAACGAAAATTGATCATGGTGTTTAGCCCACTAGAGCAATTTGCTATTATTCCTTTCATTCCTATACATATAGGAAACCTATATCTTTCATTTACAAACTCATCTTTGTTTATGGTATTAACTATAAGTTTCGTATTGCTTTTGTTTCATTTTGTTACTCTGAAAGGGGGCTACTTAGTGCCAAATGCTTGGCAGTCCTTTGTCGAAATTCTCTATGATTTTGTGCTCAACTTAGTGAATGAACAAATCAGTGGACCAACTTCGGTGAAACAACGCTTCTTTCCACTGATATTTACTACTTTTAGCTTTTTACTGTTTTGTAACCTTATTGGTATGATTCCATATAGTTTTACAGTAACAAGTCATTTTATCATTACACTAGGTTTAGCTTTTTCTCTATTTATAGGTGTTACTCTAGTAGGATTTCAAACTCACGGGCTTCATTTCTTCAGTTGGGCGACCGACGAAACACCCATCAACAAGCTCAGCGCTTAGAATACAATACAAATAGCGCTAGTAGACTTAGCAGAACTTCGCTAAGAAACGGACACGACTAACTCTAGCTTAATAAACAGAGAACCATAGCCTGTCGTGAAAACAAAACACACTGGATTCACCTTTCGGCGCGATACGCGTTGCAGAAAAGGCAATTGCTTTTGGAGTGTTAACAATCGTCTTGTGTTGAGTCTATTATGTTGAATCAACTAGAGCGTTGTTGGCTGCTTTGACTCCCAGCTTCCTAAAGGGGGCCTTTGTTCAAATAAGATTTGATTAGCACCGGCGCTCACTACGTTCGCTTGTTTCACCCAAAAAGTACACAAAAAGGCATGTTGCCCTTAGCTTTCATGTTGTACCCACAAAGGTAAAATCAAGAAGTTTGGGTAGTCTGACGTGTGATCGCTTGTCCTTAGATGTGTTTTGACCGTATTAAGCACTTACAGTTGAACAGGGTTTTTGTCAACATGAGATGCTGGTGGGCGTAACCCAGGATGCTCTAGCCAAAGTGGTTGAGCGATCTTCAGCCGTACTGCCGCTAAGTGGTTCTTCGTTGTAGTGTGAGTTGAACCTAACCACTTTGAACAAGCAACATAGAGCATATCTCCTAGCATTGCGTTGAAACTGAGCGTTCATGCCAGAATAATTAGGGAGACCACGATACTAGTTCACTCGAAATCGTAAGCATTGGAAATGCAATCTGTAAGTGCAGTTATTTGGTGGGTGGAACCGGTGAACCATGAAACTCCTTTGTGGAAAGTCATGGGACAGAGGGCTTGTAGTACCTGCTTGCCTGAAAGGGTACGTGTAAACAAAAAGCAACGCTGGTTACTTCTGCCAGCATAAGGAAAGGAGCCTAAATCGTCGGCGCTCTGCGCTCGTCGCACACTCAAATAGAATAAGTTATATAGAGGGCGACCATAGGGTGACGAAGTCACAGGCGACCGAAGGGCCGTCAGGCAAGCTACCGAAGGTAGCGCAGAGCGCAGAGCAAGAGCTCGCTCGCGCGGCGCTCACTGCGTTCGCTTGTTTCACCGTGACCGAAGGGAACAAGCAACCGTAGGGTAAAACCGAGCGAGCTGGCTCGCGAGTGGCGCTATGCACTCTGCACTCTGCGCTACCTTCGGTAGCCTGCTCCGCCCTTCGGTCGCTTGTTCCCTCTGGTCACCCTTCGGTCGCTTGCTACGCCCTTCGCTAGCTTGTTTCACCGAGCGCAGTGAAACTAGTGAGCTCGCTCGCGCGGCGCTCACTGCGTTCGCTTGTTTCACCGTGAGCTTCAAAACGGCGTGAGCAAGCTACCGAAGGTAGCGCCGCGCGAGCTGCGTTCGCTTGTTGCACCCATGTTTCACTGTAAGCAATTTGGGTTCTGCTGGTCAATGTGTTACTCAATAACAAAACAGAGGTGGTGAGCCGTGTGATGGGTGATCATCTCGCACGGTTCGGAGAGCACTTTTTTTGCCGTTCTTTATGGTTGAATTTTTGACTCTATTATTATTACCACAGGGAGTACCTTTGCCTTTAGCGCCTTTTTTAGTACTTTTAGAATTGATCTCTTATTGTTTTCGAGCAATCAGTTTAGGAATTCGATTATTTGCAAATATGATGGCTGGCCATAGTTTAGTTAAAATATTAAGTGGATTTGCCTGGACTATGTTGTCTATGGGAGGTATTATGTATCTAGCTCATCTTGCGCCTCTGTTGATAGTGTTTGCTTTAATTGGATTAGAGCTCGGCGTTGCTGTATTACAAGCCTATGTGTTCACTATTTTAATATGTATTTACCTAAATGACGCAATAAATCTTCATTAATATTTCAGAATCAAGTCTGCTGCTTTTATGATAGGAGACGACCTGAGCCGAGCGCTGCAACGCAGCGCTCAAATGCGTGAACACGCTCAAAGCTTGTCGCGAAGCAATCGAACACAAGCGATCGACGACGAAGCAAACAAGCCTTGGGCCGTAGGTAGGCGACCGTTTGGTTGAAACAAGAGCGTGAAGGGGAAAACAAGCTCGCTCATAGCGCTATGCACTCTGCACTCTGCGCTACCTTCGGTAGCCTGTGACTGCGTCACGGCGCTACTTTCAGTAGCTTGTTCCACTGCGCTCGACTTGCTCGCTGCGCTCGCTCGGTTTTACGGTGAAACAAGCGAACGCAGTGAGCGCCGGGCGAGCGAGGTCGCCCGCCTACGGCCCTACGGTCGCCTGTTCGCGAAGCTCACCCTTCGGTCGCTTGCCTGACGGCCCTTCGGTCGCGTGCTCCGCCCTTCGGTAGCTTGTTTTCACCGAGCGCAGGGTGACCAGAGGGCGACCGAAGGGAGCAAGAGCGCAGCGACCGAAGGGAGCAAGAGCGCAGCGAGCGCAGCGACCGAAGGGAGCAAGCGACCGTAAGGGTAAAACAAGCGAGCGCAGCGAGCGCCGCGACCGAAGGGAGCAGGCGACCGTAAGGGAGCGCAGGAAAACCGAGCGAGCTTGCTCGCGAGTGGCGCTACCTTCGGTAGCTTGTTTCACCGAGCGCAGAACAAGAGCTTGCTCGCGACAGGCGCTACCTTCGCTAGCTTGTTTCACCGAGCGCAGTAAACACAAGCGAGCTGGCTCGCGCGGCGCTCACTGCGTTCGCTTGTTTCACCGTGCGTTTTTACAGAGCAGCGAACGCAGTGAGCGACGAGCGCCGTAATCAAACCGAACTGGCTTCCGAAGAAAGAAGCGAACTGGCAAACGCAGTGAACGCCGAGCGCAGTGAAACTAGCGATTCTCATCATACAGCTTGACCTTTGGAACGGAGACCTATGGGAGGAGCGACCAGCCGCGTGACAAATTCATTAGCGAGCGAAGGGAGGGAGTGGCTACCAGAGTTGACCCTAGAGCGTCAAGCACCCTTACAACGCACGACCGAGAGCTTCGCGCGTTCGGTCGCCTGGTTGCTTCGTTACCGGCGCTCCAGCGCTTGCTTCGGTCGTTTGTTTCACCGTTTGGTTGCCAAAACTCACTCCAAGACTACCTAAGGCAACGCTACGCTTTAAGCTAAGCTCACCAACCAATCTACGTGCTAATCGAACGCACACGTCTAGTTCGTTCAAATTGCAACATACAAAACGGTGCCACTATAGCTGTTTTGTTTGTCGGTGGTCCGCTCGCCAGTAACACAAAGTGTTATGAGACGAGTGCTTTGCTTTTGTATTGATCGGCTTGACCCGCCAAAATTTTCAAACACAACACCACTCCAATGATACTGTTTTCGATTTTCTCAAGCATTGCTTTAGTATCAGCTAGTTTAGTAATTCGCGCTAAAAATCCGGTGCATTCCGTTCTGTTTTTGATCTTGGTTTTTTGTAATACTTCGGGTCTGCTTGTGTTATTAGGTCTTGATTTTTTTGCCATGATTTTATTGGTTGTTTATGTTGGAGCTATTGCGGTTTTATTCTTGTTTGTAGTAATGATGTTAAACATTAAAATAGCCGAAATTCATGAAAATGTGTTGCGCTATTTGCCCGTAGGTGGAATTATAGGACTCATCTTTTTATTTGAAATTTGTTTGATTGTAGATAATGATTCTATACCGATATTGCCCACAAATTTGAGTACTACCTATCTACCCTATACCGCTTACGCGGGCAAAATACAAAGTTGGACGAATATAGAAAGTGTGGGTAATTTACTTTATACTACTTATTTTCTATTGTTTCTATTGGCTAGTTTGATTTTATTAGTAGCTATGATTGGTGCTATAGTACTTACTATGCATAAAACGACTCAAGTCAAAAGACAAGATGTATTTCAACAAAATGCTATTGATTTTCAAACTACTATCAAAAAAATACGCAATAGTTGATAGCATAGCGTTATGATTACAAAAATCAAAGTTATTCTAACCACTCACGGCAATGTGTGGTGTCATCTAATATGCAATTTGTATTCAAAGGCGCTGCTTCTTGCCACTACTGTGGTGCGAAGCACGCTCGCCAAAAGCTCACAGCCATTGCTTGCTTGACGCAAAAGGCTACCCATGCGAGGTTTCAAACGTCGTAGAGTAAGACAGCCGATAGCGTGTGCGAAGCTTTATCGAACCTACGTACGCTGATGAAAAACAACATAGAACCGCAACGTAATGACAGGGAACCTCATGGGCCGTAGGCAGGGTGAAACAAGCGAACGCAGTGAGCGCCCGACCGTTCGGGCCGTAGGTAGGCAACCGTTGGGCCGTAGGCAAGCGACCGTAGCGTAAAACAAGCTCGCTCATAGCGCTACCTTCGCTAGCTTGTTTCACCGAGCGCCGCGACCAGAGGGCGGAGCAGGCGACCGAAGGGAGCGCAGAGCAAGAGCCGGCTCGCTCCCGGCGCTACCTCTATTTTTTGTTCCCGAGGGTCACGGTGAAACAAGCGAACGCAGTGAGCGCCGCGCTCACTCTATTGGCTGCTCCCTTTGGTCACGGTGAAACAAGCGAACGCAGTGAGCGCCGCGCTACGCTCCTGTGACTTCGTCACCCATCGGTCGTTTTGTTTCACCATTTGGTTGCTTTCCTTTGGCCATGAGCTGTGAGAGGTCCCGCGTGATCTAAGGTTATCTGTTTCACCGTTATGTCAATTGTTTGGTAGGACCTTGAGTCGACCAACAGCGAAATGACCATTAGGCAATCGACCAACAAAAGCACCGATGCGCACCTGTAATAACACGTTAGCGCGTGAGTACGGCTGGTTTGCTCAATGCACTTTTGCCATTTGGTCGTCAGGTTCCTTCGTCACCCGTTCACTCGTGTTACAGCTATCCACTTCGAACCGCGTGAAAGCAACTCTGCAACTCCGTATCCGCTTTTTTGGTGACGTTCAAAATGCGTTTGTTATTAATGCAACATTTTTTCTGTGTCTCAGTAGCTCAATGGCAGAGCGTTCGGCTGTTAACCGATTGGTCGTAGGTTCAAGTCCTACCTGGGACGTGAGGATAGGGCCCGCTAAAAAGCAGCACACTAAACAAAGTGTGACTTGAGAAAACAAACGACCGTAGCTCACCTATTGCTTCGTTAGGGCGACCAAAGGGGCGACCGAAGGGTGCAACAAGCGAGCACGCTCGCGCGGCGCTCACTGCGTTCGCTTGTTTCACCGTGACCGAAGGGTGGAACAAGCTACTGAAAGTAGCGCCGTGACGAAGTCACAGGCGAGCAAAGCGAGCGCAGTGAGCGAAGCGAACAGGAGCGCAGCGAGCGCCGCGACCGGAGGGAGCAAGACCGAAGGGAGTGCAGAACAAGCGAACGTAGGGTAAACCCGAGCGAGCTGGCTCGCGACTGGCGCTACCTTCGGTAGCTTGTTTCACCGAGCGCAGTGAAACAAGCGAACTCGCTCGCGCGGCGCTATGCACTCTGCACTCTGCACTCCCTTGGGTCGCCTGCTCCGCCCTTCGGTCGCCTGCTCCGCCCTTCGGTCGCCAGCTCCGCCCTTCGGTAGCTTGTTTTAGCGTGCAACAAGCTCGCTCACGGTGAAACAAGCTCACTTGTTCGCGCGGCGCTCACTTCGTTCGCTTGCTCACGCCGGGCTACCTTCGGTAGCTTGTTTCACCGAGCGCGAAGCGGTGGATGAAAGATGGCTAAAAAAGCGTCGGCAGTCGAATGCTGTCGCCGTCTGTGACTACGTAAACGGCGCTCCCTCGCTCGGCGCGTTGGTTGCTAGCCTATGAACAGTCGGTGGCTGATTTCAACGTTAGGTGGCTTGTTTCTGGCAAATTGGTAGCTTGCCTAGCGCTCAATCGGTTGCTGTTATCGCAAGCGGCTTGTGGTTGCTTGCTTCGCCATTTTTTCAGATGTCAACTGCGTTTTGAACTTCGTAAACTCCAAACTTGCTTCTCACGTCGCTCTGACTAATAACTACTTTATGCAGGCGTAACGACCTCATTAGTGGCGCTTAGACTCTTTTCTTTTGCAAAACCCGCACACAATCGTGAATTGAAAACATACAATGGAATACAATATGAACTACGGATGGTTTTTTCTAATAGCTTTGTGTGATGCTCCGGAACCTTGGCAAATAGGGTTTCAAGATGCAGCTACTCCTATGATGCAAGGTATGATTGACTTACATCACGACATTTTGTTCTTTTTAGTAATTATTCTGATTTTTGTATTGTGGATGCTGGTTCGTACTTTATGGCATTTTGACTCGAAACGCAATCCAATTCCGGAAAGAGTGGTACACGGTACTACTATTGAAATTTTATGGACCATTTTTCCGAGCATCATTCTTATGTTCATAGCTATACCCTCTTTTGCTTTACTTTATTCTATGGACGAGGTTGTGGATCCAGCTATTACAATTAAAGCTATTGGACATCAATGGTACTGGTCTTACGAAGGGCGACCGTGCTAGTTACCGAGTGAATCGACCACAGAAAGTGGTACATTTATGCAGATGCCTGCATTGAAACGGACTCGACTAGTTGATAAAATGCACTTGTATCAACAACCATAGCCTGTCGAGAAAAAGTAGAGTGAAACTTTCAATAGAACCTTAGTGCTATGGCCGCTACAGTGCAAACCAAAACAACCAAACAACTACCGCGCCGTCAAAAACTTATGGGTGCAACAAGCGAGCGCAGCTCGCGCGGCGCTATGCACTCTGCACTCTGCGCTACCTTCGGTAGCCTGTTCGCTGCGCTCACCCTTCGGTCGCCTGTTCGCTCGCTTTCACTGCGCTCGGTGAAACAAGCTACCGAAGGTAGCGCCACTCGCGAGCCAGCTCGCTCGGTTTTACGGTGAAACAAGCGAACGCAGTGAGCGCCGGGCGAGCGAAGGTCTTGTTTCACTGCGCTCCCTTCGGTCGCCTGCTCCCTTCGGTCGCCTGCTCCCTTCGGTCGCCCTTAGGTCGCCTGCTCCGCCCTTCGGTCGCTTGCTACGCCCTTCGGTAGCTTGTTTTACCGTGACGAAGTCACAGGAGCGTAGCGCGGCGCTCACTGCGTTCGCTTGTTTCACCGTGAGCTAGTATTGTGACAAATAACAACGCAATACCGCTTCGCGCCTTGATTAAGAAAGAGGTGATAGCTGCTCGCTGCGGCACTATCTCCGCTTCGCGCCTGGCTTCGTGTGCGCTCTCGGCAAGTTGTTCCCACAGCCGACGGCACTCCCGGTAGGTCACCTTTTCCATGCGTCACGCTTTGCGCTTGTTTGGTTCCTCCGTAACCGACGCTCGCTTCGCGCCTGTATATGGCCATCGGTCCACATAGCTTGTGTTGCTGTTTGTTATTCGGTTTGCCAAACTCCATTTACTAAGCGAAACTCACTTGAGTTCACTGAATCTTTTGCCGTATCCAAAATTTACAGTTCAACAGTGAATTTGTTAAGGTGAGGTGTTGGGTTGATGACCAAATCATAGATTTCTCGATACATATTCGATAGTGGCTAGCGTTATTACAAACGCATTGAAGCACTCAAACACACTATTCTAAGTTCAATACGGTAATCCAGCTTATCGTTTGAATGGTTACTTGATCTGCACGTACTGTTTGTATGTCTGTTGGCTGCACTAAGAAGCAGGATGCGCTCATTTTCTATACCAGTTAGTAAACACCACCCTTGGCTGGTGTTATTAAGGTCACTGTAAGGAAAGCAAACGAAACCACACAAACACAAAGTGCTTACCAAAGAGTTTGACTTTACGCAGAGATAAACACAAACGGAGTGTGTTCAATTCAACGCGAATGCTCACGAGTGTTTCACTTGGAAACAGTTCTGTCTAAAGGCAAACGATTCGACAAAACCGGAACTTGGCGTATTGTGTGCACTTGTGCTTTGATACGCTTTTTGTGGCGTTGATTCGTAACGTCCACAACAAGGCATAAAGAAACCCAGATTGACAAGATGATTTTGTACAAACACTTGAAACCTAACTGGAAATTCATTCTCAGTTTGAAGAGAGGAGCGCTCGGTAAAACCGGTGAACCATTCAACAGGCATTGTTGGTTGGGACAGAGGGCTTGTAATACCAGCTCACTCGAAAGGGACCTGGTAACAGGAAAGCACTGGAAACTTTCAGCTAACGGAAAGGAGCCTAAATCGATGGGCGTCTTCAAAAAGGTGTTCATCGCAAACTCGAGCTGTGCAAACCAAGCCGCTTTGGGAGCACAAGACCGCAACTATACAAAAGCTACACAACAAAGTAGCATACCAATACCACATTCACGATCTTTCAGCACTCGATCAATGGATAGAGGACGGCGCTCGGTTAAACAAGCGAACGCAGCTCGCGCGGCGCTATGCACTCCCTTCGGTCGCTTGTTTCACGGTGAAACAAGCGAACGCAGTGAGCGCCGCGCGAGCGAACGGTCGCCTGCTCCCTTCGGTCGCGGCGCTCGCTGCGCTCGCTTGTTTTACCCTTCGGTAGCTTGTTGCACCGTGAGCTCGCTTGTGTCACCGTCTGGCAAACAACCCACGGTGAAACAAACAACCGAAGCAAGCGCCGGAGCGCCTGTGAGCGTCAGCAAACTCGACAATCTACGGCGAAGCTCCACGAGGGTCTCGAAAAGACCTAACGCGGAGCGCTCCCCGCTCAACGTTGCTTGTATGTTTACGTTGCTAAACAACCTCGACATTTGGATTACTGCATATAACACTCTAACCTTACGAACCAAAACGTTACGAAACATTCATGGACACACCAACACCAAAAGTGTTTATGCTAGCAAACGCTCCGGAAAGTACTATGCTTCACAAACAACGAGTTTGTATAAACAAGCCGCCTCGTTCAACACTACACATACACAAAACACTGTTGTGCTTTGTTTGAAGACGTTACGAGATGCTGTAATTCAACAAACATATCTTTGTAGTGTCAAACCAAAGAGACACTTAAAAACAACACCGCAAGCGTCGTGTTTGTTTTCGTGCCCACCAAGCACAGAAAGACCAACGCATACAGAAAGTCTACAGCCAAGTGATTTTGTTGCGAGTACCATACCAGAATACACTCAGTATTGTAGCAAAAATGGCCTAAGCATCCGACCTCCCATGGCTGCGTGTCAACCTAGTTGCACTCTTTTGCTGTGGCAACACACACTAGTACAGCAAGTGATTCAATTGACTTTAGAAACAATGCTCAAGCCACGATTACCTGAGAGCTCACACGCTTTTCGGGCTGATAGATCACAACACACTTGTTTGAGACAAATCCAACAACAATTTAGCAACACCAATTGGTATATAATCGGCGATACGTCGAATTGCTTTGCTCAAATGAACCACGAAAAGTGTGTCCATCTTTTAGGTAATAGCATAAAAGATACTCAGTTTCTCAATCTAATCAAGCAAAGTCTACACAACAATTCTGAAGCAAATTCTAACCGAAGCACGAAGCAAGCGACCCACGGTGAAAAAAGCGACCTAAGTAAACGCAGTGCTTGCTTGAGTGCGGAACTCCCGTTGGTTGGTCTTCGTGCTTTCTTGGAAAATGCTATTCTATACGAACTTGACATGTTCGTGTTGCAACTACAGTCTATAGCAGCACAGTATGGGCTGGAGCGTTTCTCGGCTACGTCGCTCGATTTCTCTAAGTTACTTGGTTTTGAACACAACACAATCCAATGCAAGACACAAAACAGTTCATCCCTTCACCGTGCATCCTTTCAATATGTGCGTTTTGCACACCATTTTCTGCTTGGAGTAACTGGATCAAAACAGAACGTAACAGTCATTTACGACCTTCTAAGTCGCTTTTTGCAAACACGTCTTGAATTGCTACTACAGATAGACACACTTCAGATTCAGTACGCTAAAGTGGACAAAGTACCTTTTTTAGGATATTTGCTTCACCACTCCGCGCCTTTGCCGAATATACAAATCAATAGACAAAGGAACACTTTCACTCGATTTAGTGGTATTAACAAAAAGCAAAGCTCACAAAGGCCTCAAAGCTTTAGTATACGTACGGCTCAATTGACTCACTTTCAATTGCATAAGTATCGAATGAAAACACACTTAAGCTATGAAAGAGCAACACACTTAAGGCAAACCTCTCAGTGTATGTATTTGCAAAAGCGAAATGCTCGTAACAATAGCCTATATGTAAGGAATGGTTATTCTGTTGAGCAAAAGAACCACGTGAGTACTATTCGTTTGTTAGTCAATATGCCAAAAGTAATTCATTCTTTGGCTGAAAAAGGGTTTTGTGACCGGTCGGGTAACCCAAAACCTAACTTTCGTTATTTTCAAGATTCACAAACAAATACAGTTGCGCGTGCAGCTTCTATTTTGCGTGGTTTAGCCAATTATTATCATTTGTCCGATTCTAGGCGTCGTTGTGTATCAAGATGGTCTTATATTTTCACTCATTCACTTGCAATGATGTTTGCGGCTAAATTTAAGTTAGGTACACGTGCTAAAGTGTTTGCTTTAGCTGGTCGAAATTTATCCAAACCGCTTTTAGCTCGAAAAAGGAAGTATCGTGGTAATACAACCGGTCAATAGCTAGTCAATAGCTAGAGCATAGAACTGTTTCACTTAGGTACGTTAGGCTACCTGTCAAAGCCCTCGCGCGGCGCTACCTTCGGTAGCTTGTTTTCCCGTGAGCGGACGAGCCATAGAGCTGTAACCAAGCTACCGACAGCTGTGTTAAGTGCCTTGATTGAAGCGTGTTTACACAACCTACGTTGGTCGGGTTGGTCGTTTTGGCTTTCTTTCACAAACTTGCCTGCTCCGCTGTGACTCAAAATAATAAGCGAATGAAGCAAGCACCTGGAACAAGTCAACAGCAGTAAGATTTATGGGTTAGTGCTAAAAGAGAGTGAATGGGCGATTGAGTGTAGTTGAATCGTAACTTGAGTTGGTGAGCCGTGTGATAGGCAACTATCTCGCACGGCTCGGAGAGAACTTGTTTATTCTATGTGTTTGTTGAACTTTCAACGTACAAACTGAGTTACATGACCACAATGGAGCGAACTAATTCGCGACGAGCGCAGTACTCGGAGCTCAAAGCTACTTAATCCCTCCAGAGGGCTCTCGAGTTGTTTGCTGGTTCCTTGGTCACGAGAAAAACCCACGGTGAAACAAGCGAACGCAGTGAGCGCCGCGCTACCGAAGGCAGCCAGTTCGACTCGCTCGCTGCGCTCGCTCGGTTTTCCTGCGCTCGGTGAAACAAGCTACCGAAGGGTGAGCGCAGCGAACTGGCGACCGAAGGGCGGAGCAGGCGACCGAAGGGTAAAACCGAGCGAGCGCAGCGAGCAAGTCGAGCGCAGTGAAAGCGAGCGAACAGGCGACCGAAGGGTGAGCGCAGCGAACAGACTACCGAAGGTAGCGCAGAGTGCAGAGTGCATAGCGCCACTCGCGAGCCAGCTCGCTCGGTTTTACTGCACTCGACTTGCTCGCTGCGCTCGCTCGGTTTTACCCTTCGGTCGCTTGCTCCCTTCGGTCGCCCTACGGTCGCCTGTTCGCGAAGCTCACCCTTTGGTCACCATGTAGGTCGTCTGTTACCTTCGGTCATCTTGTTGGTCGATTCCCTTTTGTCATTCTTTTGTGGCTCACCTTCGTTTCTTTTACGTTCAAAGTTGTGAACTCGTATGATGAACATTTTACTCTATTACTCGGATTATAACAGTTCGGATGAACAGTCATTAGCTTTTGATAGTTACATGATTCCAGAAGATGAGTTGGAACTAGGTCAATTGCGCTTATTAGAAGTAGATAATCGAGTAGTGGTTCCTGCTCAAACTCATCTGCGCTTTCTAATAACCTCAGCTGATGTACTACATAGTTGGGCTGTGCCTTCATTAGGCGTAAAATGTGATGCGGTACCCGGTCGTTTAAATCAAGCTTCTATTTTTATCAAGAGAGAAGGAGTATACTATGGTCAATGTAGTGAGCTTTGTGGAACTAATCATGGGTTTATGCCCATAGTGCTTGAAGCTGTAGCTTTAGATGATTATGTATCTTGGGTATCTAATAAACTAGAGTAAAAATCAACATGCAAAATCAAAAGCATCCCTTTCATTTAGTAGATCCAAGCCCATGGCCCCTTTTTGGTTCATTGGGAGCTTTGGCTAGTACGCTCGGCGGTGTTATGTACATGCACTCTTTTACGGGAGGTGGAACACTTCTGACTTTAGGTCTGACCATGCTTTTTTACACCATGTTTGTGTGGTGGCGTGATGTTATACGCGAATCGACTTATGAAGGACATCATACTTCTATGGTCCAAATAGGACTTCGTTATGGTATGATATTGTTCATCGTGTCCGAAGTGATGTTTTTTGTAGCTTTTTTTTGGGCCTTTTTCCACTCTTCTTTAGCACCCGCTGTGGAAATAGGTGCGATTTGGCCACCAAAAGGTATTGATGTATTAGATCCTTGGGGAATTCCTTTTTTCAATACTGTGATCTTGCTCTCATCTGGAGCTGCTGTTACTTGGGCACATCACGCAATATTAGCTGGTTTCAAATCACAGGCTATTTATGGACTACTAGCTACAATTTTGCTGGCTGTAGTGTTCACCGGATTACAGGTTATGGAGTATGTGGAAGCGCCTTTTACTATCTCTGATGGTATTTATGGTTCGACTTTCTTTTTAGCTACGGGGTTCCATGGGTTTCATGTGATTATTGGTACTATTTTTCTGACAATATGCTGTATTCGTCAATATATGGGCCATTTCACTTCAAAGCATCACTTCGGATTTGAAGCGGCTGCGTGGTATTGGCATTTTGTAGACGTAGTATGGTTGTTTTTGTTTGTATCTATTTACTGGTGGGGCGGTAATTAAGCTGCTTTGCTCTCCTGTTTCCCAAGTGCGTTGCTTGCGAAGCGAGCAACGCTTCGTTTCCTTTGCGTTGTTTGTGCTTTGGTTGCTTTGCTCGCTCTATGTTGCTTGCCGGTTGCTTTGTTTGCTGTTTGCTAGGTCACGCCGCTCAAAACGAAAACCAAAGTGCCAAGCGCCAGCCTACGGCACGAACCTAGGACCGATACGTACAGCATAGCCTAAAAGGTTACCCATTATTCAAATACACCACAATACAGAATACGAAACTCAACACAATTGGATTGGAACTGATTTGTTTTCTATAGCTTGTTTTCCAATTGTGTGTTTTGCTTTGTTTTTGCTATATTATTCGTTCTCATTTGTGAGTTTGGATAACTATTTGATATCTCAGTGTACTAGGGTGGAACAAGCGAGCTGGCTCGCGCGGCGCTCACTTCGTTCGCTTGTTTCACCGTAAAACCGAGCGAGCGCAGGAAAACGGAGCGAGCTGGCTCGCTCCTGGCGCTACCTTCGTTGTTTCACCGAGCGCAGGAAAAGGGAGCTTGTTTTGTTCGCTCCTGGCGCTACCTTCGTTGTTTCACCGAGCGCAGTGAAACAAGCTCACGGTGAAACAAGCGAACGCAGTGAGCGCAGCGCGAGGCCGCTCAAGACTAGTAGCTTAGCGCTCTCTTCGGTTCTCAGCCTACGCCCAACTCGCCAGCCTACAGCCCATCGCTCGTTTGTTTCTCCCCGCTCTGTTCGAGATCTTGTTGCAACCTATCGGTTGCTTGTATTACCTTTTGCTTACCGCAGCCTTTACTCCACCTATTTGTTGACAATAGCTTTGCGCCTTAGGCCGTGCTAAGCGAGTCATTCAATATATGAGGAAGACATCTACCGCTTTGAGCAACATAACGCATCATAATGTACACGAATTAATGCATAAAAAATTGTGAATTCAATTACAAAATAAATGAGTAATAGTGCTGTCAATTGACACCATAAGTCAGGAGGTGTAAGCAAAGCTGCTATGAGTACGCAAGAGAACCAAACACTCCTTCTATGTTGAACACAGTCTTGCAGTTCAATAACATTATACTCGATTAAGCTAAGTAAAATAACAGGTATTTGAGAACAAACAGATGATAGAAACACAAACCGTACTGTTAACATAATAAAATCATATATCTTTGGTTGTAGTTGAATTGTTAACAAGTTGGTTGATGTCTTATTTAAATGATATAAGAAAGACCAAATAGTAGGTAATATCCATACAAAAAGCACTAACACCACACTAATAAGGCACAATGTGCTCAGAACACAATATCTATTCAGTTGTGCTCTTTGTGTTTGATTGCAACTTGGTATGAAAAAACACCACATTTGGTAGAAACCATATGGAGTACAGACGCACAAGCATAATAACACAGAACTCGTAACATAAGTAGTGAGCGTTTCGGTTAACTGAGTTGAGAGAAAATATGAATTCGGTTTAGATACAACAATAAATGGTTTAGCTAACAGAAAGAGTAATTCTTCTGAGAAGGTGTAACAGCAAACAAATGTGAGCAAAATGCTTAGGATTAGCCAAAGGGCGCGAATTCTTATTTCTTTACCTATTTGATTCAATGCAGAATACATATTGTGTTTTGTTGTATTGACAGCGTCCTAAAATAAGCACCTACAGTAGCTTTTGCGGCTTTGTTATGGTTGAATCCAAGCGTTCACTTAGACTCAAGTAAAACGAAAAAGCGCGTGCCTTATGCGGGTAGTCAAAAGACGCCAATGAAGACTGTAATTTCATCGCAATTGCATCTTTTCTGTGTTTTGTCAGGCTTGGCCTGCTAACTACACTAAGCATTTCTATAGCATCAAATTGCGCAAATTGAACCGACACACCGCATCAGCGTTGCTGCGTCGCTCTGCTCGCACCAACGGCCATCGTTGGGTTGTTTCTCGTTGCTCTGTTCGCTCGCCTGTTCTGCGCTCGTCGCGAGGGTGCCCAGAGGTAACTACCTAAGGTAGCGCCAGGAGCGAGGGTGACCAGAGGGCGACCAGAGGGCGGAGCAGGCGACCGTAAGGGTAAACCCGAGCGAGCTGGCTCGCGAGTGGCGCTACCTTCGGTAGCTTGTTTCACCGAGCGCAGAGCAAGAGCGCAGCGGGCGCCGCGACCGAAGGGTGAAACAAGACCTTTGCTCGCGCGGCGCTCACTGCGTTCGCTTGTTTCACCGTGGAACAAGCTACTGAAAGTAGCGCCGTGACGAAGTCACAGGAGCGTAGCGCGGCGCTCACTGCGTTCGCTTGTTTCACCGTGAAACAAGCGAACGTAGCTCGCGCGGCGCTATGCACTCTGCACTATGCGCTACCTTCGGTAGCCTGTGACTGCGTCACGGCGCTACTTTCAGTAGCTTGTTCCACTGCGCTCGTGTCGCTCGCTGCGCTCGCTCGGTTTTACCCTACGGTCTTGTTTCACCCTTCGGTCGCTTGCCTGACGGCCCTTCGGTCGTTTGTTTCACGGTGAAACAAGCGAACGCAGTGAGCGCCGGGCGAGCGAAGGTCTTGTTTCACCCTTCGGTAGCTTGCTCGCGCCGTGAGCTGCGCTCTTGCTCCCTCTGGTCGCGGCGCTCGCGGCGCTCGCTGCGCTCGCGGCGCTCGCTGCGCTCGCCAGCTCCCTTCGGTCGCGGCGCTCGCTGCGCTCGCTTGTTTTACGGTGAAACAAGCGAACGCAGTGAGCGCCGGGCGAGAGTCGCGAGCTTTGCTCGCTCCGTTTTACGGTGAAACAAGCGAACGCAGTGAGCGCCGGGCGAGAGTCGCGAGCTTTGCTCGCTCCGTTTTACTGCGCTCCCTTACGGTCGCTTGCCTACGGCCCTACGGTCTTGTTTCACCCTACGGTCTTGTTTCACCCTTACGGTCGCCTGTTCGCTCGCTTTCACTGCGCTCGACTCGCGAGCAAGCTCGCTCGGTTTTACCCTTCGGTCGCCTGTGACTTCGTCACCCTACGGTCGCCTGCCTACGGCCCAACGGTCGCCTGTGACTTCGTCACCCATAGGTCACTGTGCTCGCCGCATCCTTCGGAAGCTTGTTGCAACCAAAAGTGCGTGGAAACCCAATGCCTGGAGCCAACGTACTAAAGCTTGGTGCTTTTGCTCAGTTATTTCGAGTTTGCAATGCGTGTTATGTGTCTTACCAACGCATTCTTAGCTCAGTTGGATAGAGCTACAACCTTCTAAGTTGAAGGTCACAGGTTCGAACCCTGTAGAGTGCAAGTCACAATTGACTACGTTGTTGTTGAAATAACCCACCTAATGTATTGTATTACCCTCGTGAAACAACCCAACGATGGCCTTGAGTGGTGACCGATGGCCGTTGAGAGGTGATCCAATGGAAGAAATGATCGAATATGAGCGCCGCGCGAAGTGCTTTGTCTGCAAACTGGCAAACCGTGGGTTGCTACCACAGCACCGACGCTCGTCGCTCTGTTCGAGAGCTTGTTTCACCGCGCTCGGCGCTCACAGCGTTCGCTTGTTTTCCTGCGCTCGGTGAAACAAGCTACCTTCGGTAGCTGCTCCCTTTGGTCGCCCTTTGGCCACGGTGAAACAAGCGAACGCAGTGAGCGCCGCGCGAGCCAGCTCTTGCTCTGCACTCCCTTCGGTCGCTTGCTCTGCGCTCGACTCGCGAGCAAGCTCGCTCGGTTTTACCCTTCGGTCGCCTGCTCCGCCCTCTGGTCGCTGCGCTCGCTGCGCTCTTGCTCCCTACGGTCGCTGCGCTCGCTGCGCTCTTGCTCCCTCTGGTCGCCCTCTGGTCGCCCTGCGCTCGGTGAAAACAAGCTACCGAAGGGCGGAGCTGGCGACCGAAGGGCGGAGCAGGCGACCGAAGGGCGGAGCAGGCGACCGAAGGGTAAAACCGAGCGAGCTTGCTCGCGAGTCGAGCGCAGTGAAAGCGAGCGAACAGGCGACCGAAGGGCCGTCAGGCAAGCGACCGAAGGGCGGAGCAGGCTACCGAAGGTAGCGCAGAGTGCAGAGTGCAGAGTGCAGAGCGCCACTCGCGAGCCAGCTCGCTCGGGTTTACCCTTTTGTCGCCCTCTCCCTGTTGGTCGAGTGCCTAAGATACGTGATAATGAGCGACTTATGGCCAAGCAACCTACGTAAACAAGCACGTCGTTTCTAGCTTAGAAGCGGCAAGCTAATTCGAAGTTACACTTTGGATGCAGTGTGCAAACAAAAAGCACTCACTCCGTTTTGTTCGTGTAAGCTGTTTCCAATCCAAAATGTCACGAGTGTTTCTGTTGAATACAGGGAGAGTGGCCGAGTGGTTAAAAGCGACAGACTGTAAATCTGTTGAATATGTTCTACGTAGGTTCGAATCCTACCTCTCCCAGAGCCCTTTTCTTGGACTTTGTTGCACCCACAACAGAGTAACCAAAATAGAAGTAAGTTATAACGAAGCTCGACAGTATTAGTTCTTTTTCGTGGCGTAAAACTACTAGGCGACGCTGTTTACCATCGCCTAGTATTAAGCACCTAAGCCCAGCAAATAACTCCTTCCATTTAGCAAGCATCAAGTGCTGGCTTGAAAAGCAGCAAACAGGATACGTAGGTCCTAGCCCGTTTTGCTTACACTAAGCAGAGACAACAAAAGGTACTGTGGCTTTGTGAAACAATTCGTTAGAAATAGATTGAGACCACTGCCCCTCAAACTACGGAGGTATGGCCGAGCGGCTTAAAGCATTGGTTTGCTAAATCAACATACAAACACTATTGTATCATGGGTTCGAATCCCATTACCTCCGAGCTCATACCGTTTGAGCTAGCATTCATGCATTTCGGCAGTGTTCTATTCTATATAGAAGCACAGAATCTTTTGTTGAATAACAACATATATACATACACACTTTCCTAATCAATTGCATTACGACCTTACACTCTGGTCAAAAGAGTCTTGAATACACCGCTGAGCGACACATCTCTGCTGGAAAATGGAACAAAGTCAGCCAGTTGATTGGGTAAAAAAAAACGTAGAACATGGTGGTGTAGACAGAACAAAATGATTTGTGTTGAGATAACGGACGTTAGAAACGTCGCGTAAATCTAAGCCAACTCAACAGAGTGGGAAACGTTGTCAAAAGTAGAACAAATACAAACAAACAGATCAGCAGTGAAAATACCTATGTTGAACAAATGTAGATCAAGATGATAGACGCAAAGCCTTTGGATGGAATACAAATTCGATCGCAACTTGGGGTAGTTGTGGGATATGTCAAAGGTGTAGCACAATTGACAAAGTCTATGTATTCCATGTACAAACAGAAAGGAGGGTAGATATCCCATAAGCTATCACAAAGGGGCAGAAGCTCGTTTTAGCTCACTTCTCTGGTGATACCCCAAAAAAGAGAACGTCCAATTTGCAGTTTATTTTCGTTTCACAGGCTGAGTTCAGAGGACACCTAACCGATGGGTACCAACATTACGTTACCGTTGTGAAAATAGCTAACGAAATGCGCTTGAGCCAAATGACACAGGGTGTCAATAGTACCAATCGTAACCAGAACAAACTCGTTCCTTTGCAACTAGTTGGGATAGGTAGACTTTCAAGTGTCAGCAGTGACAAAGTAGCAGTGGCCGGTCGATCCAATAAGGAAATCACCTTGTAACTTTTTGAAGATCTGCTCAGATGTGAAACGGAAGTCCGATATGAACGCTGAGTTTTGCTTCTGATAGGTGACCTCTCGGCCAATAGTGGAGCATTCAAGGTGCAAGGAACTCTCCCCGAGAAACTTGTGTTTTGAAGCTCACGGTGAAACAAGCGAACGCAGTGAGCGCCGCGCCGCGCGAGGTAGCTTGTTTCACCTTCGCGCGGCGCTATGCACTCTGCACTCTGCACTCTGCACTCTGCGCTACCTTCGGTAGCTTGCCTGACGGCCCTTCGGTCGCCTGTTCGCTCGCTTTTACTGCGCTCGGTGAAACAAGCTACCGAAGGGCGTAGCAAGCGACCGAAGGGTGACGAAGTCACAGGAGCGCAGCGAGCGCCGCGACCGAAGGGCGGAGCAGGCGACCGAAGGGAGTGCAGAGCAAGCTACCGAAGGTAGCGCAGAGTGCATAGCGCCACTCGCGAGCCAGCTCGCTCGGTTTTACTGCGCTCGGTGAAACAAGCTACCGAAGGGCGTAGCAAGCGACCGAAGGGTGACGAAGTCACAGGAGCGCAGCGAGCGCCGCGACCGAAGGGCGGAGCAGGCGACCGAAGGGAGTGCAGAGCAAGCTACCGAAGGTAGCGCAGAGTGCATAGCGCCACTCGCGAGCCAGCTCGCTCGGTTTTACCCTACGGTCGCCTGCTCCGCCCTTACGGTCGCCTGCTCCGCCCTTCGGTCGCCTGTTCGCGAAGCTCACGGCGCGAGCAAGCTACCGAAGGGTGAAACAAGACCTTCGCTCGCCCGGCGCTCACTGCGTTCGCTTGTTTCACCGTGAAACAAACGACCGAAGGGCCGTCAGGCAAGCGACCGAAGGGTGAAACAAGACCGTAGGGTAAAACCGAGCGAGCGCAGCGAGCGACACGAGCGCAGTGGAACAAGCTACTGAAAGTAGCGCCGTGACGCAGTCACAGGCTACCGAAGGTAGCGCAGAGTGCAGAGTGCATAGCGCCGCGCGAGCTACGTTCGCTTGTTTCACGGTGAAACAAGCGAACGCAGTGAGCGCCGCGCGAGCGAAGGTCGCCTGCTCCGCCCTTTGGTCGCCAGTTCGCTGCGCTCACCCTTCGCTAGCTTGTTTCACCGAACTCGCGGGGAGAGAGCCCGACACCTTAGCGGAAACTACGAAGGATACCAGTGATCATTGCTCATGGGCCACCTATAAAGGAATAACGATCAGTACGTACATATTGTTTTAGCTGGCTTATTGTAGTAATGACCGGCGTTTTCTTCGAGTATGCACCGCTTCGCGCCTCAGTCCGTTCGAGGGCGCGAAGCGACTCAGATAGATTGGTATTTTGGCCTAAATTCTTTACCTTAGGTAAAATAGTAACAGTAAATACCAATTGATTCTATATAATGGTAAAGCCCGTGCTACATAACCATTTTAGCACTTCTACTAGGCAAACTAAACAACACAATTTGGAGAAATTACCTGTATCTCACATCAATCAATTACCTGCATCTAACTCATCTGAAAATCGCTTGAAAACAAATCCTTCGGCTAATCTGTATTTTTCACTATCTATTATCATAGTATGTGCACCTATTCAAAAGATGTGCTTTCGTGTATTAAAATTTATTACTTTCGTAACGGGCATATTAGCTTTCTATGTCATTTTGCTGTTTCTTCTAAGATTTCGTGTTGTACGAGAATTGTGTAAAAGTGTTTTATTTGCTATTTTTAACAGCCTGCTGTTTCAGCTCTATTTGCGCAGGTGTCTTCGAGCAGAAAACTTTCTGTCAAGCAACAAACGGGGAACGAGTGTTTGCTGGTTTTTGTTTTCATTTTCTGTCACGCTCATATATCTAAGCCAATTTTGGTACGAGCCGTCTTTTGTTCCACAATTTATTAATACTATAATTATCATACTCATTGTAGTCTACTTGCAATTAAGATCTTCAACACTGTTTGAATTAGCGCCGGAAGCTACTCAACTGTGCTGGAGCTCGATTCTGGACATGCTGAGTCGCCAGTTGGATTTTGATAAACCACTGCAGAATCAATTGGGGGTCGATGAACCTTTTGAGTATTTGCTACCTAGGTTGAGTATACTATATATGTGGCGAACTCTTAAAGAAGCTGTTCTACGTTCTTTGAAACCTTCTGGGCTTCCGTCGCCTCCAACCCCTGGTTTGCCTCCGGGCTCTGGAGGAAATGTTCCGGGTGGCGCAGACAATTTTTTAAGCACGCTATTAGCCGTAGTTGGCGCCGGTGCTGTGACTTGGAATGTGCATCAGAAAGATTCTAAACAGCGCGAGAAACACCAACAGCAAAACTTAGAAATAGCGACTCGAGATCTCGAAGTAAAACAACAGCAACTCGCTTTGCAAGAAAGGCAAACCGAAAGCCAAATTGCTCTTGACCTTATACAGGGTCAAGGCGCCAAAATAAATCAATTGATCGCTGTTGCACAATACCAAGAGCAAGAGGTGAAAGCAATGGAAGACAAATTGAGAAAGGTTCCTGCGTCTCAAAAGGAAGAATACACACATTCCTTAGAGTCCGCTAAATTGCGATGGGAAGAAACAAAGAATGCGCTGCATTCTCTTAATTCTTCTAAACATACTCCGTCTCAAGGTTCTTCGTCTGCAGCTTCTCATATCGAACCACATATTGTGTATAGTGCTCTGGAACCTAAATTGAAAGGAAGTGAGCAAATGCAAGCAGAGTGCCTCAATGAAGCTTCGTTTTTAGGTTTGTTTTTTTGAATCCATTGAAAGTGTTCAACATATTTCAAACATGAGCTTGATTTTATTTTGTCAGTATGGTCTGTCGCAATTGTAGCTAGTGAGCTTGTTAGCGGGTTTTGTTTATCTTGGAATCACTTTTTGTTTGTTTGATTATTATTTTGTTTCTTGAGTATAATACTTATTCTATATGGCGCCTTTGCTAGTTTGGCACCGGCGCTCACTGCGTTCGCTTGTTTCACCGTAAAACTGAGCGAGCTTGCTCGCGACAGGCGCTATGCACTCTGCGCTCCCTTCGGTAGCTTGCTCTGCACTCCCTTCGGTCGCCTGCTCCGCCCTTCGGTCGCGGCGCTCGCTGCGCTCGCTTGTTTCACGGTGAAACAAGCGAACGCAGTGAGCGCCGGGCGAGCGAAGGTCTTGTTTCACTGCGCTCCCTTCGGTCGCCTGCTCCGCCCTTCGGTCGCCAGTTCGCTGCGCTCACCCTTCGCTAGCTTGTTTCACCGAGCGCAGGAAAACCGAGCGAGCTTGCTCGCGACAGGCGCTATGCACTCTGCACTCTGCGCTACCTTCGGTAGCCTGTGACTTCGTCACGGCGCTACTTTCAGTAGCTTGTTCCACGGTGAAACAAGCGAACGCAGTGAGCGCCGCGCTACGCTCCTGCTCCGCCCTTCGGTCGCCTGCTCCGTCCTTCGGTCGCCAGCTCCGCCCTTCGGTAGCTTGTTTTCACCGAGCGCAGTGAAACAAGCGAACGCAGTGAGCGCCGCCCATCGGTCGCCTGCTCCGCCCTTACGGTCGCCTGCTCCCTTCGGTCGCGGCGCTCGCTGCGCTCCTGCTCCGCCCTTCGGTCGCTTGTTTCACCGAGCGCAGTGCAATTTTGGGTCGTTTTTGAACGAAGCAAGTGTGTTCTGCTCCTCCTTGGTAAGCTCTTGAGGCGTCCAAACATGCACTTGAATAAGTTGGTCCCCTTGCCTTAATCATGAATATTTCGGATGCCTTTACCACGCAGACGCAATACTTTACCACTTTGGGTGCCTGCAGATATTTTGCTTTTGACCTTGCCTCCAATGGTGGGCGCTTCTGCCTCGTTGTCCAACGCTGCATCAATGAAGCTTATGTAGAGGTTGTAGTGAGCATTGTTCTCTTCACGTTTGAAAAATTCATCTTCTTTTTCTTCGATGAGAATCCAGAAGTGGTCATAAACGCCTACACGAGCATGCAACTAGACCAGTCATAGAGAGTTGCATATCATCACTAACACCAGCAGGAATCTGAAGACTTAGCATTTCTTCTTGCAAGAGTCTTCCTTCTCCGTGACAAGTAGTACATGGTGCTTATATAGTATTTCCCTCTGCATAGCAAGCATTGCAGAAAATCGTTGCCATAACTTTTCCTAGAATCGTATTTGCTATTTTTTTTGTTTGAGCAGTACCTTTGCAGATGCTACAAGTGGGAATAGCCGTGCGGTCTTTAGCCCCATTTCCCCCACACCTATCACGCTTAGCATAACGCTTTATTTTGATCTTCTTATCAACGCCATTGGCAACTTCTTTAAGAGAGAGCTTGAGTGTAATGCGCAAGTCAGTTCCTTTACGGGTTGTTTGCTGTGCTTGACGAAAAAAGCTTTCGAAAGGACCTCTACCACTGATAAAGATATCGCTGAACAGCGCAAATATATCTTTCATAATTTATGAGCAACTATATGCTGCCTTGCGTAAGCAGGAACACCAAGGTGCTCGTAGAGGGAAGACAGTCGAGCAGCATTCAATGCCAAACAATGGGTAAATAAGGCAAAAGAAAGCTAGGCTTTTTTGCTCTAACTAGCAGTATACCACACAGCACCTCTAAGCCTAATAGCAATTATTAGGTTGTATGATTGCGCAAACTTATGGGTCCACATAAAATAAGCAAACGTAAAATGAACACAGCAAAATGCTGCAAATCCAATGTAAGGAGCTCCGTACTTAGCAACTTGCTTCTGAGAGTATAGCACAACTGATTGGGGAGTAGATAACAAATCGCTTATGCTTCTTAGAAATTGCTTGACTCATGGCTTCCATAAATCTTCATTGTCAATATCATGCATATGCTGCACAACGCTCAATCCCTTATTGCGTAGTGCATGTACTCCCAAAAACGGTGATCTCCGGCTTGACTGGCTGTTGCTTGAAAGCACCGAGGCCTGAACAATCGACCGCAGTCATCAGTCATCAGAGTGGATGTGACTGCTGCTGCTTGTTTGCTTCGTACCTTTCTCGGAGACCGCGATTGACTCAAGTCAATCGCGGTATTTTCTTTTCATTGAATGTATCAACAAAGCAGAAAAGACCAGCACACAAGCGGCTTACATCGATGTTTTGATCAACTGCCACGGATGTGCGATCGATGTAATTGAAAGCTAAGAAAACAACACACTTAGACATTTTAGATAAACAGCGCAAATAACGCTCAAATTTACACTTAGACACGTATATAAACCTACATACTTGAAATCACGCGCAAAGCTAAAGGCCACCCTTGACTCCTACATAGCGTCCGTTCAGCGTCGGTAGATTTCGAGAAATACATATTGAATCTGTGTCACCGCCCGTCTAATCGCATCGAAGGCATCTTTGAAATAAACAAAAATGTTTTCTACACACTCAGAGTACACCCAAGTAAACAACACATAAGATAACAGACTCAACCCCAACTTAAACGTGACACAAAGCCAAAACAACGGCTTAATAACAACTTTTTCATAAAAGGCAGCCCACTTGGGTGTAGCATTTGACACCCCCATCAACGAATCGGCAACAAATCGATACACATTGGAATTGAATAACACCCCAATATGTTTCAAATTGATTTGAAGTTGCCTTGTGACCCCGAGAGCTGCTTCAGACGACTCAAGGCAATCAGGCACATTGATTTGGCCGATAGCATAACCCCATAGATCAAAGGTGTCCTGATAGATGCTTTGACACTGCTTTCGACGATAAACTATCTGTATAGTGCAGAATAATCGCTCCGACAACCAAAGCAATCTTTGAGCCGCAAAAGACAAAAAGCAAATTTTTATCCTTTGAACAACTGTTGCAGGTAGACGAGTCAGTAACCTACACACTGGATGAAGCATCCACTCAAGGGCGACCAGAGGGCGGAGCAGGCGACCGAAGGGAGCGCAGAGCAACCGACCGTAGGGTGACGAAGTCACAGGCGACCGAAGGGAGCGCAGTGAAACAAGACCTTCGCTCGCCCGGCGCTCACTGCGTTCGCTTGTTTCACCGTAAAACCGAGCGAGCTTGCTCGCGAGTCGAGCGCAGTGAAACAAGCTACCGAAGGTAGCCCGGCGTGAGCAAGCGAACGAAGTGAGCGCCGCGCGAACAAGTGAGCTTGTTTCACCGTGGCCAAAGGGTGACGAAGTCACAGGCGACCGTAAGGGCGGCGCGAACTTCGTTCGCTTGTTTCACTGCGCTTCCTTACGGGAGCTTGCCTACGGCCGTCAGGCAAGCGACCGAAGGGTGACGAAGTCACAGGCGACCTTCGCTCGCGCGGCGCTCACTGCGTTCGCTTGTTTCACCGTGAAACAAGCTCCCTGGCTCGCGCGGCGCTCACTTCGTTCGCTTGTTTCACCGTGACCAGAGGGAACAAGACCGAAGGTAGCGCAGAGCGCAGAGCGCAGTAAAACGGAGCGAGCTTGCTCGCGACCGGCGCTCCCTTGTGGTCGCTTGTTCCACCGAGCTCGCTTCGCTCGCTCCCTTCGGTAGCACGGCGCGAGCAAGCGAACGCAGTGAGCGCCGCGCGAACAAGGGAGCTTGTTTCACCGTGACCGAAGGGCGGAGCAGGAGCGCAGCGAGCGCCGCGACCGGAGGGCGGAGCAGGCGACCGAAGGGTAAAACCGAGCGAGCTTGCTCGCGAGTCGAGCGCAGAGCAAGACCGAAGGGAGTGCAGAACAACCGACCGAGGGGAGCGCAGTGGAACAAGCTACCGAAGGGCGACCAGAGGGTGACGAAGTCACAGGCGACCGTAGGGTAAAACCGAGCGAGCTTGCTCGCGAGTCGAGCGCAGTGAAACAAGCGAGCTCGCTCGCGCGGCGCTCACTGCGTTCGCTTGTTTCACCGTGAGCCTCGGGAACAAGCGACCGAAGGGAGCGCAGAGCAAGTTCGCTTGTTTCACCGTGGCCAAAGGGAGCAAATACCGAAGGTAGCGCGGCGCGAACTGCGTTCGCTTGTTTCACCGTGACCAAACGGAATCGCGGGAAACACTTAGAGACACGTGCTGCTTAATTCCGAGCTGTCCACAGTACACAAAAGAGTGCAAAAAAAAGTTGTAGCACAAAGGCCAAAGGTGACTAAACAAAAATGCAAGCAGTCTAGCACCCAACAAAGCGACCCGCCCCACAAAGTAGCGAGCGATTCTGCGTGGAAATGTGTTTCTCTTAAAAACAGCAGAGCGTCGTGATAAAAGCCAATCTCCTGCTGTAGCTTCCCAACCAATATTTTGCACATTTCTTGATGTTTAGGCGAAAGCAATTCTCCATCCAAACACCGGTTAATCCTTTCTTGTGTCATGTTAACGTCCAAAACGGGATCCTGCAAAGCTTCATTAACAAGCTCTGCATTTTGTTGGTTTACATTATGCTTGAATTGACAAACAGATTTACACACAAAGGAAACAAGCAATTGTGCGCCAAATGCCAAACTAGCAAAGGCGCCATATAGAATAAGTGAATTTACAGTATCGTTTTTGTACAACGGAAAATTCATATCAATGTGTTCTTGTTTCGTTAGTAAATAGCGCGTCAAGCCGGTTTATTCGCGTTTGCGTTCGCCTTAGTGTTTGTGCTCATGCATTAGGTCCTTGGGGGCATAGGGGGTGCCCCGAAAGCATCCCAACACACGAATCAAGCCAGAAATGCTGGTGAATAATCCCACGGACGCAAAATATAAGGTCGACACGATGTTCACAGCAAAATACTCGGCTTCTGGTAATCGCCCCTTGAAAATGCACTGCAAACAACAACGTCAGTAAGACTGCCGCAAAGAGACAGACTCAAGGAATTTGGGGGGGGGCAATTTTGTGCCCCGAGGTTATAACACCCAACAAACAAAATAATAGTAACACAAACAAAAGTAATTCCAAGATGTTGAACGCTTAAATTTGATTCAAAAAAACAAATCTAAGTACGACTTGATTTTTGGCTCAAGAACGCAATATATAGTCGGTGAAACTTTTGATAAAGAGGCTTCAGACGAAGTTGCTATAGGACCATAGAAAGAGTCAATTTTGTTTTCAATTTGTTGCCATTGAGCTTTATTCAAATCCAACGACTGCTTGTATTCTAACTTTTGCAATTCTGCTACAGGTCCTCTTGTATTAGAAACACTTCGTAAATCTTCTTCAAGAGTTTTGATCTGTTGTTTTTTATGTTGTGATAGAGTCATCCAATACTGTATTTCGGCTCTTTTAGCCTCTAAAGCGAGTTGCTGTTGTTTTACTTCGAGATCTTTAGTGGCGACATACAAGTTCTGTTTTTCAAGTTCCATTTTTTCCGCGTGTTGTGTTTTCATAAGTTCAGCATTCTTATGATCAACAGACAAACTATAGGTCCATGTGCCTACAGCCCCAATAAGAGTCCCTACTAACCCCGAGAAAATGCCATAGGATCCATCTGGTCCCCTGGGGGGTAATGGATTCGTTACAATACCGGAGTTCTTCAAAGGACGTAGAATAGCTTCTTTCACCGAACTCAACATGTATCTAATTTCTAGTTTAGGTAAGAGATTTTGATATGTTTCGTCGATAAGTAATTTGTTTTGCAAAGGTTTTTCAAAAGACAATTGACGTGAGAGCATATCGAGCGTAGAACTCCAGCAAAGTGGGGTGCGTGATGGCGTCGATTCGAAGAGCGCTGAAGACCTAAGCTGAATATAGATAACGAAAAGTATAAAAAGTAATGAATCGATGAACACTGGCACAAAATAAGGTTGATATAAAAACTGACCGCAAAAAATGCTACTCATAGAAAATGAAAACACAAAGCAGAGTTTGTTTGTTTGCGGTGTGTTACCACACAACAAGTTTTCTGTTCGCATACACATGCGAAAATACCGCTGAAACAAAAAGCTATTAAACACATCAAATAAAACTAGTTGAAAATATTGTTGTATAATACTAAATCTCAACATAAACATAAGAATGACATAAAAAGCTATTACAGCTGCGGTGCAAGGTATAAAATTCAACAGTATAAAGCATATTCTATGGAGCGGCCCACAGAATATGATAATACAAAGCGAAAAGTACAGATGAGCCAAAATATATGTTTTCGATCGATTTTCGGACGTTTCCGATTCTGGTAATTGAGTCATCTTGGGTTATGGTAATTGAGTCATCTTGGATTCTGGTAATTGAGTCATCGCCCGGTGTTTTTTTTTTTGCATAGCACAAGTGCTGAGTCGGTTATGTAGCACGGGCTTGACCATGTCTCCCGAAATTGACAAATCAGTACATATGGCGTAAAACGATTTCACTTTGCAGTACAGTGAAACACTGCGTTCGCTTGTTTCACCGAGCGCAGAGCAAGAGCGCAGCGAGCGACGAGCGCAGCAACACCGAGCGATCGAAGTGAGCGACGAGCGACGAGCACAGTAACACAAACATGGTTCCCTTCGGTCACCCTCCCACGTTGATAACCCAAAACGTCGCTTTAGCTGATTATTAGCCGGGCTCTGGACGACAATGGAGCGGAGCGGCCCTTAGCGATGCGGCGATTGAGTTTAGGCGATATCATTGACGGGGGACAGCCATGCGGCAATTTGCTAGTTCGACAGATACGCCTTACGTAATTGCCACGTAGCGTTTCTGCTTGAAAATGAACAACGCCAACTTCGCGTGATGGCAACCTACAATCTAACAACTAACTAATAGGTTGCGCAAAGAAGCTAGTTTTGGAAGTTCACCTTGCTAGTGAGCTACAATTTTGGTGATGAAGTCACAAACCACAGACGTAGCCCTCGCTCAGTGCTTGGTTAAACAAGCGAACGCAGTGAGCGCCGCGCGAGCAAGTTCGCTTGTTTCACCGTACTCTGCACTCTGCACTCTGCACTCTGCGCTACCTTCGGTAGCCAGCTCCGCCCTTCGGTCGCCTGTTCGCTCGCTTTCACTGCGCTCGACTCGCGAGCAAGCTCGCTCGGTTTTACGGTGAAACAAGCGAACGCAGTGAGCGCCGCGCGAGCGAACGGTCGCCTGCTCCGCCCTTCGGTCGCCTGTTCGCTGCGCTCACTGCGCTCGCTTTGCTCGCTTGCCTACGGCCCTTCGGTCGCCAGCTCCGCCCTTCGGTCGCCTGCTCCGCCCTTCGGTTGTATGCTCCCTTCGTTGAGGGTGCTGCAAGCGAACGCAGTGAGCGCCGCGCGAGCAAGTTGTTGCTCTGCACTCTGCACTCGGCACTCTTCGCTCTTCGCTCTTCGCTACCTTCGGTAGCCTGTGACTTCGTCACCCATCGGTAGCCTGCTCCGCCCTTCGGTCGCCTGCTCCGCCCTAAGGTTGCTCGTCTGAGGGCCCTTCGGTCTCCTGCTCCGCCCTTTGGTCGGTCAATGTGTTGTGTTGAGTTTCCTCTGGCGTAGTGTGTTCCTTTAACGGAGGAAGTTCTGGAAATGCGCTTCTGCCTTCGCCTAAGGCTCCTCCTCTCAAATTGTCAGAATCCAACAACAAAGGGCTTCTCGATATACCTACAATAAACATACCTACTCTCTTCCTTTCAACGCTTACACCTACAAATCCCTTCCATTCAAACGAATCGCGGATTCTAGAGAGTAAATTAGTAGAGAACACTTTGAGAGATACGGGTTTGAAACCGTTTCTAGTGCAGTAACTGATATAGGTAGGGTAAGCCATGTCGCTTTTCGATGGGTCTTTCACCGCTCCGCCAACGTACATGCCTGGCCCAGGGATCAATTCGTCTTCTACCCAAGAAGATATGGAATTCGATCCGACAGAGCCTCTGAATACTGAATCACGAAGCGAAGGAACCCACCTTGCTGAATTACGAACGAGCTTCTCAGCGTCTACTGGATCTTGACCCAGAACCCAGTTGAAGATAGCGCTGAGTTCGTCAGCCAAGGGGCCTTCGAACTCACCAGTTCCGTGTGGTTGGATGAGCCTCCGTTCGTTCCCGTCTTTCACAACGTTCGATGCAGGAAATTGAATCAATCGGTGCATGAAGCCCGTTGTAGCGTACCGAGGGTACATTGGGTAGTTTCCCACAATTACAACCATACCTTCGATGAAAATGTTGAATGCACCTTGTTGATGCTTGCGGCGACCGACAAGGAAGTCATTCCCAGTGATCTGTTTTAACACGCTTACGGACCCCGAATAGAACTCAGTATCTGAAACGCAAATCAGCTTCTTATGTAGTAGACTGGAAGCCTCAAATGTATTGCAGTTCAAGTCACGCAGAGAAGTCACTACAGTATTATGAAAGCCTACGAGCGCCATCAGCACGTTTTGAAACACTGATTTCCCTGTGCTTCCTTCACCTACAACTTCCATGAATTTCTGTACGTGTGTCCAACTACACAAACAACAACGCATGAATGCTCTTATTAATTCCACGCGATCGTCGTTGTGTGAACAGAACGATTGGATATATTGTAAGAAATTTGGACACCCAGCCGCAGGGTCGTAGTCGTAAGGAAGGAGCGTATAGCAAGCTGGGTAAGGACGGTGTGGTTGCAGACTACTTGGTTGGTTTAGATCAAGTACTCCATTATTAAATACAAAGAAATTACGTGGATTTTCTGGATACCCCAAGCACAAGATATTATTTGTATACTGTAGACAGTTACGGACGTTGGAAAGATAGGACGGTGATTTTACACGATGATATACATTGGATTCTAACATTATACGGTGTATAACGGAATTTACAAACAATTCAGAACACTCGGACCAGACACCCGGCCCTCTAATAGAATACATGAACCACTGGCCAGTTAGATCGTTATATTGAACTAAGGAACCCAAACGACGTAGTCTTGATAACATAGTTGCTGCAATAATAGGCGACACGAGAGAGTTGCCGTCTAACCATTCTGATTCCTGGGGAATTTTCATGTTACTAAGACACTTTTCAACAGACAATAGCAAATCCGAAGCACATTCTGCGCGTAATGTGTGCAAAGCAAGCTTAGTACTTCAACTAACAGAATGGCAGGGGTAGGATTCGAACCTACACATTTCAGATTATGAGCCTGACGAGTTACCAATTACTCTACCCTGCGTGATTGCAAACACTCTGTAAGCTAACTCCTGCTGTGGTGGTGTCAGATACACCTAGTAAAGCGTATGCCTCTATCTATCTGAGCTCACAACGAGTTGAAGAGGAGCAAAATGGAACTCGCCCACAAGATGAAGCTAGCTACCGCTGGGTGACGCAGTCACTAGGACCCTCATTAGGTTGGCCGGTTCCTTCGTAACCAGCGCTTGATGCTAGTCGCTCTGTTCATTTGATTTCATTCGCTTGTTTTTCTGCGCTTTTCGCTTGGCGCTCTTCGTTTGACGCTCGCTTTGGTTGCCAGCTCGGTGAAACAAGCTACCGAAGGTAGCCCGGCGTGAGCAAGCGAACGAAGTGAGCGCCGCGCGAACAAGTGAGCTTGTTTCACCGTGAGCTCGGGTTTACTTAGCACGGTGAAACAAGCGAACGGAGGTAGCTTGTTTCACCCATGCCATGATAGCTTTGTTCGAACACGTACATAGCTGCTAATGAAGCAAGCACCTAGCTGCTATGATCGTTAAAAGCTTTCATCTCTATATATGTTTTCTTTTCATTCATTGCTTTTTTTGTGTGCAAGAACGCAAAGGGTTAGTATCTAGGCAGAGTGGAGAGCTTCCCCCTTCAGAAGTAACACTACTTACCAAGCGAAGCAAGCTCACGGTGCAACAAGCGAACGCAGTGAGCGCCGCGCGAGCGAGTTCTTACTCTGCACTCTGCACTCTGCGCTACCTTCGGTCGCCTGCTCCGCCCTTCGGTCGCCTGTTCGCTCGCTTTTCCTGCGCTCGTGTCGCTCGCTGCGCTCGCTCGGTTTTACTGCGCTCGACTCGCGAGCAAGCTCGCTCGGTTTTACCCTACGGTCTTGTTTCACGGTGAAACAAGCGAACGCAGTGAGCGCCGGGCGAGCGAAGGTCTTGTTTCACGGTGAAACAAGCGAACGCAGTGAGCGCCGGGCGAGCGAAGGTCTTGTTTCACTGCGCTCCCTTCGGTCGCCTGCTCCCTTCGGTCGCGGCGCTCGCTGCGCTCGCTTGTTTTACTGCGCTCCCTACGGTCGCTTGCCTACGGCCCTTAGGTCGCCTGCTCCGCCCTTCGGTCGCCTGTTCGCTCGCTTTTACTGCGCTCGTGTCGCTCGCTGCGCTCGCTCGGTTTTACTGCGCTCGACTCGCGAGCCAGCTCGCTCGGTTTTACCCTACGGTCTTGTTTCACCCTTAGGTCGCCTGCTCCGCCCTTCGGTCGCCTGTTCGCGAAGCTCACGGCGCGAGCAAGCTACCGAAGGTAGCGCCGCGCGAGCTGCGCTCGCTTGTTTTCACCATTTTGTCGCCCTAAAATAAAGACCACTGTTAGTACAGATACCAAGCAACCTGCTGCTGAGCTATGGCGTCTATAGAAAAAATCTACTCATTTGCTTGAAGGTTACAACAAACTGCTTAGCTTTTTGGTCAGGATGGCCAATGACTCTCAAATAGAAGAAAGCAAAACAGAAAGAGAGCAATTTCTAGAACGAACCGCCTAAACATAAAAATGTTTGCCCCAGGCTTCTAATATTAATAAGTTTCCAACACACTAGTTTCTTAAGAACGGGATGTTAACAACACTCAAGATGTATTTTTCATTTGCAGCTTTGCTATTCACGCAATGATTCAATTTAGAACAAAAAAAAGCTTGGGGCAGCACTTCCTCCAAGACAAACACATTGCTCATAAAATTGTTAGTGCTTTAAGTAAGGAACACCAAAAGATTGTGGAAGTAGGTGCTGGCACAAGGGTTTTGACTGAGCTCCTGGTACAGCAGCAAGAGCTTGAGCTATACTTAGTAGAAGTGGATCTTAAACTGGTGTCTTACCTGAAGCAAACCTATCCTTTATTACAAGATCGTATCATTGCATCTGATTTGCTTAAGCTAGCATTCGCCCCATTCTGTTGTGGGCCTGTGGCCATTCTCAGTAACTTTGCTTACAACATTTGTTCGCAAATAGTTTTGCAAGTACTGGAGCATCGGTAGTAAGTGCATGAAGTGGTAGGCATGCTTCAAAAAGAAGTAGTATAACGCCTTGCTGTCAAGCCTGTAAGCAAAGTGTAAGGCATGCTTAGTGTATTGTTCAAATTCCAAACAAGGACGCTCCAGGTGACTGATGTATGCCAACACTGCTAGCCCAAAGTGAAAGCACATGAATTGCAGCCCGAAAGGGCCCAAAGCAGGTGTAACATGACGCGCGAGCACTCCAAGCCGACGGTAAGCATGCTTTGAGTTGCACCCTTCGCTGCCACAGCAAAGAGGTGGTATGCACGTCAAGCGAGCTCCCAGCTGCACTGGTTTGCAGCAGCTCGCTCTCACTCAAATACGTGGGCTTTGCCGGATAAAAACAAACCGCACACAACTGTTTTCTAATTGAAAAACAACAAACAAAAAAGATCGTAGAACATGAACCAAATTCTATGGGGTTTTAAGCATTCAAGTAAAAAGAGGTATCAACATGGTATTAGTAATCGTTTTTCAAATTTTTTGAGTTCCTGCGGTGCAGGGGATGGCAATGAGGCAGTAGGGCAAAGCGCTGATTTTGTAGCTGCGCAGAGCGTTAACCCTAGGGTGAACACTAAGCAATCAGCCAGTTCGGTTCAATCACAATTTACAGAAGAGATTGCCAATTTGCTAAACCAAGCAAAGGATAGCGCCGATTTGGAGGGAATTCAACGCGAACTCGAGAAGCTTACTATCGATTTCGAAGGGGCTTCTAGTATGTTTACTCGTATTCCTGAATTAGACCAACGGTTAAAAAGCGAGTCTTTTGGTGAATTAGCGCGTGCACGCGTTATTACTTTGAGGACGGCCGACCGCGAGATCCTGGAACGAGTTGTAGCTAAGTTAGGTAGCCATGACTGGGAAGTGTGCGCTGTACTTATTTACACCATCAGTGCATATTCTAACCAGTACAAAGAAGTCGGACTGGTGCGAGTTTCTACGCTTGTTGAAGCTATTTCACGTAATTTGATGTTTTTCTACTTTGAAAAGTTGGAAGACGCGGGTGGTGGTGGTGTACCACTGGCTGAAGACAAAGCGTTAAGATCCACCAGTAAGAAGAGACGAGTAGGGCGTCCCCGACATTTATTTGCTATAACTCGCGATGCGTCTAACCCGCGTTATTATCCCCTGGGAGTTATGGGGTTAGAGCTGCTTTTAAAGAGCGACATTTTGAGATGTACTACCAAGTTTGGAGAAGTAGCCGAGTACGACAAAAGCAAACTAAGTTTTAAAGACTTGAAGGAATACTATTGTATTTGTACTGTTGAACCGGCTTCAATACCCTTGAAGTGCAATCTGCCCATGATTTGTGAACCACGTAATTGGGTTCGGGTTACGTCAGCAGAAGAGAGCGACCTGAAGCCAAACGAGGAGGAATCGGCCTCGTTTTGCGTCGACGGTGGTTATCTGAGTGAAACGCGTTTTTTAACCATGTTGAGGTATCACTTCATGACATCAAAAGATGTGCGCAATTTCCGTATCACTCGCATTCACGACGATATGTTGTGTAATTTATCAACATTGCAGTTAGTAGCCTTTCAAAACGATGAGGTGTTCTTAGACTTTATGCAAACGCATAGATCCCGCTTTGAAGAGCTCGGCCTTTTAATGCCGACTAGTCTGTGCGATGTCGATCTAGTACGCCTTGTTAACGAGAAGCGTAATGCTGCGCTGAAAGAAGGTGGCAAACTCTCTCAATATAATTCCATATACACCCAATGCAAACAAGAGCACTATTTGGCTCGCTGGGAGAGGTCGCGATTTCAACTTTGCGAAATGCTACGGGGCTTGCGTTACTATTTTCCAGCATTTGTAGATTTTCGAGGCCGCATTTACCGAACGGGTTTAATAAGTTTGCACGAACGTGAGCTAATTAGAAGCATCACTTGTTTTTCTTGGGAATATAAGTGTTCTCCGGAAGAAAAGCAACAGTGTTCCGAGGTGCTACAAACTTACGTAGGACACCATATTCGTAAATGGAAAAGCAACAAGGAAGCATACAACGCGGCCTCTGCTTATAAGTCGTGCACAAACCAAGCTTTTGACGTACAATCACTGCTAACCGATAGTAATCACAAGTTGTTAGCGGCCCGGGCCGCGCTGTGGTATAACCGGGGTAAAGATTTGCACTTGTGCCCGATTTCGAGCGATGCCTCCTCGTCGGCTTATCAGTTCATGTCCTATCTGACTTGTGATGTGTTGTTAGCAGAACAAACCAATTTGATTGCTTCTGGTACTGGTGAATTTAGGGATCTGTATTCTGAATTTGCAGATTGGTTAGCCACAAAAGTGCTTAACTCAAACTCTCGGCTTCCCGGAGGTCTTTCTATTTCTGATTTAGCAAATCGTAAACTTATGAAAATGGCTTTGATGCCCAAAGTGTATGGGAAAACTGTTTATGCCTTAGGCGATGATTTGCAGGACTTTTTTCAACACAAAATGCTAAGTCGTCAGGAATCAATTGAGCTCGCAGTCTTAATTTACAGTTTTGCCGAAGAGCGATTCAAACGTCTTCACATTTTCATGCGCATGTGCAAGGCATTGGCAAGCTTGTGCTGCGATCTGGACCGGCCAGTGTTCATTTGCAATGAATTCTTATCCATAGTACAGGACTATCGTAAGCACGAAGACTGTCATGTCTACGTGTATGACTATCGTGAGAAACAGAAGAAGCGAGTTAGCTTGAGGCGATCAACCGAACAAAGGGACTCAAGGCAGTCGGGGCAGGCCATCACGGCAAACTTGATCCACTCACTTGACGCCTTTGTTGCTCAAAATGGAATCGGGATGTTTGCTCGCGCGTATCCGAAAGCTCCGCTGTATTCGATCCACGATTGTTTCATCACTTCTCCTTTGCATGTTGAGTGTTTGCCGCGCTTCTACAATCAATCTATGCTAAAGTTGGGTAACCCAATTGCCCTTCTAAATCGATTTGTATCAAGTAACCTGTTTGATGACAAACAGGCAGCGTTTGAAGATCGCTCGGAACCTTTTGAGTTCGAAACACTGCTCACACAAATTGTGATTCCAAACGCTTTGGGAACAGTAGAGAAGAACAGAGCTCAAAAGCGAAAAGACACTTTCATTAACTGTTACACAGACTTTATGCAGGGTTATTCGCAATATCCTGTGGAGCCGGGGGTGTTTGCGCCTTCACCTAAGGTACAATCTGGTGTGATACGCTTGCGAAGAAACAGTAAGCTATCACTAGATTGCGATGTATTTGTTCAGAGTGGTCAAGGCAGGTTTTCAACAGCGTAGAAAAAGTGTCTGCAATGCTTTCAAACCACTGCTTCCTGCAACGAAATGCCTTCCCCCCTACTGGCTAAGCGGGCGGAACAACTCACTGTGGAACACTTTGCTGTCCTAAGCAACTACGTAGCAATGCATTGTTCAATTGCTTCAAACTGGCCTACCTCTCGATTCATACATTTGTGAATTTTCTGGCAGAATTCGGGCGTCAGTTAGAACAATCTCTTCTTCTTGGAATGTCACCGCGCACAAGTCTACATTCTCGCCAATTCTGATTTCTTTTGCAGCATCAGCAATTTGTGATAAAATCGTACCAGGCGCCTGATGATCACTAGATTAGTCGGCAGTATTACCAATATTTATACCAACACTCAAAAGCAAGAGTTTAGCATCTTCTAAGTGCATGTCTACTACTTCGGTTACTTCAACCATCTTTTTACCTAAACCATCGCGCACTACCAGATAAATGCAGCTCGCTTTGGCAATCAACGTACCTGCTGTTATCTTCTTGCTTTGGTAGCATTGCTCAAGTACAGCATTTCGAGCAACGTCTGGTATGTATTTGATGGCTCCTCGGAACAATCCTTGGCTTTTTCAACGTACATGCGCATTTCTAACAGAACCATCTACAAGGTCTTGCATATTGACTTGAGGAGGTGTTTTGGTATTGAGAGTCAGGTAAAGCTTTCTTCCTTCTTTGACGCGCGCACCAGCTTTGGGATGTTGCTGCAGAACAGTCATGCGAGTATAGTCAGGTGTGTAGGCAAAGTGTTGAGTGACTTCAAAACGCAAATTGCGTTGAGTCAAGCAGGAAGCTACTTTTTCTAAGCCAACACCTTTTCGATACGGTACAGTAATAAACTGACCATGATGAGTCAATATTGGCAGTAGGAACTGAAAGAACAAAAGCAAAATAGCACTTTCAACCACTACCATCAGGCTGACGTGTAGTACAATGAGCTTGATAAAATGCTTGTTGGGTTTCAGAGTTCTATTGTTGAGTATGCTTTTGAAGACCATACTGAATGATAGCCTGGATAAAGGCAAGTGGCGCGTAGCGGCGCTATGCACTCTGCACTCTGCACTCTGCGCTACCTTCGGTAGCCTGTGACTGCGTCACGGCGCTACTTTCAGTAGCTTGTTCCACTGCGCTCGTGTCGCTCGCTGCGCTCGCTCGGTTTTACGGTGAAACAAGCGAACGCAGTGAGCGCCGGGCGAGCGAGGTCGCCCGCCTACGGCCCTACGGTCTTGTTTCACCCTTCGGTCGCCTGCTCCCTTCGGTCGCCCTTCGGTCGCTTGTTCCCTCTGGTCACCCTTCGGTCGCTTGCTCCGCCCTTCGGTAGCTTGTTTCACCATGGAATGCACACTAGTGCAAAATACAGGTAGTAGGTGTCATACCAGGCAGTGCGTTGACTTCAATAATCCAGGTTTCAATATGCGAAACACTGTAAATCTTCACAAACGCTTCGCTGCTCGTAGTCCAGCAGTTGAGGCACTTTTTCTAGATCTTGCTTTCCGTTGGCAGCTATCTGTTGGTTAATCACAGGGTTTGGATTCAAACGTGCTGGCGTGATGTTTTGCCCCTCTCCTGCCAAACACTTCTGCTCTAAACAAAGTACTTCACCCGTAACCAATATCTCTGAGGGAGTAACTCTTTCATCTGTCCTGTGGCGCTGTGCATCCAAGTGCGTCAGCAATCCACCGGGAACCTCCAGAAAATGTGGCGCATTCCCCTGTTCTACCAGCGTTTCCACTAAGAAGCATGACTTTTGTGGCAATTCAGTATTAGGCTGAAGCATAAGTGCGTTTGCATGGGTAGCAGATAAGTCTAGTGTTGTTCTCAAAGTAGCTGCAGCATACGCAGTGAGCATAGCCTGGTTGTTTGATGACAGCAGCACTACAGCCTTCGTCCACAGGCTTGACAATGAATGGTTAGCTCGCTTCGCGCCAGGATAAGAATAGCAGCTACAGGGCGAAGCACATTGCCTGAGGGCGAAGCAAGCTGATCAGCCACGTGCATGCCTTGTGAAGACATAAATTGGTTGGTCATCCATTTGTCAAGGGTTAATTGCGTGCTTTGAATGCCTGATCCATTCTTAGCAATACCCTGTTGCGCTAAGAGCGTCTGCAGACTTCCATCTTTTCAAGGACGGCCATGCAAGGCAATAAACACAAAGTCGATGCGTTGGCTAAGCGTCTTGTAGCCAATCTCTTCCGGCTGCAAGTTTTGGGCGCTAGCATACTGGCGTATGATGCTGTCAACCTGAATAGGTGGTTCCATCAAGACCTGGTACTGGGAGGCAGTAGGATGCAAACTCATGTATATCGTCGTCATTGTGCTTAAGCAGGATATTGATAGCTATAACAAAAAGCCGGTGCTGTTCGGGCGTTCCAGACAAGAAAACAGGAGTAGGTGTATACTGCGTAGAGGAAGCTAGTGTTTCAAAAATATTCCTACCACTCTCTACAGATATATGACGCTCGGCTGAAACCCAGAATGATGCCCACGAATAGCTTTGTGCGCGTGTTCTGATGGCTATTGGGTTGAACTGCGCCAAAAAAGCCCAGCCTCCGGTTCGAGTACGATTGGCTAAACCCGCGCTTAGCTTCGTAAATATATGCACTTGAGACGTAAATGTCCCCTTCCTTAATTTCAATCGTTGTTGAGGACGACTTAGCACCAACTGAATCTTTTAGCAATTCAAGCAAGTCAACTCTTTTGTGAGCTTCGTTTGCTTGTTGCGAACTTCGTAGAAGGGTACTGTTTGTGTATGATCTTGTCTGTTTCCGCCACAAGCTCCTAGAATTCTCTCGGGCGCCCCGGAGCACACTCAGGTGCTGGTGTTACAGTTTCGGGCAAGTAGCTTGAAGAAGACGCTTCATGTTGTAAGATGTTTGCTCTGAAAAGGCGCTCACTGCGTTCTTGCTCTGCACTCTGCGCTACCTTCGGTAGCCTGTGACTGCGTCACCCTTCGGTCGCTTGTTCTGCACTCCCTTCGGTCGCCTGCTCCGCCCTTCGGTCACGGTGAAACAAGCGAACGCAGTGAGCGCCGCGCGAGCGAGCTCTTGCTCCCTTCGGTCGCCCTCTGGTCGCCCTACGGTCGCCTGTTCCCGAGGCTCACGGTGAAACAAGCTACCGAAGGGCGGAGCTGGCGACCGAAGGGCGGAGCAGGCGACCGAAGGGTGACGCAGTCACAGGCTACCGAAGGTAGCGCAGAGTGCAGAGTGCAGAGTGCATAGCGCCGCGCTACGCTCCTGTGACTTCGTCACCCAGACGGTCACGTTGAAACAAGCGAACTGGCTCGCGCGGCGCTCACTGCGTTCGCTTGTTTCAACCAAACGGTCGGGCGCTCACTGCGTTCGCTTGTTTCACCCTGCCTACGGGCCAACCATTTCCTTTGCATCTTGGAAAGGGACCCTTTGAGCAAATCCTTGAGAAATGCGGCTCTAAAGCTATGCATTCGAAGATGCTTTCCTAGAAGGGCCGATGCTTGGATTCACACCCGATTTCAGTCTTTATCTAAGGATTCTCCGCATAGGGACCGTAATAGAATAGCTTGCCTGTAATGGGTTTGACCGTAAATAGAGAATCCTCTTTGCTTCTGTTTCCAAGTCAAGTGTTTCTCTGCGATTTGTGTTTCCCTAAATGACTCGAACCCTCCGCTCCTCAAGTCAGAAAGTGCCTCTGTGACCCACCTTTTCTCAGAGGGATTGGAGTTGCTTGTGTTTGTAAGATTTCTTCTAAATGGAATCTTTTCATCACTCAAAGGTTGGATTCCCTCAATCCAGTAGAATAAAACAAAAGCAAGGCTATCTTTGTACGGCAAACGCCATATCCCGTATTTTGAAGCAGCTTGAGTAGAGTACCGACATCTTGTCAAATTCTAGGGTCCCGCACTGGTTGTTTTGCAGCTGACTCCCTCTGCAGCTTCAAAGCCATCCGTACCTCTTTCTCTTCTTTTGTGTGTTGTTCCCGTCGTGCCAAATAGTCCACCTTTTGTTGTAATTGGCGATTGTGTTCTGCTAGTCATCTGTAACGTGTTAATATATCACTTAACCACTCCGCTTGTAGCTTTTCTTTTTTTATCAGAAGCTCTGCTCACTGTTGTGATTTATCCCAACCGTGAAAGTAAGAGGCTTCACGGTAACCGGCACACTCATTTCCAAAAGCCCAATTTTGCTGTATATCCTCAAACGAGTGGTTGTTGCTCTTTGTATTCATTCGGTTTGAATCGTTCTTCACAAATTGACTGCTGGCTAATGCCAAGTCAGCCACATAATGTTGCGATGCTTTACGCATTGACTCCTTTTGTGTAGAAGGGTCTTGCTTCACTTGCCGCGGTTCCTTCTGCTGCACCCTGAGTGGCGACATAGTCACGGCACTACAATTTGCAAAGCGAAATTACTACAATACTAAGTGAGCTCCAAGAAAACAGCTTGCTCGACCTAAAGCACCTTAGAAATAGTGATGCTCTTTTCTCACACTTTGCTAAAAGAGCTTAGTCTGGAAGCTTATTTGCAAAGAAACCTTTTCAACATTTAGATGTTGGATATTGACAGTCATTGATATTTATTAGCTTGACTTGTGTAGTTGCAACACGACACCAGCCCGATACTCTGTTTGTTGCTTACTTTGCTTTTCTACTTTCATTGTTGCTCTGTCTCTCTCTCACATTATTGTTTGCTGCTTGAGTCTCTACTCAGTGTCCCTTGCTTGCGGCTTTGTTCGGGCGTTGATTGAAGCGTTCGGTTGTTATGTTGGGTTGCTTCACGTGAGGCCGTGCCTAGCGCTACTCATTTGTTTATTAGCTTTTCGTTGAATACTTTTCGGTGAAACAAAACAAGCGAGCTCACGGTGAAACAACCGAACGCAGTGAGCGCCGCGCGAGCCAGTACTTGTTCCCGAGGGTCACGGTGAAACAAGCTCACTTGTTCGCGCGGCGCTCACTTCGTTCGCTTGCTCACGCCGGGCTACCTTCGTTAGCTTGTTTCACCGACCGCAGTAAAACAAGCGAGCTCACGGTGAAACAAGCGAACTGGTTCGCGCGGCGCTCACTGCGTTCGCTTGTTTCATCGAGCGACGAACTGGCTACCGAAGGTAGCCCGGCGTGAGCAAGCGAACGAAGTGAGCGCCGCGCGAACAAGTGAGCTTGTGTAACCGTACCATTCCCTCCTGTAATAGCTGCTAATCTGCGGAAATAGATACTGAAGGAAGGCTTTATCAGTTATGAAGTTGCTTGCAGGATAATAAGCTAACTGCCCACTTAGATAATACACAAATCAATGGCTCATTTATTCATCAACAATGACATAAAGGTCTTCTGTCTGCTTTTTCATAAAATACTTCTCTCTAGCAAACTTCTCTAGTAAGTCTTCATTGCTTGTCAACTCTTTTCTGTCTTGCTGGATCTTTGCTATTTGTTCTATGTAGTAAGCCTTGTCTGCTTTGGCTTCGCTCCTTCCTCAGCCTATACTGCGTGATAAGGTCCTCTGCATCGAAAAAACAAAAGCATGCATACCAGAAAACTCAACCCCAGTAGAGGGTAAGGGTTCTTCACCCACTCAGGAGGCTGTTTCCAGATGATGTGCATAGAGCATAATCGTTGTTGTTTTCAAAAAGCGGCTTACCTGCAAATTTGCCGTGTTCACCTAATACTTCCTCGATACGTACTAGTTGGTTGTATCTAGCAGTGCTATAAGAACGAGAGACAGAGCCCGTTTGAATCTATCCAGTATTTCAAGCCACCGCCAAATCGGCAATAGTAGTGTCTTCTGTCTCGTCAGAGCGGTGCGATAGAATAGCATTCTAAGCATTTTGCTTCGCTAGTTGAACCGCCTCCATGGTCTCACTGAGTGTACCTACTTGATTCATCTTAATGAGAATAGCATTGCCTACTTTTGTGTGAATTGCTTGCTGAAGTGTTGCTATATTGGTTACAAACAAATCATCTCCCACGAGTTGGACCTGGTCGCCCACAGCAGTAGTGAATTGTCGTCAGCCTTCCCAAACATTTTATGCCATGCCATCTTCAATGGATAAAATCGGATATTTTTGTAGGCAATCTTGCCAGAATGCTACAAGCTCTGCAGGAGAGTACTTCTTGTGAGAAGTGTTTTTCAAGTGGTAGCACTTTTCTTATGGATCATAAAACGTAGAGGCCGCGTCATCTAGTGCAGATGTATTATCCGGGCCGGTAGCGCTCTTTTTCAAACACTTTGAGGGCCGTAGGCAAGCGACCGAAGGGAGCGCAGTGAAACAAGCGAACGCAGTGAGCGCGATGAATTCTATAGCTTTTTCATTAGAAGAAAGGCTGGAAGCAAACCCCCCTTCGTCACCTACATGAATACAAAATTTGTAGGATTTCAGCAACAGCCCCAAATGCTGGAACACCTCTACGCCCATACGCAAACACTCGGCAAAAGTGGCTGCTTTGACCGGCATAATCAGAAACTCCTGCAAATCGCTAGAATTATCTGCATGCGCACCTCCATTCAAAATATTGATCAGAGGTGTCGGTCACGGTGAAACGAGCGAACGCAGTGAGCGCCGCGCGAGCGAGTTCTGTTTCACCCTTCGCTTTAATGTCTCCTAAATAACGAAAGAAAGGCATCCTAGCGGCTGCAGCCGCCGCTTTCTTGCTATAGACACACCTAAAAGGGCATTGGCTCCTAGCTTACACTAATTAGATGTACCGTCTAGCGCTACCCTCAGTCGGTCTAAGTGGCCCTGTTCAAAGACATAAATCCCTACAAGCACATTTTTCAGTACATCTTTGAAATGGTTCCTAGCCTTTTGGACACCCCTCCTTAGGTACTGGTAGTTATCTGTGTCGCGCAATTCAAGTGCTTCATGTCGACCTGTGGATACTCCTGAGGGCACAGAAGCTATTCCTACGGCACCCTCTTGAGTGCACACCTCTACTTCAATGGTTGGATTCCCTCTGCAGTCCATAATATGCCGGGCACGAATGTGTTACATCTTGCTCATGGTATTGTGGGTTGCGGGCTTTTAGCAATATAGCCTCTTGCTAAAAAGGAGGGTAAAAATAGCTCATGATGACTTTTCTTGACACAAAGAGGCATAAAAAAAATAGATCAGCAATTTCTGTCTACCATCATAAGCTCACTTTATCTGCATGCCTTACTAGTTGATTTTGTTCTATGTCAGCAATCTGTTGACTATCTAGCAGAGAGTTTTTAGCTACGTGCAATAGTGTTTTGCTGTCTCTTCGCTACCGTCCTTAGTACTTGCTTTGGCTATAGATCCTGAAGCATTGTTTTCATGAGCCAAAGGTTGGGATTTTTCATGTTTAGCTACAGCCTTTATCTTAATTCTACTCCTTCTTGTGTTAGCTTTTTTCAACTCTAACTTAGGCACTTTTTGAAGGAGCTCATTCTAGTCTACGAGTTCGATTATGCACACTTCAGCATTGTCTCCGCCAGCGAGTTCCAAGCCTGATAACACGTGTGTAGCCTCCTGGTCTATCTGCAATATTAAGAGCAATCTCATCCAAAAGTTGCTTGACAGGTACTTTGTCTTGAAAAGAAGAGAATACTACTCTCTTAGCATGGCTACTATCGTTTTTGGCTTTTGTCAGAAGAGGCTCCACAAACTTTTTCAATGCTTTTGCCTTGGCTAAAGTGGTATTAATCCGCTTATGTAGAATTCATTCTTTAGCTAGGTTAGCCAGTGAAGCTTTTATGTGAGCAGCTGGCCTACTCAGGTGGTTCAACTTTTTTCGGTGTCTCATCCTTGTGTAGAGTCAAATCTTACTGAAAAATTACTACAAGAACAGTGTTTGGCATGGGAGCAGAAACTTAGGCTTCATCCAGCTTGTATTTATACAAGTCCATGCCAAAGCTCAGGTGTTTACTTGCCATGAGTTCCTCAAGCTCTTTAAGCGATTTTTTGACAAAGTTTCTGAAATTTACCATAAACTTCCAACCCAGCTAGATCACTAAAGGTTTTGCTTTATGCAGCCTTAAGGCAGTTGAATGCGCTCACAGATAACCCAAGGTCAGCAAGTGGCATTTGAAGTACTTTTCGACCGCGTAGTAATTCCTCATCTCCAATGGCTATCTCTTCATCGCTGGAGACTTCTAGCACCATGTTGTTATTTGAAAAGAATAGACAATGCTTAATCATCAGATTCGCAGCACGCTCGAGTGCCTGCTGAGGGCGACCAGAGGGCGACCTAAGGGTGACCGAAGGGCGACCAGAGGGAGCAAGACCGTAAGGGTAAAACCGAGCGAGCTTGCTCGCGAGTCGAGCGCAGTGAAAGCGAGCGAACAGGCGACCGAAGGGCGGAGCAGGCGACCGAAGGGCGGAGCAGGCTACCGAAGGTAGCGCAGAGTGCAGAGTGCAGAGCAAGCGACCGTTAGGGCGACCGAAGGGTGACGAAGTCACAGGCGACCGAAGGGAGTGCAGAGCAAGCGACCTAAGGGTAAAACAAGCGAGCGCAGCGAGCGCCGCGAGCGAAGGGAGCAGGAGCGTAGCGCGGCGCTCACTGCGTTCGCTTGTTTCACCGTAAAAGCGAGCGAGCGCAGCGAGCGACACGAGCGCAGGGCGACCAAAGGGTGACCGAAGGGAACAAGCGACCGAAGGGAGTGCAGAGCAAGAGCTGGCTCGCGAGTGGCGCTACCTTCGCTAGCTTGTTTCACCGAGCAGTTACCGAAGGTAGCGCGGCGCTCACTGCGTTCGCTTGTTTCACCGTGAGCTCGCTTCGTTTGTTTCACCGTCAGCTTGGAATGCCTAGCGCGTGAGTCATGCACGCAGTCGAGCGTGCGTCCAACGAGCCCCAACCATGTAGCTAGCGCTCTTGTCAAAGCGCTTAACGCGAATACATGGTGACAACGCGCTTACTTGCATGCTTGCCGTACCTTGAGCGTGCTAGTGATAACGCGTAGGTAGTTTGTGTTTTCAAAGTAAGCAACCCTACTTGCTCATAGCAACCAAATCAAGAAGCATGCAACAAAGCCATGCATCCACAGCAAGCATGCCTACAATCAATCAGATCTTAGAAATCTACATCCAACAATTGCTCCCAATATGTATGTTTGTTAAAAGACTACTGCTAGCAGTTGGTGTCTGCGCTTACCCGGTAGAACGTTTGTATATGGCACTGCCCAAGGCCGTAGGTTTATGCGTGCAGACTTGGTAGCACACATTGATATTGAAGCTGCAAGAGACGACTGATAAGCTGCCGAAATGCCTTTTTTACTTTTGAAAAGAAAGCATAACGTGCATTAAGAATGGTTCAAGCTTGTAACTAAGCAAAAGGGCTTGTAGTGGTAAGCTAGGTTTATGCTTATATGCTTCATGCTTGATTATGTTATAGGTTTTGTATATATTGTCTTCATCATTTCAGAGCATACAATAAGGTTCTAGTCAGGCCATTTTGCAGTATTTTCTTCTGCCCTGGAAGATGCCTTTATGTCTTCTACTTGATAGATGGCGACATGCAAGGGTGCAACAAACGACCAATGGGCCGTAGTCAGGCTACAGATAGGGTAACACAACCGACCTATGGGTGACGAAGTCACAGGCGACCGTAGGGCGACCAGAGGGAGCAAGAGCGTAGCTCGCGCGGCGCTACCTTCGGTAGCTTGTTTTCCCGTGGCCGAAGCGAACAGGCAACCGTAGGGTAAAACAAGCTCGCTCATAGCGCTATGCACTCTGCACTCTGCGCTACCTTCGGTAGCCTGTTCGCTTCGCTCACTGCGCTCGCTTTGCTCTTGCTCCCTCTGGTCGCCCTTCGGTCGCCTGTTCGCTTCGCTCACTGCGCTCGCTTTGCTCTTGCTCTGCGCTCCCTTCGGTCGCTTGCCTTTCGGCCCTCTGGTCGCCCTTCGGTCGCTTGCTCCGCCCTTCGGTAGCTTGTTTCACCGAGCTCGCGAGCGCGTCGCTCACTGCGTTCGCTTGTTTCACCGTGACCCTCGGGAGCAAGCACTGGCTCGCGCGGCGCTCACTGCGTTCGCTTGTTTCACCGTGAGCTTTTCGAATAGTAGGTGTCCTTGGCTCCACGCATATGCAAGCCCAAAAGCAAGTCACAAAAGAAATAGTACGGAGTGCTTTGTAGTTGGCCCATAGGCCTCCTGTGGCTTCATTGAGTGTTGGGTTTGCCCATACGGTTGCCCAAGGAAAGAGTATTACGGTTTCTACCTGAAAAAGCATAAAGACAATGGCAATGCCATAGAAGCGGATGTTCAACCTGCCCCAGGAATTTTCCATAGGGTCTTCACCGGAATCGTAGGTACGCAGCCTTTCTTCGTTGGGGTCTTTAGCTCGTACTTGTAGTAAGGAGCTTACCAATGAGCCAATGTCTACAAAAAGTAGTGCCCTTGCCATAAAGGTCAATCAGGAAGCCCACTTGCTCAATAGTAATCATTGTGTAGCTGTTGACTTGTTGGAAAAGCAAGATTGTTTCACTCACGAAATATGAACACAAATAGCAAGACTGTAGCATAATTACTCAATAGCCTAAATCCTAGTTAGCTTGTTTGCGAATTTGAGCAAAATTAGTGAACAAAACGATTGCTTGCTTTACCTTGTTTCAAAGCTTATACGTAGGTAGGTTTATGCAAGTCAAGCGCTTGTTTGATCTTAGGCTAATTGTATTCAGGGTTTATTGCATACTCGTAGCTGTTTTTTATGGGTAGTTATCTGATTTGTTGTTTCGATTTTCGAAATGGAATATCGCAATCATGTAGCCTATTACCACAGGAAGTATACCAATTTCTATATTCCAGTGGACAAATTCTAGGACTAATACACTAGCTCTAAGGGTGCATTAAGCTAGAAAGCATACCATTGCCTAAAAACAATACATAGAAATTGCTTGTGCTTAAGAATTTTCTTGGGGGAAGGCTATGGTGAAACAAGCGAACGCAGTGAGCGCCTCGCGAGCGAAGGTCGCTTGTTCCCGAGGCTCACGGTGAAACAAACGAACGCAGTGAGCGCCGCGCGAGCGAGCTCGCTTGTTCCACGGTAAAACAAGCTACCGAAGGGCGGAGCAAGCGACCGAAGGGCGGAGCAGGCGACCTAAGGGTAAAACAAGCGAGCGCAGCGAGCGCCGCGACCGAAGGGAGCAGGCGACCGAAGGGAGCGCAGTGAAACAAGACCTTCGCTCGCGCGGCGCTCACTGCGTTCGCTTGTTTCACCGTAAAACCGAGCGAGCTGGCTCGCGAGTGGCGCTACCTTCGGTAGCTTGTTTCACCGAGCGCAGTGAAAGCGAGCGAACAGGCGACCGAAGGGTGACCAGAGGGAACAAGCCACCGAAGGGCCGTCAGGCAAGCCACCGAAGGTAGCGCAGAGTGCAGAGTGCAGAGTGCATAGCGCCGCGCGAGCTTCGCTCGCTTGTTGCACGGCGCTACCGAAGGTAGTTTGTTTCACCCTGAAAATTCTCAAATATATGGGATAGAAAAGATTTTTTTACGACGGTACTTTCTTTCTTAGGGTGTATTACTCTAGCAAAGGCTCTATTGTGATCCGGGAAAAAAGCAATCTTTTCTAGAAACCAGTTTGTTCAAAATCTTATGGTGAATTCATTCTAAGGGTACTAACCAAAACTGCCCTGGTTCCAAAGGTTTTACCCTTTCTCTTAGAAAGAAAAGCTTCCTTGCTTTTTCTCAATTCACTAAGGCCTCACCTCTTGGTTCGTCAGTGAGTTGAAACACATCATCATGAGAAAGTACGTTAAATGGTCGACAAAGGTCAATGTGTGCCCTCACCATATTTTCAGGATTCATATGATCATATTTCATCAAGCATCTTGCTTCGTTCGTGGGCACCCATTGGCAGTATTGCTAAGCGAAATGCATCCAAATTTGCTTTAGCTTTTTTCAAATAACGACCTTTTGCATATCCAGAATCGCCTAGAAAATCTATGTTGCCAGCTTTAGTCTCTATGTTAAGCGCTGCCCAAAAATCTTTCCTTCTACCAAATCAACCCCTCGCTGACCAATGCTGCATAGGTTCTATATGCAATTTTACATCATTGTGTATTGCTACCTGATCTCCCCAATCATAAGCTTCAACTTCTATTTCAGGATTGTAGGCTTTTATGATTGTGTCATTGCCAAGAGGAGTAATAATACGTGGGTGAAACAAGCGAAGCGAGCTCAAGGGTGACGAAGTCACAGGAACGCAGTGAGCGCCGCGCTCGCCTGCTCGGTGAAACAAGCTACCGAAGGTAGCGCCACTCGCGAGCCAGCTCTTGCTCTGCACTCCCTTCGGTCGCTTGTTCTGCACTCCCTTCGGTCGCCTGCTCCGCCCTTCGGTCACCCTCTGGTCGCCCTGCGCTCGGTGAAAACAAGCTACCGAAGGGCGGAGCTGGCGACCGAAGGGCGGAGCAGGCGACCGAAGGGCGGAGCAGGCGACCGAAGGGCCGTCAGGCAAGCGACCGAAGGGCGGAGCAGGCTACCGAAGGTAGCGCAGAGTGCAGAGTGCAGAGTGCAGAGCGCCTGTCGCGAGCAAGCTCGCTCGGTTTTACCCTACGGTCGCTTGCTCCCTTCGGTCACGGCGCTACTTTCAGGAGCTTGTTCCACTGCGCTCGTGTCGCTCGCTGCGCTCGCTCGGTTTTACCCTACGGTCGCCTGCTCCGCCCTACGGTCGCCTGTTCGCTCGCTTTCACTGCGCTCGGTGAAACAAGCTACCGAAGGTAGCGCCACTCGCGAGCCAGCTCGCTCGGTTTTACGGTGAAACAAGCGAACGCAGTGAGCGCCGCGCGAGCGAGGTCTTGTTTCACTGCGCTCCCTTCGGTCGCTTGCCTACGGCCCTTCGGTCGCCTGTTCGCTTCGCTCACTGCGCTCGCTTTGCTCGCTTGCCTACGGCCCTATGGTCGCCCTCTGGTCACCCTCACGCGGCGCTACCTTCGGTAGCTTGTTTTACCGTTCTATTTTTGCCATACTAAGTGAATGATTGCAAGATCTAGATGGTCATAGTGATTATGGCTAATCCAAACGATATCAATAGGAGACAAATTTTCAAATTGAATACCAGCACTTATGACTCTTTTTGAACCAGCAAAGCTGACTGGGCTAGCTCTCCAGACGGGGTCAGTAAGAATAGTAAGGCCATTTGTTTGGATGAGAAAGGTAACATGCCCGACATAAGCAATTCTAAGATCATCCCCAATAACTCTAGCTGCCGGCATATCAAATTGCTTATTGGGAACTTTATCCGGCCAAGGAAAAGATTTTCTTGTAAGTTGCCAATGTCAAAATGGTCACTAAGGTTTCCCTCATAATACTTAGCGTATGCAACAAGAGCGAAATTGAAACAACACATTCTGGCTAGTAATGAGCTCAAAAAATACTTATGCGTATACACAATGATTAGATAAATTGCTTGAATTCGGGTGGGTATGCTGCTATGTAGTTCTTTTTTAGTTTACTATACAAACCCTTCAAGTACTCTTGAGTTTATGGCCAAAAGGAGGTAGGAAACGCCCCTCTTTGGCCAAGAGCCAATCAATCCATATACAGTGCCAGTGATGTGTAGCAATGTTGCTTGATAAACACTTTGAGTGTTCATACTGAGAGAGCCTAATGCAATTGCGGCCATTACTGTAGCGATTGTTTCAAAATAAGGTTTGCCTAAGTGAATCATACAGTAAGGCCCTATCATCGATTTTATGTCACTTCTGTTAAGAAGCAATGCTTCTTAACATTATTTGTATAGAGTAGATACTACCGACGAAGGAACCCGATGACCGATGGGTGCTACAGACGACCAAAGGGGCTTACTGGGGATCGAAGGGTGACCAAAGGGTGACGAAGTCACAGGCGACCGTAAGGGAGCGCAGAACAAGCTACCGTAGGGTAAAACCGAGCGAGCGCAGCAAAAGCGAGCGATCGAAGCGAGCGACGAGCAACGAGCGACGAGCACAGTAACACATACGTGGGTGGTGAAACCCTGCCACGTTGATAACCCAAAACGTCGCTTTAGCTAATTATTAGCCGGGCTCTGCCCGACAATGGAGCGGAGCGACCCTTAGCCATGCGGCGATTGAGCTAGTTAGCCAGGCTCTGGCTGACAATGGAGCGGAGCGACCCTTAGCCATGCGGCGATTGAGCTAGTTAGCCAGGCTCTGGCTGACAATGGAGCGTACCGCAGCAGAGCGACCCTTAGCCATGCGGCGATTGAGCTTAGGCGATACCATTGACGGGGACAGCCATGCGGCAATTGAGCTGGTTAGTTCGACGGATACGCCTTACGTAATTGCCACGTAGCTTTTCTGCTTCAAAATGAACAACGCCTACTTCACATGATAGCAACCTACAATCTAACGACTCACTAATAGGTTGCGCAAAGAAGCTCTTTTTGGAAGCTCACTTTGCTAGTGAGCTACAATTTTGGTAATGAAGTCACAAACCACAGACGTCGCCCTGGCTCGGTGCTCGGTGCTCCCTTTGGTTGTATGTTCCCTTCGTTGAGGGTGCAACAAGCGAACGCAGTGAGCGCCGCGCGAGCGAGCTCCTGTTCTGCGCTCGGTGAAACAAGCTAGCGAAGGTAGCGCCACTCGCGAGCCAGCTCGCTCGGTTTTACGGTGAAACAAGCGAACGCAGTGAGCGCCGCGCTACGCTCCTGCTCCCTTCGGTCGCGGCGCTCGCTGCGCTCGCTTGTTTTACCCTTAGGTCGCTTGCTCTGCCGAACGCAGTGAGCGCCGCGCTACGCTCCTGCTCCCTTCGGTCGCCCTTAGGTCGCTTGCTCTGCACTCTGCACTCTGCGCTACCTTCGGTAGCCTGTTCGCTTCGCTCACTGCGCTCGCTTTGCTCGCTTGCCTACGGCCCTTCGGTCGCCTGCTCTGCCCTTCGGTCGCCTGTTCGCTCGCTTTCACTGCGCTCGGTGAAACAAGCTACCGAAGGGCGTAGCAAGCGACCGAAGGGCCGTCAGGCAAGCGACCGAAGGGCCGTCAGGCAAGCTACCGAAGGTAGCGCAGAGTGCAGAGTGCAGAGCGCCACTCGCGAGCCAGCTCGCTCGGTTTTACGGTGAAACAAGCGAACGCAGTGAGCGCCGCGCGAGCGAAGGTCTTGTTTCACTGCGCTCCCTTCGGTCGCCTGCTCCCTTCGGTCGCGGCGCTCGCTGCGCTCGCTTGTTTTACTGCGCTCCCTACGGTCGCTTGCCTACGGCCCTTAGGTCGCCTGCTCCGCCCTTCGGTCGCTGCGCTCGCTGCGCTCGCTGCGCTCGCTGCGCTCTTGTTCCCTTCGGTCACCCTCTGGTCACCCTATGGTCACGGTAAAACAAGCTACCGAAGGGCGACCGAAGGGAGCAGGCGACCGTTCGCTCGCGCGGCGCTCACTGCGTTCGCTTGTTTCACCGTGAAACAAGCGACCGAAGGGCGACCGAAGGGAGCAAGCTACCGAAGGTAGCGCAGAGTGCATAGCGCCGCGCGAGCTGCGCTCCTGTTCGCGAAGCTCACCCTGCCCCGAGAGCTCAATCGCCGCATGGCTACCTAGTTGAGTAGCGCAGGAATCACTTGCTAAAGCGCCGCATGGCTAACGAGTTCAGTGGCGCAGGGATCACTTGCTCAATCGCCGCATGACTAACAAACCAAGCGGGCTCCTAAGCGACGCATCGCTAACAAACGAAGCGCTCAGATGCTGAAGCGACGCATGGCTAACTAGCTTAAGCGACGCATGGCTAGCTAGCAGCAAGCGCAAGGCACCCTTACTCATACGCCGCATGGCTAATGCTCGCTGCCAAGCCAGCGGAGGTAACAGTAAGCATCAGAATCTCTACATGGCCGTGACAGCAAACGAAGCTACCCGTGAAGTGCCATATTGAGATTAGGCAGCACTAACTAGCCCAATATAGCTACCAGAAGGTGAAACAGCAAAATCGCGAGGTGAAACCTTTGACAAGTTATAGCGGCGCTTTCCAAAGATCCCCGACGCATTCAATTGAACGTGCACGTGCGAACGTGGAGAGTACAAAGGACGGTGGTACGAGTGCCAATTCAGCTTCAACCGAAGCGACAGGAACGCAAGAGCCTCAGCCCATTTAGCAACTGCAACGCCAGAGGCTTCGAACGCTTCTTGGCTAACTGGATCCAGCGCGTTAGCACCGTACGCCTGCGCTACGCTATGCACAGGGTTCTTATTCTCGGCATAAACCGCAGGTGACAGGTGTTGATGACAAATCAACTCCGAATCGGTTGAGTGCTTCCAAGGGCGAGTCCGACTACCTTTGTAGCGCTCAGTGCTTGTAAGATAGCGCAACGCGTCGAGCGCTGTTGACGCTGTAAAGGGATCCTTCGAAACACGCGCATGGCGAACACGACCAAGCGCACGCGCGCTATCGTGCTCCGCAAACCAGGAAAATTACCTCAAGCTATAGTCCGGAGCCGCTATGTCAAACATCTCCGCATCAAAAGGGCGATAGTGCATGTTGTAAGAATCGCGGCAAACGTTTGCGGCCCACGCGGCCCCGCCCCAAAAAAAGCAATTCATGCGGTCCATACGACCATTTAAGGAGAAGCTGGCCAAGTAATGACGATGAATATGCTGCAACATTCGAATACTTATATCCTCGAACTCTAGTATATCTTATGTAAGACCGCGACTCGAACCCCAAAATCGACCTACATGCTTGAATTGCTTTGGCGTCAACTTTTGGGTGACGAAGTCACAGGAGCGTAGCGCGGCGCTCACTACGTTCGCTTGTTTCACCGTGAAACAAGCTATGCACTCTGCACTCTGCGCTACCTTCGGTAGCCTGCTCCGCCCTTCGGTCGCCTGCTCCGCCCTTCGGTCGCCAGCTCCGCCCTTCGGTAGCGCCGCGCGAGCTCCGTTCGCTTGTTTCACCGTGGCTTTCTTTGCAGTTGCATACTTTCTCGCCCTTTTTGCTATTGTTCAGCGGTTTCACTTGCGTCCCTGTCGCCAAATGCTTCTTATCCCCATAGTTTACAATGTGATACCACGAAGCACTTATGTACGTACGACCAGGCAATGGACACGTCGTAAATATATGAAAATGCGGCGCACCACGCTCTTTCAACTCCATACACCAGACGTACTTCAGGCCTTTGTAGTCACTACGAATTTGCGTAAGCAAGCGGTTCAAGTGCGACTTACAAACTCGACCGTCCATCGGATAATTTGACGGATACGTTAGTGTGATCATCGTAGTGCAATCACACATCGCATTACGCAGCGTACACTTTAGCTTATCACGCGACTTGTTTGTCAAGTGCTTTCTAACCGCGCGAGTCCCGCTGCGCGACCCTCGCTCTTTCTATTTTGAATCCACCCTTGTCCAGCACTTTTGTAATATCCATGCCTTCGACGAAAACATGTGCCTTCAATTGTGTATTCACCGCCCATAAATAGAGGCCCGCTGCTTTCGCTACTTCGTATGAAACCTCATCACCTAACCAATCGCGCTTCAAACACTAAGGTCGTCACGCAACTTCAACGGGCGATAGGATTCCGTGTCAACATTGTAGAACTTGCCTTCTTCAATCAGTGGGAGCTCCTTCAGATCCACCACAAAGCCATTGACGGTATTGTGTTCTTCATATACAAAACGATCTCTTCGCGAAGTAACTAACGTCCCATAGTCGCTACCACGATAGCCCGGGTAAACCATCAGCCGACCGCTCTCAACATACTCGGCACCACCCAAGGCGCTACCAATTGGTGGCAAATCGTTCAAAATAAATGGCTTGTGTTCACTCTTTGTTTGAAAGGGCGCGAGCAAGCGAACGAAGTGAGCGCCGCGCGAGCTACGTTCGATTGTTCCACCATTTGTTTGTTTTGTTTTCTAGTTCTTATTTATACAAAACAATTGTGTTACGGTTTTCAACTTACCTTAAAATAGCACTTCAGTCTCTCCACAACCTCTGGGCTTAGACCCTTCCTCTTGTATAAGCTACTCGACCTCGAAAAGTATCGAAAGGTGTTTGCTTGCTCCGCAGCCAAAATCGCGTCAGCAAACAAGCTGTCCAGACCAACGCACGCCCGCTTGCGCTCAACCTCCGAAGTAGTACGAATCGCAACAGACGGACGGCCGGCAGAGCTGACAGAGATGTCATACGCCGTAAGGGCGTCGGAGTTGACAGGGGCGTCAGAGCTGACAGAGGCGTCATAGTTGCCAGAGGCGTCAGAGCTGACAGAGCTGACAAAGGCAGCAGACAGCAAGCGACTTCCAGGCAACACCGAGTCTGAAAGGCGCGCACTCGTTAATGCCGATAGAACCAGCAAAGCGTAGCCTCTTTCAAAGGAACTCTCAAGCCTTTCACAGTAAGCCTCTAGCCTACCATAGTGCTTCTCCAGCATGTCAAACTCACAAGCGTCTTTTACTGACGACTGTGCTTCGTTCTTTACTACATCTACAACTGCCCCAGGGGTTGACGACCCACAGAGCGCTTTTTTCACAGCTTGACTTGATTTGCGCTTTTCAAGCCGAAAACGGTGAAACAAGCTACCGAAGGTAGCGCCGCGCGAGCTGCGTTCGCTTGTTGCACCCTTCAAGCCTAACGATTCCGCCCGCAATGCAAGCTTCCTATCCAAGTAATTGCGAGAGTGCCCGTCTGCCCGAAATACACCGATCGAAGTCATACCGGCGCGAGAGTTGAACACTAAACTATCCCAGTTAAGTGCTAAATCCTTTATTACGTGCTCTACCGTAGCTCTATCCACAAAATCTTGCACATTAGCAAAAGCAACTAGAATTGCTTGGCCATGCTTCTTCATAAACTTAATGGTTTTCTTTTTTTTACTTTAACGTCTTCTATATGCAACAACAAAAGCAGGCGAGTCTGTATCCGGGTTACCTTTGATAACTGGTTTGTAGCAATGCAGCTCCTTTCAAGCGAAAGCTTCGCTTCCAACGTGAAGCGTAAACTCGAGTGAGCGACCCACGTAGGCTCGTCCATTATATAGAATCAATTGGTATCTAATCCTACTATTTTACCTAAGGTAACAGCCGATTTCTAATCAAGCGTTTTCATTTTAGGCTCAAACGCTCTGCTACTTGGTTCACATGACCGTCATGTGCCGCTGTATTTATTTGCAAACCCTGTTTGAATGTGTATTCAATAAAATCAATACTGCTGTACTGGCTAGCTAAATCCGAATGAAATATCGTAATCCCCGTTCATTGCCTACTTACTAGCCCTTCTTAGAATAATAACACTAGACCTTTTGAAGTGGTTAACTGTTGCGTTAGAATATGGGCTATGACTAATCGAGAACCTATATCTATGATGTATGCTATAGAATGCTAATCTTTTGTTAGTTGCATATCTGAACAAAGGGCATAATTCATGGTTGCCACTAAATACTGCTGTGTTTGCTTGTGGTTGCTTACTTTTGATAAAATGTTGTTTTGCATGTTGTCCAGTGTTTTACTAATTGACTGCGGAGCCTTACGATATGGGCCGAGTGCCGCCTGCGCTTATGTACAGATACTTTCTCTACATTGTGTTGGCTTTTGTGCGTAACCTCTATCCGTGCCTGAAAGAGGTGAAAGTAGAAACCAGGCGGGCTCTCTTGAGTGTTATTGTGGACCTATGATGATAGGTGTATGTACTATTTTGCAGTTTGCTGGTTTCACCGTGAGCGAGCTGCTCCCATTGGTCACGGTGAAACCAGCGAACGCAGTGAGCGCCGCGCTACCTTCGGTAGCGTGTTCCACGGTGAAACAAGCGAACGCAGTGAGCGCCGCGCGAGCGAAGCGAGCTTGTTGCACCCTATTGCAGTTTGACAGGCCGCGCTGTTTTGAGGGTAGTGCTAAATCGCTTAAGAAAGCGTCTAAGGTTAGCTTAACTCATGCTCTCTTTTAGCACACGCGCGCTTGGTTGCAATCGAGCAAACAGCAACGGTTGTGCGAGCGGCTACAGCGAAGCGAGTGGCTCGCCCTCGCGTTCTAGAACCTACATGGGTTTCCTATACATGATAGATTCCATGGGTATCTCTTCAAGTTATGGACCTATCTATCCGGGGATCACATAAGGTCTACGCGAGATGTATGGAAATGGACGTTCACTCTCATATATATATATGGACACTCATTTGGAAACGTCGCGTAAACCAGCATGTCCTTATCGTGGCGTGACGTGGCTTTGGCGTGCCTCGTCGGCCCATTGATTTGGGCTGGTGCTGTTGCTTGGTACCAAGTAAAAGTCCGTGTGGTTAGTGTAAACGGTTTTGGTGAGAGCTGGCAAGATTTAGGCGGGTTTGTTGCGTGAGCTAAGGGATGTTCAAGTGCTTGGGTGGATGTTAGGTTGCTTCAGGCAGGTGGGGCATATGTTGGCTAGGGTGCAACAGGCGAACGCAGTGAGCGCCGAGAAGCGAAGTAGTGGCAGGGACTTCTGGTGCAGCGGGGGTTGCTTCAGGCACTGCGAAAAGAACTGTCTGAGCAGTAGGCTTTTGCGCGATGATGGTTGTGGGCTCGCTGAAGACCGTTTGTGAGAGAGCACGAAACTCTAGCTCATGGAACAGCGCTCTGAGTTGATCTTTGTCAGATACTTGGTAGTAGCTATGTTTTAGTTCAAATGCTAGATAAACGTCGGTGTGGATGGTTGCGAGCTCTTTCGAGAGAATACCTTGTTGGCCGTAATTATGGACGGTTTCCCGTAGCTTGCCCTGCAACTGGTGAGCGTTTGCTACTTGAGTCTCTACGGAATCAAAGGTCTAGATCAGCTTTTGAGCTGTTTTTGATCCGATCTTAGGAATGCCAGGAATGTTGTCTGTGTCGTCACGGTGAAACAAGCGAACGCAGTGAGCGCCGCGCGAGGGTGACCAGAGGGCGACCAGAGGGAGCAAGACCTAAGGGCGACCGAAGGGAGCAGGCGACCGTAAGGGTGACGCAGTCACAGGCGACCGTAAGGGTGACGCAGTCACAGGCGACCGTAAGGGTAAAACCGAGCGAGCGCAGCGAGCGACACGAGCGCAGTAAAACCGAGCGAGCGCAGCGAGCGACACGAGCGCAGTAAAACCGAGCGAGCTGGCTCGCGAGTGGCGCTATGCACTCTGCGCTACCTTCGGTAGCTTGCTCTGCACTCCCTTCGGTCGCCTGCTCCGCCCTTCGGTCGCGGCGCTCGCTGCGCTCGCTTGTTTTACGGTGAAACAAGCGAACGCAGTGAGCGCCGCGCGAGCGAAGGTCTTGTTTCACCCTTCGGTCGCCAGTTCGCTGCGCTCACCCTTCGGTAGCTTGTTTCACCGAGCGCCGTAAAACCGAGCGAGCTTGCTCGCGACAGGCGCTATGCACTCTGCGCTACCTTCGGTAGCTTGCTCTGCACTCCCTTCGGTCGCCTGCTCCGCCCTTCGGTCGCGGCGCTCGCTGCGCTCCTGTGACTTCGTCACCCTTCGGTCGCCAGCTCCGCCCTTCGCTAGCTTGTTTCACCGAGCGCAGGGCGACCAGAGGGAGCAAGAGCGAGCTGGCTCGCGACAGGCGCTACCTTCGCTAGCTTGTTTCACCGAGCAGCGAACGCAGTTAGCGCCGTGAGTTGGCCATTCGCAGCGTTGCATGAGGTAACCGTCATCCTAAGCTTTGGAAGCCACAAAGGCGTCGTCTTTGGTTGTTGCATTAAGAATACGTGGAAGTTCCAAAAGAAACACAACATATTACGTTTATGAAAATTCACCGCAAAGCAATTCTAGTTTCATTTGATAATAACCAAGATTTTGTAGATAGAGCGTCAATTGAGCGCATAATAAGGGAATTAGCACTCAAGTGGGACACTCTATTGTTCAACTCTCGCGCTGGTGTAACTTCAATCGGTGTTTTGCAGGCGGAAGGCCAATCGCGTAATTACTTGCACAAGAAGCTTGCGTTGCGGGCTAAATCGCTTGGCTTAAAGGGTGCAACAAGCGAACGCAGCTCGCGCGGCGCTATGCACTCTGCACTCTGCGCTACCTTCGGTAGCCTGCTCCGCCCTTCGGTCGCCTGCTCCGCCCTTCGGTCGCCAGTGACTTCGTCACCCTTCGGTAGCTTGTTTCACCGTTTTCGGTTTGAGAAGCGTAAATCCAGTCAAGTGGTGCAAACAGCATTTCGTGAGTCTGTAAATCATGCGCCGGTTATAGACGTTGTAAAAGACGCGTCACAGTCGTCGGGCCTTGGGTTTTGTCAGCTTGACTTGCTAAGTAAGCAATGTAGCAGGCTAGAGGTTTGCTGCGCGAGACTTAAGCGCTTGCTTACCATTGCTACCAACGCAAACGCTAGTGCCGACACAAGTGCTGACACAAGTGCTGACACAAGTGCTGACGGTATTGCTTACACACGTGCTGACGCAAGTACTGCCACTAGTGCGAACGCGAGCGCTAACACAAGTGCTGACGCGAGTGCTGACACAAGTGCTTACACAGGTGCCGACACAAGTGCTAACACAAGTGCTGACGCGATTGCTTACACTAATGCTGACGCTGAGGCGCTTTTTGCGGCGGACATTGCTGCCTGGTCTACGGCTGGCGCTTTGGCTAACACCACCAGCTCTGTAACTGCAGGTAACTAGGTGTGCCCTGCGAACTCCTCCGTTCCTTTGTCTGTAACTGCTCGCACTACTCCGCAGGTGGGGCGCAAGCGCGTGCGTGTGGGACCAGCAATTCGGTTGGCCGCTTCAGCTTTTGCTGTAGGTGCTGGAATTGCGTGACTTTTCGAGGTTGCGAAGCCTACATCGAAGGCAAATTTTCAGCCGAGAGTTTGTGGATAGTATAAAGTGCTTGTTTCAGGCTCGTAGCAACCCGTAATCAAACTGTGTTGTTATAATAAAGAGAACACTTTTTTTAGAGAAACTGAACACATGGTGGAACAAGCGAACGTAGCTCGCGCGGCGCTCACTTCGTTCGCTTGCTCGCGCCCTTTCAAACAAAGAGTGAAAACGCAAACAGCTTCGTTTGAATGGACGCAAACGCTTTATTTTGAAGGATTTACCGCCCATTGGTAACGCTTTGGGTGGGGCTGAATACACTGAAGAGGGCAAGTTGCTGATTTATCCGGGTTACCGTGACGGCGACTACCAAACGTTGTATACTTCTCGCCAAGATCGCTTTGTATATACGGAAGACTCGGATGGCAAAAGCTACGTTGTGGATCTAAAGGAGATCCCGTTGATTTAAGAGGGCAAGTTCTACAACGTCGAAACGGAACCGCATCTGACGATGAAGTTGCGGGACGACCTTGTAGAACCGGAAGCTTCTGAGATAGCATTCAAGATATATCGGACGGACATGGTGCTAGAATCAAAGCCTATGCGTTTGTTCCGCAAGCTTAAGCACAGTTCGCGGAGTGAATGACCGGAATACGAGTGGGTAGGTAACACTTCCTCGCTCGAAGCTGCGAAAGCTGCGGGTTTGGACTTATGGGCATTGAATAAACACTTGGAAACGCATGGCTTCGAAGAAGGAATGGACATTACAAAAGTATTGCAAAAAGACTTCAAAGGCTCTGAGGAGCAGAAGCGAGGGCGACCATAGGGTGACGAAGTCACAGGAGCGCAGCGAGCGCCGCGACCATAGGGCGGAGCAGGCGACCGAAGGGCCGTAGGCGGGCGACCTCGCTCGCCCGTCGCTCACTGCGTTCGCTTGTTTCACCGTAAAACCGAGCGAGCTGGCTCGCGAGTGGCGCTACCTTCGGTAGCTTGTTTCACCGAGCGCAGAGCAAGAGCTCGCTCGCGCGGCGCTCACTGCGTTCGCTTGTTTCACCGTGAGCCTCGGGAACAAGCTAGAAAGCACTTTCCACGCAAGTCTCGTGACAAGCTAAAGTGTACGCTGCGTAATGCCTTGTGCGACTGGGCTACGATGATCACGCTGACATATCCGTCGAATTATCCGATGGACGGTCGGGTTTGTAAGTCGCACATGAATCGCCTTCTGACGCATATTCGTAGTGACTACAAGGGATTGAAGTACGTATGGTTCATGGAATTTCAAGCACGCGGTGCGCCACATTTCCATATATTCACGACGTGCCCGTTGCCAGGTCGTACGTACATAAGCCCCTTGTGGTACCATATTGTGAACTCCGGAGATCCGCAGCTTTTCACTTCGGGAACTCAGGTAAAACCATTAAAGAATAGCAAAAAGGCTATACGTTATGCGATCGCCTACGCAAATAAAGCTACGCAAAAGCTAACGCCAGAACAATTCAATAACGTAGGTCGTTTTTGGGGTTCCAGCCACAAATTAACGCAAGATATACTGGAGCTTGAAGACATAAGCATTCGCCAGATGCAGCACCTTCGTGGTAATTATTTAGCAAGCTTCTCAGGCAAAGGTCGTCTTGACCGGATGAACTGTTATTTCTGGGGTGGCACGTTGGGCAGCTGCGGTCTGCCGCGACTATTACGATAACCACCTTCTACCTTTGCTAGCGGAGACAATTGACATAGCAGCTCCTGATTAGAACTTGCGTGAGAAGGGCACTCTTTGGTTGGCAGAGAGCGACAGCGCGCGCGCTCTTGGGCGTGTTCGCCACGCGCGCGCATCAAAGGAAGCGTTCCCGCCATCAACAGCTCTGGACTCGCTGCGCTATCTTATGCCGAAAGCTCGCTCTCGGGGTAGCTGCGTGCGCCCTTGGAAAGATTCAACGGAGACTGAATTGCTTGTTCGTCAAACACTCTCGCCAGCTGTTCCTGCGAATACCCGTAACCCTGTGCATAGTTTACCTTAGGCATACGCAGTTAACACATCTGAGCCCGTAAGCGAAGAAGCCTTCGAAAACACGGATATTGCGATTGAATTGTGACAGGAGGTGTTTACGTTCCATTCGAGACGCGCAAAGCGGTATTGGCACGACCGTTGGCGTCCTTTGTACTTTCCGCGTACGCATGTACATGTTTATATAAATCCTTCGGGGGTGTTCTTAAAGCGACGTTATCCTTCGGGAGTAACCGTAAAGCAACAAAATGAGCCTTCAAAGTGATAATGATTGCGGTAGCTATCTTAACCCTTGTTACCACGGCCTAATCTAAATAGGGCGACCGAAGGGTGACGAAGTCACAGGCGACCGAAGGGAGCGCAGAGCAGGCGACCGAAGGGAGCTGGTAGGTACCTCCTGATTGAGATGCTTCAGTGCGCTGTTGGCGGACGTAGCGGGATCCGTTGCGTGCATAGAAGCGTGCACTCGAGTAAGCATTCGCTTGTGAGATGTTGGTTAGCTAGCATTAGCCTTGCGGCGATTGAGCAAGTGGTAGCTTCGCTTATTGGGTAAGTTAGCCATGCGGCGATTGAGCAAGCAATCCAGACTTCGCCTGCCTATGCTGCATAAGGCATAAAGCGTTTCGGTATTAATCGTAAGTAAGTGCGCGTTGCAATATAATAAGTGTGCAGCTATGGCAAGCAAAGCGTCTCCGTTGCAAACGTCGGATTAAGCTGCGCTGTCGGTAGGTCAAGCTTTGTGGTTGCTCACAAAGTAGGATGGTACGTTGCTGGTAAGTATTAAGCTGCCTAGTGTTTGAGTGTACGTTTTTGCGCTACTTAGCTGGTCACAAGGTGCAAGCGTTCGTTGTTGCATAAAGAAGTAACCAAGAAATGAGTCAAAGCTAAGCTGAGCGCACAGGCATAAGTTATTGTTGTTGTAGAAAGAAGAAGATCCCCGTTTGAAAACAACACAATACACTAAAGTTATGAAAAATCACGGCAAAGCAATCATTGTTTCATTTGATAGTGTGAAAGATTTTGTGGAAATAGATGCGCTTTAGCGCTTAATTATGGATTGGCGGTTGAAAATGAGATACGCTCGTGTTGAATTCTGGCGCCGGTCGTGTTGCGATAGGCGTTTTACGTGCGCAAGGGCAATCCCTTGATTGTGTAGATAGGAAGCTTGCTTTACATGCAGAGTGGTTGGACTTAAAAGGGTGCAACAAGCGAACGCAGCTCGCGCGGCGCTATGCACTCTGCGCTACCTTCGGTCGCCTGCTCCGCCCTTCGGTCGCCAGCTCCGCCCTTCGGTAGCTTGTTTCACCGTTTCAGCTTGAGAAACGCAAATCTAGTAAGGCGGTGAAACTGCGCTTTTTGGCGCTGTTTTACGCCCATCGGTTGTAGATGTGGTAGAAAAGAAAGTACACTCGTCAGAAAAGGTAAGCAGGCTGTTTGACAAGCTTGAGAGTTACTTTGGAAGGCTTGAGGTTTACTGCGAAAGGTTAGAAGGTTCTTTGGAAAAGTGTGCCGCTTTGCTGTCTCTATTGTCATCGACGAGTGGGCGCCTTTCGGTGTCTGGAGCGCTAGTGGGTCACGACGTTCGCCAGTGTGATAACGCACTGTCTGTGGGGACAGCGCCCTGCGCCACCATAAGTGCTGACCCTATAGCTGACGCTGGTGCTGACATTACTGCTGCTGCTCGGTCCGTCACTCTTCTGAAAGCTTCGGTTGCTATGCCTGGTGCGTTGCGCACTTGAAAGCAGCGGCAGCGCAAGCAGGCTAGTTGTTTCTGCTGCGTATTGTTAAATCGAAGTGCATCGCGCACGTGCCATGAGCGAAAGCTCTTCACGTGCGCTGCGAAGCAAAGAGTTGCCGTTGCGAACGAAGGTGCGTGCAACAATTGCAAGCAAAACGTTTGCGTTGCGAATGATGGAGCATGCTTCGCTGCTATCAAGCGCTTGTTGCATAAAGAAGAAAGCCTTTCGGTTTCGGTGGCAAGCGTAAGCAAGCGCTTGTTGCATAAAGAAGAAAGCCTTTCGGTTTCGGTGAAGCCTTACGGTGATGAAGCTTCGCTGTTGTTAGGCAAAGTATTGCGGTTGCTGGCAAAGTAGCATGTTGCTTGGCTGACAAGTATTACGCAGCCTAGTAAGCTAGTGTACGTTTTTGCGCTGCTTAGCTGGTTACAAGGTGCAAGCGTTCGTTGTTGCATAAAGAAGCAAACAAGAAATGAGTCAAAGCTAAGGGCGGTACACAGGCACAAGCGCCCGGTGTTGCTGAAGGAGGACGCTTGTCAGTTTGGCGTGCTTAAGAAGCACTATGACAGGCTTGAGGCTTACTGCGAAAGGCTTGAGAGTTCCTTTGAAAGAGGCTACGCTTTGCTGGTTCTATCGGTATCAACGAGTGCGCGCCTTTTAGAGTGCGGAGTGGTGCAAGGGTCTGACAGCGTACAGTATGACAAGTCTGACACAGCCAAGTCTGACAGTGCTATGCCGTGCACGAACCCTATGCAGGGTAAGCGCAACCCCCCACCAAAATCAATTTGCAGATTTTTTGAAGCAATTGCACGAGCAGGCCCATAATGTGCCCGCACTGGAGAAATGGTTATTAGAAGCGCTGTTGCTAGGCGGTGCTGCGCACCTTCTGACTCCCCAAATTCGGCTTCTTCTTAGTGATATTGTAGCGCCCCAGCGCCCAAAAAGGAAAGAGAACATAACCTTCGGTAGCTTGTTCCCCTTCGGTCATCCTCGCGTCCTCCTAATACCGGCGCAGCCAAAGGCGCTGCCAAGGGCGCCGACTGGGGAAGAAGCAAGCGCACAGGAAGAAAACATGGTACTAGCTCTGGCCAAAGCACTCCTCGCTCAATTTCACGGGTATGAGCTAACCCTTAACAAGGATCTTCGAAACACTCGCTTAACCTGGTTTATGTCGTTCGAGCCGGAGCGCATACAGCCGCAAGCAACGTTAATCTTTGGCGCGGCTTACGCGATATATTTTCGGGCGAACCCAACATTCTTTAGTTCACAACCACTCAAACTGCTCTTTCTGGTAAGCGTCGTTGAAATTGACCCGATAACCGGTGAAGAGTGCCCTCCAATCGATAAGTTTTTGGCTGGTACCTTTGTAATCGATCCCCAAAGCAAAAAAGACCATGAGGTAGCTATGCTACGGGAGGTCCTGAAAGAGGCGTCGCTATTTGCGACTCGCTATCCGGGCGCCACTATTAGTGGAATGACTTTGGAGGTGTTTTATCAGCATGCTGTAAAACACATCATCACAATATGAAAGACAATACAATAGACCCACTTTTTGTTTCCTTATTATCAGAGCTGCTACAGGCTGAGCATGAGCGCAAAATCCAAACTGAGTTCAATCCCCAAAGGGAAACAAACAAAAACGACTCAAGCGCTTCAATTCTTCAGAAAAAGTACTTTTTGAAAAAAAGCAAAGCAGTCTCAAACATAGCACCCTTTATTACAATTTCTTTTGACTATGTCGTATTGCCGCAAGGACACATCCTGCCGGCGGCTTGTTGTATTTTTCGACAACATATGCCTATTATTTCTTATTATTGTAAAGAAGATATGCCCGGGCGTACCACAAAGGAACAATCAGAGCATATGCTGACGCAATTTTTGAAAACTTTAGTCTTTGTTTGTAATACTGACAAGATAAAGTATGTTTACTTTGATAGCTTGAGTTCTTTTGCTCCCATGATTCTGATACGCGCTGCCCTTTTGTGCAATATTGAATTTGATCTGGTTATGCGGGACCTAAAGGTGCACCAGATAAAGCTTTTGAAACGCACTGGAAGCAAGACGCACGTCATGTTTATTTTGCGTGATTACAGTTTACTACTTAACTTTTCTGTGCAACAACTGTATTCGGAGTTCGTGTCGCAAACTACAATACCGAAGGCCCGCCTTGTACAGGAAGAACGCTTAAAAGACTTTGCCCAGGAGCTAAAGCAAGCTCAAATCGATCGCGTTAATGCTTTATACGAGGTGCTTTCCATTACTCAAAGCACGATATTCAAGCAATTCGCTTGCGATATTGTGAAAAGTGGTAGCATCTCCTCTCTTGCTATGAAAATCTTCTTGACACATTACTATCAAGAAGACACTATCTATTCGAACGGTGAATCTAATGATGCCTTTATTCGAAAGGCTTATTTCGGAGGACATGCGGATATTTACAAGACCCTTGGGCAGAATACCTATGTGTATGATGTCAATTCTCTTTATGCTTACTGCATGCGTAAAGACATGCCGGTGGGCCGCCCAAGGCCGTTAGCAAGATGCGAGGGTATGCCGCTTTCAGAGCTGTTTGGCTTTGTAGACGCTGTTATTGAGTGCCCAAAGAGCATAGTGCGCCCCTTCTTGCCGGTGCGCACTGAAACTTCCGGCGTCATCTATCCAACAGGCCGTTTTCAGGGTGTGTATTTCTCCGAAGAGTTGTTATTTGCTCAAAAGCTGGGCTACAAGGTGTTACCGATACGTGCGTTGCTTTTTGACCGTGGCCCCTCCCCTTTAATGCAATTCGTAGACGACTTTTATCAAATGAGACTTCAAGCAAAACTTGAGAATAAGCAGGCCTCACAACTTTTGTATAAGTGAATTTTCAACAGTTTGTATGGAAGGTTTGGTTTACGACCAGATGCTACCATTACCAAGGTATGCTCGTATGATGATGTCCAATTTTACCGTCAGTTTTCTAAGTTTGAAGCCATTAGAGCACTGTCTAAGTCCCTTTTCATGGTCACCTACAAACAGGTCTTGCAGCCGCTTGGAAAAACAAAAGATCCTAATCTTCTTGCACGCCTGGAGCAAGAAGAGCGGCAGCGCGTTCAAAAGACACGGTTTAGTAATACAGCCGTTAATATATCTGCGGCCGTTACAGCTTATGCGCGTATACACATGTACCCCTATATAGCAGATGAGAGTACTTTGTATTCTGATACTGATTCTATCATCACCACAAAAGCACTGCCGCAAAGTGAGATTTCAGCAACAGAGCTCGGTAAATTCAAGTGTGAAGCCGCCGGCGTCCAATTTTGCGGGCTTGCTCCAAAACTCTATTGCCTACGGTTTCCTGACGAAAGCTACAAAGTTATAAAGAGTGGTTTGGGCAAAGAGGCGCTTGACTTTGAGAAAACCAAATTGCTTTATTCTATGATCACAGAGGAGAAGTGCGACCATAAGTTTGACGCAAATATTCAAATACATCAAGCGGGTTGGGATAAGCTTACGCCTATGCAAAAAGACCTTACCGTGAGTTTGCAAAGCCCGATCGCTATTGGCCGTACTCGCATTTTTGATTCGCAAACTGGGTTTTGGATTGATACTCTACCTCTTCACTACGAGCCAGAAGAAAACTAAACACAGGATTTTTTGAGGCTTCATTACAATCAACTAGTCACGCAATGAGGGCCGCGTAGACCTTGGGCTTACGCAGGCGGCTTGCCTGTGCTGCTCCGATAGGGCGCGCGGTCCCGCACGGCCTGACGCGAAGGGCGGCCCGCTGTTTGGGGTTTGGGCGCTAGAATCAATCGCGTCAGGCCGCGCACGTATGGTGTTTCCTAGTTTTCCGGATCCGTCTGCGTCGTCATGCTTCGTTGCAAAGCAAGATAATACTTCGTCGCCCAACATTTCGTTTTCCCTATATTGAGGTGTGCTTTGGCCCAACAAAGAGTGCAACATCCGCTACGATTTTCTCCCCCAATCAAGTCGACTAATCGTGTATCAACTTCAACTCGTTTTCTACCGTTTCCCGCGCACCTGCGCCTCGTGTTGAACGGTTTGACCCGGCTGCGCTCAACGCGGTCCAGACCGCGCTTAAACTACGAGAAAGTTCACGTAGCACATACATTTTTGGCATGCTATTGCAGCGGTCCGCAGCATGTCATAAAGCAAACCAAAAAACAAAACTGCATTTAAGAATATGGAATTGTTGTTAACCCAAATTCAATCTACATCACTGAAACAAGTGCTATACTTTGGAGCATATTTGCAACACGATAACTCAACACTTCATCTGCTTTTTATTTTACAGCCTGAAGACCCTAGCTTGGAGCTCCAAGCTACGCATCAGGCATTTAGCATTCTGGAACAGCCTCCATCTGAGACTAGAATGGCTTGAATCACGCTTCTCGAGCTTTGCGCGAAACGACATATCAAGTTGTGTTTGAATGAAGAAGCCGCTTTGGGTTGGTTATCGCGGCTCGTTGAAAGCGCAGATTTGAGCGGAGCAGAACTAAATACGTTTAGCCTTCCGCTTACGCCAGCGCGGACCCCACCCCTGGTGTTCCGTTCACTAACGTTCTTGTTCTTGCCGCAAGTCTGTGGTGAGTTTCATCACAAGCCACAACACTACTTAGAAGCCGATATTTGGTTTTTAGTCCGGCAAGCCCCGCCCAAGTGTTGGGTCACTCGAATGACTCGTTTGGTTCAATTGTCGTTGCCGTGGGTGCAAACCTGGCTTTCCCTACGGCGCGATCTTTCTAAAATGCTAAGCCTTGACCAGAATGCTCTCTTGTGCAAAACACAATCAGAAATAGGTGAAATTGCGGCCTGTTTAACCTGCAATCTTAGTAGCCCTCATATGTTGGGGTGGCAATCTTCGGAGCAGCGTCATGCTGCAAGACGCCGCAACGCGCATAAGTCGGAGCACGTTTCTTACGGCTCACTGAAGGAGGTCAAGCGCAACGACATCATGCTACTCAATACTTATGCTTATTCGGATGATCTGTTGGGCGAAAGGGTCCAAGAGGTTCTAACCGTAGGTGAGTCTTCATTCAAGGTAGGGCTAGGTGGGCTGCACTCTATCCACAGAAACAAGCAGGCTATTGTTGAGTTTGAAAGCGATACAGAGAATGCTATTTTTCATATCGACATTACCGCGTTTTCTATTGAACTGCTTATTCAGTTGTTGCAGAAGGGCTCCGAATTCCACATAATCGGTTCTTCACAAGACTATGCTAAGCGCTTATTGGCCAAGCTAGGCGAATGGCGGGACTTGCGCTTGAAGTGGAAAGCTTCACCCGAGATTGAGCTTCGGAGACGATCAATCACATACAAAGTGCTTCTGCTTTCGATTGTTGGCAATTTGAATGCTTCTGGTTCTTTGCTTTACAATCCTAAGCTGTACTATAGCATCACCATAAATGGGCAGCTAATCCTTTTGGAGGTGCTCAAATCGCTCTCATCCTGTTCCGACATCCTGCAAGCAAACACGGACGGCGCTATCCTACGTGTTCCTTGTGCTAACACAGGGCGCTTGAACACTCTCTTAAATGAACAAGAGCGCGTTCTGGGTTTGACCTTTGGTTCACGCACCAAAGTCTTACGCGCCTGGATTATGGGCTCTAACGGCTACGCTTTGTGCGCGCCCGGACAAGTCCTCGTGCGCGGACTTAACGCCTTGCAAAGCTCGTTTAATTCGTCAGTTCATTCGAACTTGCTCGAGTTCTTACTAACAACTCCACGAAAAGAACGCAATTTTGGCATGCTTCTAACTCGTGCCAAGTCCTATCGCAAGTTTTGGGAGTTTGCCTGTGCAAAACGCAGCGCGAGCGAGTTGCCAGTGGTTTACATGTGTACGCTAGCGCACCGGGATGACATTGTTGTCCTTGAAAAGAGCGGAAAAGGCAAATTCCTTTGTTTGGTTTCCAAAGGCTCGCCCTTGGGTAGAGTAGAATATTTCAAGTACATCTCAACTCAGTACGACTTCAAAAGGCGAGAAATTGAGTATGAGAACACTTTGCTCAATTCGGTGCCGTGGCGTTGCGTGGAGGCGAAGCGCAAATACAAACAGAAGTATACTGCAGACTACCCGCTTGAATCGCAAGAGTCTTTGAGGAAGTTTCTCGAGTTGCTTGAAGATAGGGACAGCTGCGCAAGGGTCTAACGTTCAAGGAAGAGAAGCATGGAGCAGTCGTCTCGAGTCGCGAACTTGCTCTTGATGACAGCGGTGTTAAAGCAGTGCTCACGATGCGCACTTAAGGGCGAGGTTTTGCTCGTAAATAGAAAGCTTCGGAGCTTGTGGACTTTCTCAATAGGCACGGGATTCGGGAATACACGCATGGCAAGTGTTCGACTAGGATTGACAGCAACTATTGTAAGAACCAGACGCAACAAGGTGTCGCTCCGGGGAGTTTTCCGCTTACGGCTGACGTATTTATGGTTCTCACCCTTTTCACTGAGTTGGACGCTGGCTTTGAACCAGAGCGGATTTAGTACAGAGTTTATAGAAACGCTTCCAGCCATGAGGGCGACCAGAGGGCGACCATAGGGAGCTCGCGCGGCGCTCACTGCGTTCGCTTGTTTCACCGTGAAACAAGCGAACGCAGTGAGCGCCGCGCGAGCGAACGGTCGCCTGTGACTTCGTCACCCTTCGGTCGCCTGTTCGCGAAGCTCACGGTGAAACAAGCGAACGCAGTGAGCGCCGCGCGAGCTCCCTATGGTCGCCTGTGATTTCGTCACCCGAGGCTCACGGTGAAACAAGCGAACGAAGTGAGCGCCGCGCTACTGAAGGTAGCTTGTTCCACTGCGCTCGACTCGCGAGCCAGCTCGCTCGGTTTTACGGTGAAACAAGCGAACGCAGTGAGCGCCGGGCGAGCGAAGGTCTTGTTTCACTGCGCTCCCTTCGGTCGCCTGTGACTTCGTCACCCTACGGTCGCCTGCTCCGCCCTTCGGTCGCCTGCTCCGCCCTTCGGTAGCTTGTTTCACCGAGCGCAGTGCAGCAACTTAGTAGTTGACTTTCAGCTCACGCTGAGGCTGTATGGTGTTGCGAGTCTCGTCAGGCGCTACTTTCAAGTTCTTTCACCGATTGATGTTCAAAAAAGTCAAAATACACAATGAAAGCAATTTCAGATGGTGGTGCTCTTATGGAGAAGGTAAATTCTCTTTTTAGGCTTTGTGTGAACACAAACAGATTGAATTTTTGTATCTACATGCTTCATTGCTGCAGAAGCACTAATGCGTAGTGCTACTCGAGGTATTGAAAAGCTAGCGTTGATCCTTCTAAATACGGGTCACACGGGCGTTCAATTTCATGGTAAAGAGGATTGGCTTTATGCGTGAAGCCGCCGGAATACTGCCTGTAACTTGTTAGCTTTTTTCAACCAAAAGGGCGCGAGCAAGCTACCGAAGGTAACGCCGCGCGAGCTGCGTTCGCTTGTTTCACGGTGAAACAAGCGAACGCAGTGAGCGCCGCGCGAGCGAACGGGAGCTTGCCTACGGCCGTCAAGTTTGAGGATCATTTTCACTCCACTTACCACCTAGCTCTAGCTTATGAAGCAGTATCGACGGATGCCCACGATTTGATAAAAAAATGTATCAAACACAAAGCTACTAAGGCAAAAATGCTTGCCAAGGTGCGAAGCTTATTAAGCGATGAGCAGCAAAGGCCAGAACGTATTTTGCTATGTTGCAGCATAAAATCTAAGACTTATTTCTTGTCAGGTGGTACTTTGAAATTATGCATAAAACAGCATTTCTTATTTCAAGAGAGCGTTTTGAGTGGTTGCGGTACTACTCCAAGGCTTTGGAGGGGTTTCATTTTGTTGGACTTAGCCTGGGTGAATAGTGCCTGTGTGTGATCATTATCCATTAAGGCAGGACCCTACGGCCTCAGCGTGTGTTTTCATAGAGCTTTTGACAATTGCGCTTACCAACCTAGCCATCCGCCTATTTTCCTGGGTATCTACGACCTATTTCGAATGTATAGCGTCTGTGGTCCAGGTATCTATTCTTGATTCAATGGTTGCTTACATAAAAGAGTTCTTGGTCAATCAAATGCTCCCACACAATGTGCTGGTGCTGCTTTACCTCTGTTAGTTGCTCCTTGGTGAATGCCAAGATTCAACTAGGGTCAGTCTTTGGCAGCATGGCCTGGGTAAAGTAATATGCTTTACCATAGGAAAGCATATCTGCTAGCAGCGTTTGGTCAGTGTGCTTCTTTTTGCATCAACCCCTGTGCAAGTAGCAGTATTGTTTTAGCAACAATATAGGCTAGCTGGTAAGCCTTGATATTGAGGTAGCGCAATGGGCCTGAACTTAGCTTCCTCGCCCATGAAAACATCTAGACCAATCACAATGAGTTCTTCACTGATAGAAAAATCAACATACATGCCCGTAAGAAAAGTGGCTAGCTGAGGTGCGAAAGCATGGGTAATAGTAGAGCAAATAGCGATAGCGAAAGGCTTATTCAAATTGTTGTTGTACAGCTGAGAAGTCTCCAAACACTCGTTTGACTTTATAGCTCCTGTATGTGCGTGTTGTGTACCATAGCATAAAGCTTCTCTACGAGTGCCGCCTCATCTTTGTGAGAAGTCAGTCCTACAAATTGGGCTGCGAAAAGCGCATTGTATTTTTTGAAGGCATGAACCTAAGGTCCCTTGCTATCCATGCCAAATTGTAGCTTTTCTAGCGTTTTGATTTCTATGTTCGTTGTGATGTTAGCTACATCTGATGAGAAAGTGGTTTTGAAAGCAAATTGGATATGCAAGACAGCATATAGGCCGGCCGTTACTGCTGTACACATGAAAAAATGATTATTGTTCGCATTCTTTAGTTACCGTTCATCTCAACATATCATTTGCGAGCTATGTAAACATATAGACTTTTGCAGGGCTTTTGTTGAGTTCTACAATAACATACGCACAGGGAACGCTTAGCTTTCAAACGCTTTGCACCTGGTCTATCTTTCAACAGAGTATATACAGGCGCGAAGCGATGCAACATTTTCTTCCGAAGGAGCGAGCGCAGCGAGCTTCCAGCTAGGTCCTATTTATGGCTATTCTATCTAAGACACTTATTGTGTAAGTACAGGGCTTTTGTATTCAGTTCACCACATTGCCATGCCATTCAGAACGCAAACAGCTTTTGGGGAAAAGCATGCCCTGCACTACTTAGCAATTACTGTATTGTTCACACTTTACACGAGTGAGCTTACGCCAGACACCAAGCTCTATGTAGAAACAGGCTTTCTTTTCAAACTCAGAGTGAATTAGATGAACACTCATTTACCAGCGGGTCAGCAAGCTCCTTTTCACGAGCAGTTTCGTCGTTGGGGCGTAGCAGGCTTCTTAGGTGTAGGGGTGCAGTATGGCACGAGTTTGTGCACATTTGACAGGCATCAGCTACAAATGTGGCTTATGAAGTGTAGTCTCTAAACAAGCTCAAGTTCCATCTTCTTCAACATTAGCGTGCTAAAGTGCCTTGTTGAGTATCTATTTAGGAGTCAAATGTTGACAACCTTGCGTAGCGCTGTATAACAGGAGGTTTTGTAGGGATAAAACACTTGATGAAGTGGTCCACTAAACAACAATACAAAATTGATTTACCTACTGCATAAACATACTCATGAAGACTACAACCATTTTGTTTTGTTTAGAGTCTGTATTTTTATGGGCGTGCCCTACCAAGAGTCCTTTCTAAACAACTCCTTGGGGGGTAGCTGCCCGCATGTTAGAAAGTATGAAGTTATCTGCATTCAAATTTGAACTGCTCGCTCAACTAATTGCGTCCTATCCTACTGAAATTGGGGATGAGTCGCGGCTGATGGTTGTTCACAAATATACGGGGCAGATTGAACATAAGCTTTTTCAAGGTCTAATTGAGTATCTGGCTGAAGACGATACATTAGTAGTCAACGATACCAAAGTATTTTCTGCTTTATTCTATGGTACCAAGCAAAACACAGGAGCCCAAATAGAAGTTTGACTTTTGCGAGAGTTGAGCGAGCACCTAACTAGCGAGCTCACGGCGACCAGAGCGAGCGAGCGCAGCGAGCTTGTTTCTCTGCGCTCGGTGAAACAAGCTACCGAAGGGCGGAGCAGGCGACCGAAGGGCGGAGCAGGCGACCGTAGGGTGACGAAGTCACAGGCGACCGAAGGGAGCGCAGTGAAACAAGACCTTCGCTCGCGCGGCGCTCACTGCGTTCGCTTCGGTCGCCTGCTCCGCCCTTCGGTCGCCTGCTCCGCCCTTCGGTCGCCTGCTCCGCCCTTCGGTAGCTTGCTCTGCACTCTGCACTCTGCGCTACCTTCGGTAGCCAGCTCCGCCCTTCGGTCGCCTGCTCCGCCCATCGGTCACTGCCCTCTGCGCTCTGCGCTACCATCGGTCGCCAGCTCCGCCCATCGGTCGCCTGCTCCGCCCTTACGGTCGCCTGCTCCGCCCTACGGTCGCTTGGTCCGCCCATCGGTCGCCTGCTCCGCCCTTTGGTCACGGTGAAACAAGCGAACGAAGTGAGCGCCGCGCGACTGAAGGGCGGAGCTGGCAACTCAAGCTGAGTGCACAGGAGCGGCCTTTACTTAGTAAAAGAGCTTTTTGCACTCGCGCACTTAGCCAGCAAATCAAGCAGCACTTGGCAAAGTGCGACCTGTAATTTTTTATTAAGCTTGCTCTAGAATAGGCAAGCATGATTTCTAACTACCAAAGCGAGCAAACGGCAGTTACCTAACTTCGTTTTAGTAGCAAGCCGCCTTATGATAATACAGGCATACCTTAGACTCTGTTAGTAAGCGACTACCCTAAGATCGAACTCAACGTAACAAAGCGAACAAGCTTGCAAATCACAAGAAAGCGGTATTCTAAACCAGTCAAATCACAGCTTAAAGTGAAAGCAACAAACGCGTTAGCCTGACTTGCTTTGTGCACTCGCCTTACTGGTTAGTGTTTGTTTGCGCTGCACTTGCTGATACCGTAGGTAGCTCGAACGTTGCTTGCTTTGACAAAGTTCTTTTCGACATAATGGACTTAAGGTCACGGCGCTGCCGAAGGTAGCTTGTATCACCGTTGTGCTGAAGCGAATGGACTCAGGCGGCGCTTCACGCTCGGTTCTACGCTGTATTCATTATTTGTTTTGAATCCAATTGTCAATTTGTCAACACCTACGGCCCTTTGCCAAGCAAAACACGTAAAACAGCGCAGCAATTAGCTCTCGTGTGGTGTAATCAGCCCTGTTCCATACACTCTGTCGCGCAAATCTGCAAATGATTCAAAATAATAAGTCAATCCATCCAACATACAACCTAATTCTAAGCAAGTTTGCTCCTAGCGCGCACGTGTGACATTCTGCAACGCATCACTCTACGGTTTCTCCTACGCAACGAAAGCTTTCCCACTTGAAGTTGTACACATGTTGTCTACATATTGCTTAATATTTGCCTAAGCCATCTTAGCTAGAACCAAAAGATCATGATCCACAAACCAACCTGCATTTTGCAGCAGAAAGCTGACAAACCGTTGATCATTTTGAAAAGCAACCGATTGGAATTGCGAAATATTTGTTACCACTTGGTTATCTACGCGTGTGATACCAACATCACTTACACTTTCACTCGACAAGAAGTGATAGCGCAACAAAGTCAATAACTTGGTTTTGCTTATCTAACCGCTATTCAGAAAGAACGATACCGATTCACCTTTTATGTTACTTCTATTCGAGTCAGTTCGAGTCTAGTTTCGAAGTATCCGGATCATCAGAAAGTTTGCTTTGAAATGGATCTACTCGGTGTTTAGCTTACAAAAAAACATACAGTGGCTTTGCCTTCTTGAACGATAACAGTTAGTTGTGGTGGAGCTTATATACAACACCACAACTATTCTCGGTATCAAACACAAGTAGATTGTGTTCTTCTATATCTACCAAAATCCCGATCTCAACGCGTGCTTTGTCATAACACTTCTTTCTACGACTTGAATAACGTGTTTTCTCATGTGTTGCTCGTACATTTTGTTCAAGTGTTCCAAGCTGTACATTATGACTACTACAATTTGACTGATACCACGACAGCTAGTCATTTTGCGCCTGGTTGGTATTGCAATTAATCACATTGAACAAAGCAAAGTCCCCCGGGACTTAGCTTTGATAGCAATAACAAGAAAACTAATCAACTCAATTGTCATCCCACAAAAACTCAAGTAACAAGAGAACCAAACCTAAATTTTCCATACAATTGGCATTTGAAACGTCAACAAGCGAACTACAATAAACAACAGAATACCGAAGGGCGGAGCAGGCGACCGATGGGCGGAGCAGGCGACCGAACGGCGGAGCAGGCGACCGAACGGCGGAGCGGCGACCGAAGGGTGACCATAGGCCGACCAGAGGGCGACCGAAGGGAGCAAGCGACCGAAGGGAGCGCAGAGCAAGACCGTAAGGGTGACGCAGTCACAGGCGACCGTAGGGTAAAACCGAGCGAGCTGGCTCGCGAGTGGCGCTACCTTCGGTAGCTTGTTTCACCGAGCGCAGGAAAACCGAGCGAGCTGGCTCGCGAGTGGCGCTACCTTCGGTAGCTTGTTTCACCGAGCGCAGAACAAGACCGAAGGTAGCGCAGAGTGCAGAGCGCAGTAAAACGGAGCGAGCTTGCTCGCTTGCTCTGCACTCTGCACTCTGCACTCTGCGCTACCTTCGGTAGCCTGTGACTGCGTCACCCTTCGGTCGCCTGCTCCGCCCTTCGGTCGCCTGCTCCGCCCTTCGGTCGCCTGTTCGCTCGCTTTCACTGCGCTCGGTGAAACAAGCTACCGAAGGTAGCGCCACTCGCGAGCCAGCTCGCTCGGTTTTCCTGCGCTCGGTGAAACAAGCTACCGAAGGTAGCGCCACTCGCGAGCCAGCTCGCTCGGTTTTCCTGCGCTCGGTGAAACAAGCTACCGAAGGTAGCGCCACTCGCGAGCCAGCTCGCTCGGTTTTACCCTACGGTCGCCTGTGACTGCGTCACCCTTACGGTCTTATTTCACCCTTAGGTCGCCTGTGACTTCGTCACCCTTCGGCCACGGCGCTACTTTCAGTAGCTTGTTCCACTGCGCTCGGTGAAACAAGCTACCGAAGGGCGGAGCTGGCGACCGAAGGGCGGAGCAGGCGACCGAAGGGCCGAAAGGCAAGCTACCGAAGGTAGCGCAGAGTGCAGAGTGCATAGCGCCTGTCGCGAGCAAGCTCGCTCGGTTTTACGGTGAAACAAGCGAACGCAGTGAGCGCCGCGCTCGCTTGCTCCCTACGGTCGCTGCGCTCGCTGCGCTCCTGTTCGCGAAGCTCACCCTCTGGTCGCGGCGCTCGCTGCGCTCCTGTTCGCGAAGCTCACCCTTACGGTCTTGCTCTGCGCTCCCTTCGGTCGCCTGTTCGCTCGCTTTCACTGCGCTCTGCGCTACCTTCGGTAGCTTGCCTTTCGGCCCTTCGGTCGCCTGTTCGCTTCGCTCACTGCGCTCGCTTTGCTCGCTTGCTCCCTCAGGTCGCCCTCAGATCGCCCTCTGGTCGCCCTACGGTCGCTTGTTTCACCTCGCACGGCGCGCACTTCGTTCGCTTGTTTCACCGTGACCGAAGTCACAGGCTACCGAAGGGCAGAGCAGGCTAGCGAAGGGCGGAGCAGGCGACCGAAGGGCGGAGCTGGCTACCGAAGGTAGCGCAGAGTGCAGAGTGCAGTGAAACGATACCTTCGGTAGCACGGCGCGAGCAAGCGAACGAAGTGAGCGCCGCGCGAGTAAGGGAGCTTGTTTCACCGTGACCGAAAGGCAAAGCAAGCGAGCTCACGGCGCGAGCAAGCGAACGCAGTAAGCGCCGCGCGAGCAAGTTCGCTTATTTCACCGAGCGCCTAACTGGGTACCAAAGACTGCCGCAAAGATACGGACATAAAAGCAAAATGGGGCATCGCTCCAAGACGTAAAGGAATTTGGGGCCACAAAGGGTGGGTTGGCCCTTTCGGGCCAACCCCAAGAAAACAAATAGTACGAAAGCAAACAAAAGTGATTACAAGACAAACAAAAGCTGGGCACAAGTTCACTAGCTACAATTGCGACAGAGCGTGCTTCTCCGCAAAAATCCAATCAAGCTTATGTGTCATATATGTTTCCAACCGAAAAATCGATTCAAAAAAACAAACCTAAGTATGAAGCTTCAGTTAAGCACTCTGCTTGCATTGGTTCACTTCCTTTCAATTTAGGTTCTAACACGCTATATACAGTGGGTGGTTTGATATCCGAAATTGAAGAATAAGAACCTTGTAACTGAATTTTTTCACTAAGATAAATTGATTCACGTTCAAAGTCGGTTCGTTCTTTTTTAGCTCGAGCAATCATTAAATCCTGCGAGTACTGCATTTTTAGAGGGTCAGCGCCTCGAGTATTACCTAGTTTTCGAATTTTCTCTACAAGACTGTCAATGCGTACGTCCAGTTCGTTTGATAGTTCCCCCAATTTCTCGAATCGAATTCTATTGGCCTCAAGCTGTATTTTCGATTCATTCTGAGCAAGGGTTTCTTTATTATTTTGTTGAATCTCAGCTAGGGTTTCTTTATGATGTCGTTCAGCCTGTTGAGAGCGATGTTCTTCTATTCTAGACTGCGAGACATGAATGCCCAGAAAAACGAAAGCGCTTGTGAAAGCCGAAATAGCCGAGCCATAGAACCCCTGAAACCCAGTCTCAGCGCTCCCTGATGGAAGAGGTGGTACTTTAGTACGCATAGATTCTTGTATCTTACTCCACATATGTCTAACTTGCAGTCTAGGTTGCATATACTTATACGTTTCGTCAATCCGCAATTTATTCTGAAGTGGCCTATCGAAACCCAATTGACTACTAAACAAAGCGAGTGTCGAGCTCCACGATAAGGGAGTATCCGACGCCGCTAATTCAAAAATCGCGGAACATCTCATTTGAAAGTAGACTACAATGAGTGTGAAAGTAAAAGCATCTATAAACACAGGCAAAAAAAAGGGCTCATATAAGTATTGACCAAGAAAAATACTCGTGACAAAAAATGAAAACCAAAACCAAAGTTTGCCTGTTTCGGGCGTGTTAGCAGACAACAAGTTCTCAGTTTGCATGCACATGCGAAAATACCTCTGAAATAAAGAGCTATTAAAAACAGCAAATAAAACTACTTGAAAACTCCGTTGTACAAAACGGAATCGCAACAAAAACATAAGAATGACATAAAAAGCTATTACAGCTGCGAAAAAAGGAATAAAGTGGGTTAGACGGGAGAACATCCTCTGAATCGGTCCACATAATATGATAATAGAAAGCGAAAAATACAGATTAGCCAAAGGATTTTGGTTCGATCTATTGTCGGATGTATTAGACCCAACTAATTCATTGCTATTAGATCGAGCTGATTGATTCAATTTAGAATCTGGTAACTGGTTCATTTTGTGTGAGCTTGTTTAGTTTGCTTAGTAGAAAAGCTGAGTCGGTTATGTAGCACGGGCTTGACCATGTCTCCCGAAATTGACAAATCAGTACATATGGCGTAAAACGATTTCACTTTGCGAGGTCAGAATGGGATCGGGTGTTTGCACGTTTTACCATAAAGCCCGGAATCGAGTTGATGCTCTTGGCGATGTTTGTATTGCTTTTGCTCTGGTCATTCGACCCAATAGCGCTTTGTTTATGTAGGATGCAGGGTTAGCTAGCCAGTAGACTTTGCTGTTTCTGCGCTTTACGTGTAAGTGTGCAGAAAGTGGATTGCAAAGAATGGACTGGGTGCAGATTGAGAAGCTCGTAAGCTTGCATACAATGTGTTTTGTCTAGAAGTAACCGCAAGCAAAGCAAGCTAGTAAACAGAGCAAGTACTAGGCTAAGCTTTGTACGTGTGTGCCCCGGCGGCAAAAAGCAATGCAGCTAGCTGGTGCACAACAAAGAAGGCAAACAGTGCGAGTCAATGCATAATACAAAAGTGTAGAGTGACCAAACTACTGCAAACAAAAACAGATTAGTACGGGTAAGCTCAACATCTCACGATGCTTTCACACCCCGCCTATCGAAGTGATAATCTTTCACTAGGTGATGAGAATATGTGTTGAGTCAGGTTTCCCGCTTAGATGCTTTCAGCAGTTCTCCTATACCAACGTAGCTACTCGGCGCTGCGGCTGGCGCCACAACCGATACACCATAGGTTGATCCCACCCAGTCCTCTCGTACTAGGGTGAGCGTCTCTCAATTCTCGTGTTCCAACGGTAGATAGGAACCGAACTGTCTCACGCATGTGTGCTGCGCAAAGGTGTTATGTTTTGCGTCAGCTCTTTTCCCTTAGTTTCCTAAAGGCATGGACTATATCTTCATCTTTGGATTCTTTAAGTGGCCTGTGCTTCTTTTCTTTTCTAATAAAGCGTTTCTTTTCTTTGTTTGGAAGAGAAGACAGCACAAGCACTTCTTGAAATCACAAGTACAGCCAAAGAGTCGGCGTGTTATACTTCCTCTAACCAGAGGAAATATCCCTGTCTTCACTATTGTGAATAACAGAAGTCTCTACAGGGAATAGAAGTACCTCGCGCACTACGGCAGCGGTAACAGTACGTTTTCGTGAATCATTCAACAGCCCAACTTGATCTGCTAAGTCACATAGACCTAGAAAATCCTGTTTTGCTTGATGCTTACGCAATTTTGATACAATTTGCAATACTAATTCAGCTTGTTTCTTTTTGATTCGCAAAAAAGGTAGTACACAACGAAGCGCACTCGACACGTTTGTAGCACCTACAATTGATAATTCGGAAATCCCGTCATTGCGTTTTCGTAGCACGGCGCCGTGTTTAATACACTTTTGCATTTGTAACAAAAACCAATGTCTTTTTGTGCTTTGAAAAAACGTGATACTAACCCTAATTTGAAATTTCAGTTGATAGTCATCGCGGCGTACTATCTGAGCATTAATGCACCCATCCGCATCTATGAAACCAGCTATGTATGCTTTGTCTAATTCCGTCATATGTTCCTTTCTGTTCTATTCTTCCCTCGGTATTACCATTTGTTAAAAAGGCTTCACCGATATAAGCCGATGCTATATTAAGTATCACTACTCATAAACGCAGTGCGATAGTCTACGTTCTAAACCCAACTCACGTACCACTTTCATCGGCGAACAACCGAACCCTTAGAACCTTCTTCAGCTCTAGGATGTGATGAGTCGACATCGAGGTGCCAAACGATTCCGTCGATATGAGCTCTTGGGAATCATCAGCCTGTTATCCCTAGCGTACCTTTGATTCGTTGAGCGAGAGCCCTTCCACACGGGACTCCCGGATCACTATGGCCGACTTTCGTCTCTGTTCGACTTGTTTGTCTCACAGTCAGGCAGGCTTTTACCATTGCATTCGGGAATTGGTCGAAACCAACTTGAGCCTACCTTCGCGCACCTCCGTTACTGTTTGGGAGGTATCCGCCCCAGATAAACTACCCACCAAGCAGGGTCCTACCATGTTCAGGTAGTTAGACATCCTATGACGAAAGGGTGGTATTTCAAGCTCGGCGAACCTCCCACCTATCCTACACAATCAATCAAGGCTGTCAATGCTAAGTTATAGTAAAGGTGCATAGGGTCTTACCGTCTAGCCGCTGGTACTCCGCATCTTCACGGAGAATTCAATTTCACTGAGTCCACGTTGGAGACAGTAGGGCGATCGTTACACCATTCGTGCAGGTCGCTACTTATGCGACAAGGAATTTCGCTACCTTAGGACCGTTAGAGTTACGGCCGCCGTTTACTGGGGCTTCGATTCAAAGCTTTCTCACTTCTCCTTTTCACCTTCCAGCACCGGGCAGGTGTCAGACTCTATACATCGTGTTACCACTTAGCAGAGTCCCGTGTTTTTAGTAAACAGGCGCCACCCTCTGGTTTGTGCCGCTCTCTTGTTAGAGAGCACTCCTTCTTCCGAAGTTACGGAGTCAATTTGCCGAGTTCCTTCAACGTGGTTCTCTCAAGCGCCTTAGTATACTCTACCAGTTCACCTGTGTCGGTTTGGGGTACGGTATGTATGTATTCACGTAGTTGTTTCCTGGAAGTGGTTCCCCATCCTGATTTTCCGAATCACCAGTTGAAGTAAGAAAGCCACTTCGTCACTTGCGTGTCTCCCATCGCATTGCATCCTTTCGGAGTACACTTAGGGACCGATTTACTCTGCGTAGATAGACTGAACGCAGAAACCCTTGAACATTCGGCGATCATGTGTTTCACATGATTGATCGTTACTCATGTCAGCATTCTCACTTCTGATATCTCCAGCCCTCCTTTCAGCGAGCCTTCGGTGAATTACAGAACGTTCCGCTACTGATGTGCACAAAGCACATCTCGTCGCTTCGGTGAATCACTTGAGCCCCGCTACATTTGTGGTGCAATCAAGCTAGACCAGTGAGCTATTACGCTTTCTTCAAAGGATGGCTGCTTCCAAGCCCACCTGCTGGTTGTCATTGCTCGATCACTTCCTTTTCCACTAAGTGATTGCTTAAGGACCTTAGCGTACGATCTGGGCTGTTTCCCTCTCGACTTTGGATCTTAGCACCCAAAGTCTGTCTGTAGAATTGAAATGGACCGCATTTGGAGTTTCCGTGGATGCGGTCAGGCTTTGGGCCACCCTAATCCAATGAGTGCTCTACCTCGGACCATTCAGTTTCTACGCCATACCTAAATATGTTTCGCGGAAAACCAGCGCTGCGATTTTGATTAGCCTTTCACCCCTAGGCACAGGTCGTCCCCGTATTTTGCCACATACGTGGGTTCGGTCCTCCAAGTCTCGTTAGAGCGCTCTTCAACCTGCCCATGCCTAGATCAATCGCATTCGGGTCAAATGAGCACAACTTCAACACAATTTCGTTACGCCTACACCTAAACACGGCTTAAGCTTGCTGCGCTCATTTACTCGCTGACCCATTATGCAAAAGGTACGCCGTCAGTGAAAGCAGTGTAGCTTTCACCTCCGACTGATGGTCTGCATCGGATTTCAGGATTTCTATTGCACTCCCTTTCCTAGGGTTCTTTTCACCTTTCCCTCACGGTACTTGTTCACTATCGGTCATTGAGCAATACTTAGGCTTAGAGGGTGGTCCCCCTTGCTTGCACTATACAATAGTTGCAAGTATTCAAACACTAGTGTGTTTTACTTAGTCTCAAACCATTGATGCTTACACAAATACAGGGCTTTCACCTTCTTTGGCACAGTTTTCCAAGCTGTTTCTGTTTTCCTGGTTTGAGTTGAGCCTGGTCCGTGTTCATTCGCCACTACTAACGGAGTCTCGGTTGATTTCCTTTCCAGATGCTATTGAGATGTTTCAGTTCGCATCGTGTTGTAGTTCTTGGTTTCCCGAAAGGAGACCCATGAATCGCAGGAGAAACTCTACTCATGGTGTTTCGCCGTTTGAGCGTCCTTGTTGCTCGATGCCTAGGCATCCATCCAATGCATTTTGTTATTAGCACCGCAACTTTAGCTGTTGTGGTCTTGCTGGCGACACCTCATCCTTTTGTGCTAAGCTACGCCATGAAAGTAAGCAGGATGCCTACTGTTACCAGTAGGATTTCGTTTTGTATTGGGGAGAGTTGTTTGGAAAGCAAACGCTTAAGTGAGCGTAAGAGCATTCCTAGTCGCTTTTTGAACAAAGAAGTTACGCTTATCCAGTGGCTTTGCTCAAGCCATTGGGTTTCTCATGAAAACGCGCACGGTTGCCTGTTCCCGAGGCTCACGGTGAAACAAGCTACCGAAGGGTGAGCGCAGCGAACTGGCGACCGAAGGGCGGAGCAGGCGACCGAAGGGCGACCGAAGGGAGCAGGCGACCGTAGGGTGAAACAAGACCTTCGCTCGCCCGGCGCTCACTGCGTTCGCTTGTTTCACCGTAAAACCGAGCGAGCTTGCTCGCGAGTCGAGCGCAGTGGAACAAGCTACTGAAAGTAGCGCCGTAACGCAGTCACAGGCGACCGTTCGCTCGCGCGGCGCTCACTGCGTTCGCTTGTTTCACCGTGGAACAAGCTACTGAAAGTAGCGCCGTGACGAAGTCACAGGCGACCGAAGGGCGGAGCAGGCTACCGAAGGTAGCGCAGAGTGCAGAGTGCATAGCGCCGCGCGAAGCTGAAACAAGCGAACTGGCTCGCGCGGCGCTCACTGCGTTCTTGCTCCCTATGGTCGCCCTCTGGTCGCCCTCTGGTCGCGGCGCTCGCTGCGCTCCTGCCTACAGCCCTATGGTCGCCCTTTTGTCGTGTCGCCCTAAGGTCTTGTGTCACCCATTGGTCGCCCTATGGGTCGCTTGTATACGGTCCTTTGGTTGCTTGTTTCAACGTAGGTCGCTAGGAAACGATCACCTGTGGAATATCATACCGTATTGTTGAGTCAAGACCAAGGGGATTTTGCATGGAATAGCACGCTTACACCGGTGAGTTATTCATGATGCTTGTGACTTAACACTACACCTGCAGGACGAAGGTTTGTCCTGCTGGGCCAACATAATAAGCTACGAAAGCTGCATCATTTTGTTTTCGAGTGGTGTGTTATATGGATTACATTAAGCGCTGTGTTTGCTCAAAGCTTGTTCAAACTAATGTATGTCTCTAGAACAATCAACCCAGCGTAACTAGAATAGCTATATATAGCATTATCTTAGCACTTATATGTGGTGTATTTTCACTCATTGCTTTTTTTGATGTTGCATACAGCTGAAGGCCCCATTTATTGCATAGCAGACTCACCAGCTTGGGTCAAATTTGTTGTAAAACACCAGTAAGTGCTTGAATAGCCTTGATTCTATTCAAATCAATTTGTGTTGTGCAGAGGCTTTTGAAGCTATAGGTATCTTCATTTGAACAGTGCTTTGGTGCTTCGGCGCTCGGTGCTCACATCGTTCGTTTGTTGCATCATTTGATCGTTCATTATCACTCTAGGTCGCCGGATTCGTTCGCGACCAACGCTTCGCGTGGAGGGCCACATAAAGAAAGCGGGTGAGCAAAACAACGTGTTCAAAACGGCCTAAAAAAAACCAACCTTCTAGCTTAGCCAGTCTAGGCGCTGGTTCAATAAAGATCGCAAAATCACGGTGAAACAAGCGAACGCAGCTCGCGCGGCGCTATGCACTCTGCGCTACCTTCGGTAGCCTGTTCGCTGCGCTCACTGCGCTCGCTTTGCTCGCTTGCCTACGGCCCTTCGGTCGCTTGTTTCACCCTGCCTACGGCCCAAGGTTGCTGTTGTAAACAAGCTAGTAAGCTTACAGGTCGAGTATACTACCTTTGTCGCAGTATATCACGCTTGTGTTTCCATTCATATCATATTAGAAAAGATCAAGTTCAATTTGATAATCAAATTGAATTCGGCAAGGGTCGTATAATAGTACTGCATTGAGTGTTTTATAGTTGACTTCTAAGTGAGACGGTTTTGTAGGTAATATTTTATGTTGTGCCAAATTCTCTCTTACAATGCATTTCATACACTCTAAATAATCAGGAGATATAGATAAAATATCACCATTGGATACACAAAATGATGGAATATTGACTTTCTGAAAATTGACATATATTTTGCCATGCACTATAAACTGTCTAGCTGCAAAGAGTGTTGAGCAAAAGTGAATACGAACCAGAAGAACATCTAATCTGCTTTCTAGATTCAATAACAAGCTTTTCTGTTTGTCTAGTTGCGAAGTACTTTGATTCTGTTTGATTTGGTTTCTAGGTAAATTTCCATAAAACATTGAGAGTTTGGTTCGTTGTTGTAATTGTTTAGCAAAATCCGACTGTTTTCTATTTGATTTTTGTTTGCACTTTCTTAGTATTGTGTTTTGTTTTGGAGTGAGCTTTTTGTGAGTCCAAATATTTTCAACGATTCGACGAGACACCTTAAATTTAGAACTAACCATAATCAATTCTTGTTTGTATTTCTTGCAAAAAGGGTGAAACAAGCTACCGAAGGTAGCCCGGCGTGAGCAAGCGAACGAAGTGAGCGCCGCGCGAACAAGTGAGCTTGTTTCACCGTTAGCTTCACTTGAAAGCAAAGCTTTCAGATAAAAGAGCATGCATTTTGGAGCGCTTTAGAACTACTTAGTGGCTGTGAATGTGAACGAAGCGCGCTTTCTGAACAAAAGGCTACGTCGGAGCGTGCGAGCAACAGAAGCGAGGCGCGAAGGTTGCTTCGTCACCCTCGTTCGTCGCTCGGCGCTGCCTTCGGAAGCTTGTTCCACTGCGCTCGGTGAAACAAGCTACCGAAGGTAGCGCCGCGCTCGGTGAAACAAGCTACCTTCGGTAGCGCGGCGTTCACTGCGTTCGCTTGTTTCACCATGAGCGAGCTTCGCTCGCCAGTTCCGCGCTAGCTTCGCTCGCTTGTTTCTCTGCGCTCGGTGAAACAAGCTACCGAAGGGCGTAGCAAGCGACCGAAGGGCGACCAGAGGGAGCAAGAGCAAAGCGAGCGCAGTGAGCGAAGCGAACAGGCGACCGAAGGGTGACGAAGTCACAGGAGCGCAGCGAGCGCCGCGACCAGAGGGAGCAAGAGCAAAGCGAGCGCAGTGAGCGAAGCGAACAGGCTACCGAAGGTAGCGCAGAGTGCAGAGTGCATAGCGCCGCGCGAGCTTCGCTTCAAAACCCACGGGACGCACTGCGCTCGGTGAAACAAGCTACCGAAGGTAGCGCCGCGCTCGGTGAAACAAGCTACCGAAGGTAGCCCGGCGTGAGCAAGCGAACGAAGTGAGCGCCGCGCGAACAAGTGAGCTTGTTTCACCGTGAGCTTCGCTTGTTGCACGCTAAAACAAGCTACCGAAGGTAGCGCCGCGCGAGCGAGTTCGCTTGTTTCACTCTTCGTAAAATGGCACCAAATAACAAATCTGTTTTGCTCAAATTGCTTGTCTAGCAACGCTTACAAAATGGCGCATTGCGGATAAAGGGAATCGAACCCTTATCCTCTACTTGGAAGGCAGACAATTTACCTTTAATCTATATCCGCTAATTCACACCACTTAAAGCAAACTATTTATTAACCTAGAGGGAAGGGTGAAACAAGCGAAGCTCACGGTGAAACAAGCGAACGCAGTGAGCGCCGCGCTCGCCTGCTCGGTGAAACAAGCTAGCGAAGGTAGCGCCACTCGCGAGCCAGCTCGCTCGCTTTTCCTGCGCTCGGTGAAAACAACGAAGGTAGCGCCTGTCGCGAGCAAGCTCGCTCCTGTTCGCGAAGCTCACCCTGCGCTCGTGTCGCTCGCTGCGCTCGTGTCGCTCGCTGCGCTCGCTCGCTTTTACCCTAAGGTCTTGTTCTGCGCTCCCTTCGGTCGCCTGCTCCGCCCTCTGGTAACCCTTCGGTCGCCCTACGGTCGCTTGTTCCCTTCGGTCACCCTAGGTTCGCCCTCTGGTCACCCTCGCGCGGCGCTCACTGCGTTCGCTTGTTTCACCGTGACCGAAGCGAACGCCGACAAATGGACCTTATACTGTAGGGAGCCAGTCATCAACGTAGATCGCTTGTTTTGCGCTAACTCGCTGCTTGTTTCCTGTGCCAAAGATCGCTTGCTTTCTTTGGTTACACTTGCTGCAATGCTCGATGCCGATTACGGATAGATAACCGCCACAGGCGGAGCGGTCCGAAGGACCGCTCCGTGTTTAGACCTGTTTGATTGAAATTTACCAATTACGATAATGCAATAGCGCGTTGTGAATTGGTAATCAAATTGGTTTCTAATTTACCTAAAATAGGTATCATTGCAAAGTAAATGAAAAAACCTAATGAAGCAATTTGTCCAATAGTTACATAGGGCGCTTCTACCGGTTGACTTCCAATCCAACCTAACAACAAACAATCTGCTACAAGTAACCAAAACAATTTCTTATGAATAGGTCGAAAAGACGAACTTCGTACGTATGAGGTATTCAGAAAAGGCAAGGCAAATAAACATACAAATACTAATGCTATCGCAAGTACACCTCCTAATTTATTAGGAATGCTTCTCAAAATTGCATAGACTGGTAGAAAATACCATTCAGGAACTATATGCGCCGGAGTAGACATTGGGTTTGCCGGTATATAATTATCTGGATGTCCTAATACATTGGGTGCGTAAAATACGAACATCGAAAACACAATAGCAAAGGCTACCCAACCTACTAAATCTTTGACATAAAAATATGGATAAAATGCAATTTTATCTACGGACCCATTGATACCTAATGGGTTATTTGATCCATATTGATGTAATGCCGCTAGGTGTAAAATACTCACTCCGGCTATCAAAAAGGGCAGCAGATAATGAAGACTAAAAAAACGATTTAAGGTAGCGTTATCTACGGAAAATCCACCCCAAAGCCAGGTGACTATACTATCACCTACTAGAGGTATAGCACTAGCTAAACTTGTAATTACGGTAGCACCCCAAAAGCTCATCTGACCCCAGGGTAGTACATACCCTATAAATGCTGTAATAATCATTAATAATAAAAGTACTACTCCAAAGCACCACACTAATTCTCTAGGACTTGTATAACTTGCATAATATAGAGTAGAGTAGGCATCCCTTGTCGCATAAATAGAGCAAACACCGGTTACAGGCGGGCTACGCTGATGTAGTACCAGCTGCGCGCAGCGTTCTCTTCAGGTACGACAAAGTCTAAGTGTGCCTCTCTCGGAACCGTACGTGACAGTTATCCGTCATACGGCTAGCACGTGTGCCTTCTGTTATAAATAGCTGCTATCTTTTTGTGTACGGCACTCACAATGGTAGCTAGTGAGAGCGTTGCACAAAATTAGTGCAGCTGCTAAAACGCATAGTTCTCTATGTAGACCCCTTGTGGAGATGCTACGCAAAGTTTCCATGGCTCACCTAGCCCGCGTAGCGACCTGAGTCGTTTCTTGAGGGCCTCCTGGACAGACTCCCTAGATAGGTGTCTGCCGTCCGAGGCTTGGCTGCAACGGTGTCAACCGGTTGGGTGCCGGGATTGAAGGTATTCGAGTATATAAGATACTCTGCTTTGTTGTTTGAGTGCACACTACGTAGTGTAGATTCAGAATGGCCGATAGCTACCAACAAAGAGGGACACCTATGAAAGCGATGGAATGGGCGTTGTTCGCGTTGGTCGTTTGGTTCATAGGTGACTCTTTCCGGATAACCTAGAAGATCGTTAGGCTGCCGACCAACCGAGCGCCGTAGCGAGATGACCGAAGGAGTGAGAAAGGAACCAAGTTATCACAGCGCTCGTCGCGAGGGTGACCAGAGGGCGACCATAGGGAGCTAGCGCGGCGCTCACTGCGTTCGCTTGTTTCACCGTGAGCGAGCAAAAAAGCACTGCGCGAGGGTGACCAGAGGGCGACCAGAGGGCGACCAGAGGGAGCAATACCGTAAGGGTGAGCGAAGCTCACCGTGAAACAAGCGAACGCAGTGAGCGCCGCGCGAGCCAGTTCTTGCTCTGCACTCTGCGCTCTGCACTCCCTTCGGTCGCTTGCTCCCTTCGGTCGCCCTTCGGTAGCCTGCTCCGCCCTTCGGTCGCCTGCTCCGCCCTATGGTCGCCCTGCGCTCGGTGAAAACAACGAAGGTAGCGCCACTCGCGAGCCAGCTCGCTCGGTTTTACCCTACGGTCGCCTGCTCCCTTCGGTCGCGGCGCTCGCAGCGCTCTTGCTCTGCGCTCCCTTCGGTCGCCTGCTCCGCCCTATGGTCGCCCTGCGCTCGGTGAAACAAGCGAACGCAGTGAGCGCCGGGCGAGCGAAGGTCTTGTTTCACTGCGCTCGACTCGCGAGCAAGCTCGCTCGGTTTTACGGTGAAACAAGCGAACGCAGTGAGCGCCGGGCGAGCGAGGTCTTGTTTCACCCTACGGTCGCCTGCTCCGCCCTTAGGTCGCCTGCTCCCTCTGGTCGCGGCGCTCGCTGCGCTCCTGTGACTTCGTCACCCTTAGGTCGCCTGTTCGCTTCGCTCACTGCGCTCGCTTTGCTCGCCTGTGACTTCGTCACCCTTTGTGTAAGCTCAAATGGTTTTCGTTTGGCTTCGACCAAATGCAATTTGGGGACTACCATTGTTATTGTTAGTGTAGCGAACTCGTGAACAAAGCAAAAAGTTGGAAGGTTGATGGGTTCGCCCGGTTCGTGGCCACCCGGGCTGGCATTCCAATAGAGCAGCATATAGCAGTGCCTTAGACCTCTCCCGTTGTCCCTTCAGGATTGCACCTCCCGGAGTCCCCACGTTTAGGGTGATTGTGTCACCAGCTAACTCTTTGCTTGTGGGGCCTTTCCTTGTCCGCTGAATTGAAAAGGCTGACTTACCATCAACAGGAAAGGGAATACGCGCGTACTATCTCATCTTTCATTGAACATAGGTGGCGTCATCCGATGCAGTTAGCCCCTCGCACCCACGAAATATATGAAGATAGACTACAATAAAAAACATACTAGCTCCATTAGCATGCATATAACGAAGCAACCAACCTCCGGTTACATCTCTCATGATGTGTTCTACACTTAGAAAAGCAAGATCTACGTGAGGTGTATAATGCATAGCCAAAAAAACACCAGTAAGTATTTGAATAATCAAACAAATTCCGGCTAAAGATCCAAAATTCCACCAATAACTTAGATTGCTCGGAGTTGGATAATCAATTAAATGGTCGTTGAAAGTAGATAATAAAGGTTGTTTTAAGATAGAAAGTCGTCTTGTCATTTTTGTATGTGTTTGTTCTCTTTGATATGTATTGCGCTCCTCGTAATGAAGAGTCAGAGCTTAGTGCTACCTTGTAATTCAAGTTAAGGAACCTATGGTCCCTTACTAGTTAGGCATACCTGAAATGAAAACCCATTTGACGAGCTCACGGTGAAACAAGCGAACGCAGTGAGCGCCGCGCGAGCCAGTTCCTGTTCGCGAAGCTCACCCTACTCAGTGTGCTTGAAGTCTTTCATTGTATTGTATTGCATAGCAAAACCAAAATTGAAGCACAGCCTTTCTAAATTGTTGAACGTAGCTTGAGAGAGTTGAGTTCCGAAGGTTCGCTAGTTCACCACCAATGCAGCACCGCTTTCAAAGTATCACCTTACTGAAAAGAGTGCAAAAGGTTCGAAAGTGTCCAAAGCTTTTGTGCTTTGGAACACCAGTGCTACGAAAAGCTAAGAGAATGGAATTCTACAAACAAACACCTTATCCAGATCAAAAAGCTAGGGTAACCAGTCAAATGCTACTAAAATACCTGACACAAACACTACCCAACATAGAGCTAGGGGTAAGAGCATCTTCCATCCAAATAGCATTAATTGATCGTAACGCAATCTTGGGAAGGCTGCGCGTACCCAAATGTAGGTAAATAAAAAGAGAAGTACCTTAGCAGAAAACCACACGGTACCTGGTATCCAATTGAGCAACCAGATATCTACAATGGGTAACCAACCACCTAGAAATAACAAGGTGCATAGACTACTCATTAATATCATGTTAGCGTACTCTCCCAAAAAAAACAGAGCAAATCCCATAGCTGAATATTCTACATTATAACCAGCCACTAGTTCGGCTTCTGCTTCTGGTAAGTCAAAAGGTGCTCGATTGGTTTCAGCTAAACAAGAAATAAAAAACATGATCAACAAAGGAAATAAGGGTATTCCAAACCAGATTTGTTTTTGAGCTAGCACAAGTAGGGGTCAGTTAAGGCTGCCCTCCGAACTGTACGTGAAAGTTTCCCCTCATACAGCTCTTCTCCAAAATACTTCGACTTTTAGGCAACATACGCTACTAATGAATATGTAACATTAGCCAAGCCTTTGATTAGAGAAATTCCACTGACGAAAGTGAACGAAGCAACCAGTTCGTGCACCACGTTTTGAGTTACGTTGGGCCGTAGGCAGGCGACCGTTAGGGCGACAAAAGGGTGACGAAGTCACAGGCGACCGAAGGGCCGTAGGCAAGCGACCGAAGGGAGCGCAGTGAAACAAGACCTTCGCTCGCCCGGCGCTCACTGCGTTCGCTTGTTTCACCGTAAAACCGAGCGAGCGCAGCGAGCAAGTCGAGCGCAGTGAAAGCGAGCGAACAAGCGACCGTAGGGCGGAGCAGGCGACCGTAAGGCAGCGCAGTAAAACCGAGCGAGCTTGCTCGCGACAGGCGCTACCTTCGGTAGCTTGTTTCACCGTGAGCGAGCTTGTTGCACGGTAAAACAAACTACCGAAGGGCCGTAGGCAAGCGACCGTAAGGGAGCGCCGTGAAACAAGCGACCGAAGGGTGACCAGAGGGAACAAGCGACCGAAGGGTGACGAAGTCACAGGCGACCGTAGGGAGCGCAGTGGAACAAGCTACTGAAAGTAGCGCCGTGACGCAGTCACAGGCTACCGAAGGTAGCGCAGAGTGCAGAGTGCATAGCGCCGCGCGAGCTTTGCTCGCTTGTTTCACTGCGCTCGGTGAAACAAGCTACCGAAGGGCGGAGCTGGCGACCGAAGGGCGGAGCAGGCGACCGAAGGGCCGTCAGGCAAGCTACCGAAGGTAGCGCAGAGTGCAGAGTGCAGAGCGCCACTCGCGAGCCAGCTCTTGCTCCCTCTGGTCGCGCTCTTGCTCCCTCTGGTCGCGCTCTTGCTCCCTCTGGTCGCGCTCTTGCTCCCTCTGGTCGCGCTCTTGCTCCCTCTGGTCGCCCTGCGCTCGTGTCGGGTTTACCCTAAGGTCGCTTGCTCTGCACTCTGCGCTACCTTCGGTAGCCTGCTCCGCCCTTCGGTCGCCTGCTCCGCCCTTTGGTCGCGGCGCTCGGTGAAACAAGCTACCGAAGGTAGCGCGGCGCTCACTGCGTTCGCTTGTTTCACCATGAGCGAGCTTGTTTTACCCTACGGTCGCCTGTGACTCCGTCACGGTAAAACAAGCTACCGAAGGTAGCGCCGCGCGAGCTGCGCTCGCTTGTTGCACCCAAAGGTCGCTTGTTCGCGAGGCTCACGGTGAAACAAGCGAACGCAGTGAGCGCCACGCGAGCCAGCTTCAAAACTCATGTTGCACCCTAGTTTGAAATACCTCTAGGTTGGTGAGTTAGTGAACCCGGAGTGCCTTTGTAAGGAAGAGCTTGAAAGATCCCCTTCGCACCGCACGAAGCGAGGCTCACAGGAATGCTAAAACGCTTTATGGTATGCCCTCAAAAAAAGCTTTAGCACGCTTTCAAACTTTCAGTTGCAGTTTTTCAAGCAGAAGCTTGAAGAAGGCATGTACTAGCTAATGTTCCACTTTTGAATCCACAAACATGGACGCAATTCTTTTTGTTTGATTGCTTATGAAGCAAGCTTAATCGTAGTCAGTCACTGCATAACGAACAAAAGGATGGTCAAAGTGTTAAAGTGTTAAAAAAAGGACGCAATTGCCGAACAGCCCTTCACTTTTAAGCATATGTACTGACGCCAATAAGCCAACCCTATTAGGCTGGCGTGTTGGACTCTGTTTGTGTCAGATACAGATGCCGGTTTCGTCAAGGTATTTTGGATGGTCCCCTTTGCAAGCTGTGCGTTCTTGGTTTTGACTCGGTATCCCTTTTCTAGCTTACGTCAGTCGTGTGTTTGCAGCTAAGTATGTTTGAAACGCGAGCACTGTTTATCTGTTTCTCGTACAAACACTGTGATCGGACGTTTCAACCCTGTTTGCGTTAAAGTAGCTTAAGCACTCACTACTCAATTTTTGAAGAGCAAATATTCTGGTGCTGCTTTGAGTTACACAAAGCCTAGTACCACAAACAGCTAATCTAAACGCTGAAAGTACCCACAAAATCAAGCAACAGGCTAACGATTGGCTCTAAGTTAATCGACCAAAAGGTCACCAAAGGGTGAGCTTCGCGAACAGGCGACCTAAGGGCGACCAGAGGGAGCAGGCGACCTAAGGGCCGTAGGCAAGCGACCGTAGGGAGCGCAGTAAAACAAGCGAGCGCAGCGAGCGCCGCGACCGAAGGGAGCAGGCGACCGAAGGGAGCGCAGTGAAACAAGACCTTCGCTCGCCCGGCGCTCACTGCGTTCGCTTGTTTCACCGTAAAACCGAGCGAGCGCAGCGAGCGAGTCGAGCGCAGCGAGCGAGTCGAGCGCAGGAAAACCGAGCGAGCGCAGTGACCAAAGCGAACTGGCGGCCGTTTGGGCCGTAGGCTGGCGACCGTTTGGGACGTAGGCAGGCGAGCAAAGCGAGCTCGCTTCGCTCGCTCCCTTCGGTAGCTGTTCCCTTCGGTCACCCTCGCGCGGCGCTACCTTCGGTAGCTTGTTTTACCGTATTCCTCGTAAAGGGCGAGAAGCGTCACAACCTACCGTTAGGCCAGGGAAGCTTGAGTGGTATGTTTGTGCGGTTCGCCTTATCATTACTTTTCTAGCGAAGCAAGCTATCTACCTTCGCCCTTACTAGAGAAATTCACCAAAGACCAAAGCTATGCTACTATGGGACCTCCGAATCCGCTGAGTTCAAGCGGTTACTTCCCGAGGTTGCTATACATCTGTGTTTTTGTGTTGTTTTGTGGCAACACCAACCACACATGGTCGGATACAGCCATGCTTGGTTTCCCCAAGTGTCATTAGGTCTTTGCGCGCTTGAGCGATTGCTCGCTTCAACTAGTATGTTTCAGTTACTTATGGTTGTCTGACCACCAGGACCGCGTGAAATATCGTTCCCAGATATGCCCCGCGGCACAATTTAGACTCGCGGGAGTGTTACCATATGCATACCGACCTATTCTGCTTAGGATATGCAGTCATTCAAGAGACAGTTAGCACGTATCAAATTGGTTAACCTAACCCTAGACACTCCAGCTGAAAGATATCACCAAAGAGGGCAGACCCTATTGACATCTTCCTAATCAACAGCTTGCTTACCGTTTGAAGACTTAACACTCTTTTTTATGTGCGCTTATTAGTTATGTGCGCTTGCTTTGCTAGTACTATGTTCACGTTCAATTGGATCGCTTTGCGGCTTCGAATGGCTCGTTTTTTCGAAACAATTGAGGAATAGCAGGGCAGGGTTGATGGGTAACTCATCGTGTGAAGCGAACAGGGTCCTTGGCAGAAAGCTCGAGACATCTTAGGCTGATCGTTTGGCAAGCAGCTTCTGTGACGGCTAAAGCAAGCAATCAGATTGTGACCTTGCGCACAGCGAACGAAGGGTGGAACAAGCGAGCTGGCTCGCGCGGCGCTCACTTCGTTCGCTTGTTTCACCGTGACCAAAGCGAGCAGCAAACTGGGGTGAGGAAGTCACAGGCAACCGAATAAAGCGCCTTAACATAAGCTCTCTAATAGAGCGCCTAGTTACCAGAAACAAGCCAACGAGAGCACATACGGCGTGAGCCATGGGACGGCACTTGGTGCTCGACTCTAGGCGCTCGGTTGGTCGCCAGTGACTTTGTCATACTATCGGTCGGTTACTAGCCAAAGGCTTAACTGGTCGCTTGTGTTCACCATAGGGTTATGCTCGGAACTTCAAGCTTGACCTACGAGCATTCAAGTTCACCCGCAAATCTTCTCGATTCGAACAAAACAGTACAAAAGAAGCAGTATAGCTCAAGCGTTCCTACAGGGAAAGCTACTTCACTTTGACTGAAAAGAACACTGCTACTCAGTTCAAAGAAGCATAGTCAAAACGCGAAGCAAACGGCACACTGATAAGTGTTGAATTGCTGCGTATATTTTGAACAGTCAGACATATACGATGTTCCCTGGGTACGGGAGCATACCAGATGTGTGCCACACTCGGCGCACTTTCACTAAAATTGCAGGAACCTACACAAATTAACACAGTAATTATGATTAAACCAATGGATACTTCATAAGACACCATTTGAGCTGCAGATCTAAGTGCTCCTAAAAAAGCATATTTCGAATTACTAGACCAACCCGCAGTAATAATGCCATAAACGCCTAATGAGGATATAGCAAAAATATAAAGTATACCTACATTTAAATCAGAAAGTACCATACCATAATCAAAAGGTATGCAGGCCCAAGCAACTAAACTTAACATAAATGAAATTACAGGAGCCATTAGAAAAATGAACAAATTGGCGCTACTTGGCATAATGGGCTCTTTAATCATTAATTTCAAACCATCGGCTATTGGTTGCAGCAGCCCAAAAAAACCGACTACGTTAGGTCCTTTTCTACGTTGCATGGAAGCCATCACTTTACGTTCAGCTAACACCAAAAAGGCAACAGCTAGTAATAATGGTATGATTATTCCCAAAATTTTAGCTAAAACACCTAATATATAGAATGTCATGTTATGTTGTATTTTGTTTCAATTGACTTTGTTACTAAAGCGTAGCTCATGAAACAGTTGAGTGCAGTAACACAAGGAACGCTTAGTACTCCTCGGGAAAACGCAACCTAGCCCACTCTCTTGTTTGTTCTGAATGGTTCAAGCGGAAAGCCACTAATGTGTTGCACCTAAAGTCGGCCGAACAAACTGAGCGTTTTGTTTGCTAGCAACCTTTTTTGGCTATTCTACCTAGGTAGAATAGCCAGCCAGTTAGTAAGCTTTTTGTGTTTCAAAGAGAACATAGCTGACCAGCTTATGGTTCGAGTTGTGTTGGAACGTGCTCAACACTCGAATTTTCTATACACTTTGTCTACGTTGGATAAATCCAAACAAACTCATGGTGAAACAAGCGAACGTAGTGAGCGCCCGAAACTTGGGAGTTCACAGCACATTGTAGCGCTTCGAGTCAAGCTGCTTGCGGACGAACCGAGCGTCAAGCGCGGTACAAGTATGCTAGCTTATGCAGGCTTTACTCAAAGTAACGGCTGCAAGCTAGCTAGGTAGAAAGCTTACTTTGTAGTCAAACCCAAGTCGTAACTGAAAGCTACTGTAAAAAAACAAAGCTCGTGCAACAACGTTAACCAAATTCAGTCCTAGCAGAAAGTTTGTGCTAGTTCTACTCACCATTCTAACCAAAAATCGTTACTGCAAGTCTATATTTTCTTATGTATCTACCAACAAAATGATGAGACGTTGAGCGTGGCTGTCCAGGAGGTTTTCTTAAAGAGACTGACTCAACAACATATATGGTAGGTCCAAACACTTTGGTTGACAGAAGAGGGATTTGAACCCCCGACACACGGAGTATGATTCCGTAGTTCTAACCACTGAACTATTCTGCCTTTGCTATGGAAGGCCAAACTACCAAACACAAACAAACGCGTGGTTAAATAACTCGGTTGTATAGCAGACGAGCTACTTAGCATGCTGGGTTTTTGAGGTGTAGTCGAAACATCAGCAGTCTATGCACACTGCGTTGTTTTATTACAAACAAGATTGATGAAAATAAAGCGTACACAAAGTCAACGTGCTGAGAAGTAACTGCATGCTATTTTGATTCCTAAATAGTGCACCGGGACCTTCACTAATTGGTTGGTTTGACTGTAGCCCAGGAGGAAGCCATCTGCCAATCTAACCAATGCGTGCGCGGTGGGTGAAACAAGCTACCTTCGGTAGCGTGGCGCTCACTGCGTTCGCTTGTTTCACCGTGAGCTCGACCATAGGTTGCTTTTCTTTCGGCTACTAGTTGCTGTTTGGAAGCTAGTGTTCTCTAGCTAAAAGCTCTGTGCCGAAACAGTGTTATGACAAAAGGTTGAAGCAAACGACCTAGAGTGAACCAAGCAAACGAAGAGCCTACGGCGTGACCTTGGGAACGTCGACTAATCGATGACCTAAGGTCACGACGACCGAACAGAGCCTCGAGCGCCGAGAACCGAGCGCTGTGACTTCGTCACAGGCGACTGATGGGCTGTAGACAAGCGACCGACAGGAACTACGTCAAAGTGCCAGAGCGCCCTTCGTAAGTTTTGGAGTAAACAACAGTGACTTTGTCACAGCGCTCACTGCGTTCGCTTGTTTCACCGTGACCAGAGGGCGACCAGAGGGCCGTAGGCAAGAGCTCGCTCGCGCGGCGCTCACTGCGTTCGCTTGTTTCACCGTGACCGAAGGGAGCAAGAGCGCAGCGAGCGCAGCGACCGAAGGGAGCAAGCGACCGAAGGGAGCGCAGAGCAAGAGCGCAGCGAGCGCAGCGAGCGAAGGGTGACGAAGTCACAGGCGACCTAAGGGTAAAACAAGCGAGCGCAGCGAGCGCCGCGACCGAAGGGAGCAGGCGACCGTAAGGGCCGTAGGCAAGCGACCGAAGGGAGCGCAGTGAAACAAGACCTTCGCTCGCCCGGCGCTCACTGCGTTCGCTTGTTTCACCGTAAAACCGAGCGAGCTTGCTCGCGAGTCGAGCGCAGGAAAACCGAGCGAGCGCAGCGAGCGACACGAGCGCAGGAAAACCGAGCGAGCTGGCTCGCGAGTGGCGCTATGCACTCTGCACTCTGCACTCTGCGCTACCTTCGGTAGCCTGCTCCGCCCTTCGGTCGCCTGCTCCGCCCTTCGGTCGCCTGCTCCGCCCTTCGGTCGCCTGCTCCGCCCTTCGGTAGCTTGTTTCACCGAGCGCAGAGCAGCAAATCTAGTTAGCGCGGCGCTCACTGCGTTCGCTTGTTTCACCATGAGCGAGCGCAGCGAGCTTGCTTGTTATCTAGCTAACTACTCTAACTTGACTAGTTTGCTTGTGGTTTCGTCGTTCTGTGTTGTGTTACTTAGGGTATTATGGTAGGGTGCTCCCCGTTGTAGTAGGTCGCACCCGAGTTGTCAATTAAATGGTAGGGTGCTCCCCGTTGTAGTAGGTCGCACCCGAGTTGTCAATTAAATAGTCTCTTTAATAGCAGGAATCTCCTCAAAAGTATGAAATGCTGGAGGACTTTGTACCATCCATTCCAATGTGGTAGCATCTTGTTCAGCGGCCCAAGGACTTGCAGCACACTTGTTATCACTTATTAGTGTAAAATAGACAACAGCGAAAAACACACAAATGCCTACCACTGAAACATAAGATCCAAAACTACATAAAGCGTTCCAACCAGCAAAAGCGTCAGGATAATCCGGAATACGACGAGGCATTCCAGCTAGACCTAGGAAATGCATAGGAAAAAAAGTCAAATTCACACCTAGAAAAGTAATCCAAAAATGAATTTGACCTAACGTTTCTGGATACTGTAAACCTGAAATTTTGCCTATCCAATAATAGAACCCAGCAAATAGGGCAAATACAGCTCCCATAGACAGTACATAGTGAAAATGCGCTACTACATAATAAGTATCGTGTAAAGCAATGTCTATACCACTATTAGCTAACACAATACCGGTTAATCCTCCAACAGTAAATAAAAAGATAAACCCAACCGCGAATAACATAGGTGTTCGAAGCTCGATAGAACCTCCCCACATAGTTGCAATCCAGCTAAAAATTTTAATTCCGGTAGGTACAGCTATAATCATAGTAGCCGCTGTGAAGTAAGCGCGAGTATCCACGTCTAAACCAACGGTAAACATGTGATGAGCCCAAACAATAAATCCTAAAACACCAATACTAATTATAGCATAAACCATACCAAGATAACCAAACACGGGTTTTCTTGAAAAAGTAGAGACTACATGGCTAATAATGCCGAATCCGGGTAAAATTAAAATGTATACCTCCGGATGACCAAAGAACCCATAACCTAAAAGCTTACCTACTCACAGTAAACTACCTTCTAAGATGGCTCCATTTGAACGCATCTTCGATTGTGACACAATGGCCGTGTGTAAGGTTACCGACTATACATCAAGCAGACAAAGTCCACCCATTTCTGACCTAGTCTGTAGCGAACCCCATAATGTAGATGGAGAGCCCGACGGTCTTGTCTAACCTATTACTAGGTCGAGATGACTTGACCGTTTTCAGAAATGTCGCCCTTAGACCCATCCCTGTCGGGATCGGCGGGGAACATGTTCCCCGGGACTAGGAGTTGGGTATCAACCACTAGGCGGTCGAATTAGTACACCTTGGTTTTTTGGTGTCATGACTGAATGTCATGCGCATCTACCGCGTGTATTGTTAAGAGCAGATGGCTAATTGATCTCTCTAAACCTCTCCTGTTTTTCCTTCCACACATTACCTATTTACATTTTCTACCAATGGAATTCACACGTTGACTTAAGGCGACTAATTGTGAGCGGCTGTCCTCCTTTAAATGCAAACCCTCTTGTATGAGGTCATTCAACTTTTGAAAAGCAAGATAGCTTTCCTTTTTGGTACTGAGAAAATTCGCTAAATTTTTGTCAAAGTAGTCGTATATTTGGCGTACATTTTTGAGTCCAGAGACCACAAATTGGTAATTATCTTTCTTGGAATGACCTTCAATCGTACCTGTGTTAAAGAGTAAAATAAGGTGGCTTAACACAGGCAAATTGATATCTCCTTTTTGCGAGAGTAGAAACCGAGTTCGATATGCTTTGGAGGAATTACTTAAAAAACTGATCGTAAAACAACCTTCTGCTTCTGTAAAACCTAACAACCACGCATTGTCTAGTGAAGGTAATTTGGACGAGCTTTGATATGCAATGAGCGAACCCTCGGTCTCCGGTGGAGCTATCTCGCTTTGCTTGCTAGCAAGAGGCTTTGTTTGCTTTTTTGCATTGAACGCGGCTAGAAAATGACACCATTGTATCTTTCGTGAAGGCAACACCAAGTTTCCATTCAACAAGTGGATTAATAACTCGATATGAGCTCGCTTATGCACTATGAACCTGTAGACTCTCTTCCCTTGTAGTATTACGTGCCCCATGTGTAAAGTACGCTGGATATGCAATAACACCTCCTTATTGGCTATGCCTTGGGTGATTATGAAAGAGAGTTCTCCCCTATGATTCACGGCAAAGCACCCATCGCCTTCGGTAAACCCAATAAACCACGATAAAAACGTATCATTTGGTAAAGAGTCTTCATCAAAGTGTTTTGTCCATTGGGTAGCAAAAGGTAAGTAATGGACACTTGAAAAAAGATGCTGATATAAAACAGGATCACCACCACCAGCTGGATCAAAAAAAGTGGTATTAAAGTTGCGATCTGTTAATAACATTGTAATAGCACCGGCTAGTACAGGTAATGATAATAATAACAAAAACGCAGTGACTAACACAGACCATACAAATAATGGTAATCTATGCATAGTCATACCAGGCCCACGCATATTAAACACGGGTAGGGTCAGTCAATGCTGCCCTCCGAACCATACGTGACAGTTTGCTGTCATATGGCTCTCTCCCTTTTCTACATACAACTGTTCAGGGTGACACAAGCGAACTCGCTCGCGCGGCGCTATGCACTCTGCACTCTGCGCTACCTTCGGTAGCCTGTTCGCTCGCTTTCACTGCGCTCGTGTCGCTCGCTGCGCTCGCTCGGTTTTACGGTGAAACAAGCGAACGCAGTGAGCGCCGGGCGAGCGAAGGTCTTGTTTCACTGCGCTCCCTTCGGTCTTGTTTCACTGCGCTCCCTTCGGTCGCCTGCTCCCTTCGGTCGCGGCGCTCGCTGCGCTCCTGTGACTTCGTCACCCTTAGGTCGCCTGCTCCGCCCTTCGGTCGCCTGCTCCGCCCTTCGGTCGCCAGCTCCGCCCTTCGGTAGCTTGTTTTCCCGTGTAACAAGCGAGCTGGCTCGCGCGGCGCTCACTGCGTTCGCTTGTTTCACCGTGTTTTTCGGTGCAAAACGTAGCAACCTGTCGTCAATTTGCTTTTGGTTGGCTCATCGCTGTATTGAAATGGTCCAACTAAGGGCGAAGCATCCTCTACGCGGTGGAAGCGTGTTGACTGTAAGTGGCTTATTTTACGGTACTAACAACGTAATGCTAAAGCTTTTTGAAACACTCAGAGCGAAGCGCATCCTTTCGTTGTCGAACAACTAACTCCGTGGGTGTAAGATGCTTCGAGCTTAGGTAGGCGGAGTGCTTCGATACAGCTTTGGATGCCAGTTCTACTGCAGTAGTAGGACAACGCAACAAGGCTCCAAACCGTTTGTATGCACCTCTGCTTGTCTTTAATTTGTACTTTAAAGCTAAGGTTAGTGAGCAAGACTGAGTAAGATACCAAATGACCTTGCTCAGACTAGCCCGGTTTGCTGCTCCAAAAGAGTAATAGCGAAGTAGCTTCAGTATTATGCTATTGTAAAATGCCAAAATCTTAGCGTGACTTAAACCGGTCATCCATTTACAAGCAGTCGCTTTAAGGTGTGATTGATGTGAGCTTTGAATTATCCCACTGCTTCGTAGTTTTAGGAGCAGTGTGCGTATGGGCACTAACAGCATCAGAGCGTCTGTACTGCGGTTCTTTTGGTAGAACAAACGCTGCAATGGTTTAGACCACGGGTGTTGAGCTTGTTTCTGGGTAGCTTTGCTTTTAGGGTGCGTGTGAAAGCGAGCAGTGCACTTCTTAAAGGCAGCACCCAAAAAAAGAGAAGACCCGTTGTTTAAATGTGTCATGGTTAGTTTGAATCGATTTTGCTCTAGTCCGCAGGCTTGTGTTAAGAAGCTCTTGACCTCCGCTTGAATTTGGTGAGCCAGCTGTTCTGTCCCCGCAACGAGTATGACAAAATCGTAAGCATATCTCAAGTATAGCAGAGGCTCCTTTTTTACAAAAGAACTCACAGTGTGCTGCTCACTATGTGTCACCGCAGTTTGCTTGACGTTTTGAGCTCTCACCTTGTGCAATCTTGTTTGCCACTTTTGCATGAATTTGTCCAAGCGATTGAACACGATGTTGCATAAAAGTCTATGCACCTTTCCGCTGTAAGGATGTACTACGTGTTTTTGTTCATAAAAGTAAGCTTTGTTTATCAGTTCTAGAGTTCGATGGCATTGAACATGCTCTCGTATACAGTGCTGAACAGTAGAGTGTTTTATAGAGTCGAAACACTTGCTGATGTTGCCCTGTATAGCCCAAGTAGCGTAACTACCTCGAGTGGAAAGCTGGCGCAGAGCTGTATGTCTTGAACGATTTGGTCGAAAAGCATGAGAACTGTCTAAAAACTTAGGTTCCCAAATAGCCTCGAGTACCATTGTAAGTGCCTTTTGTACTAGGAGTTCTTTGGTTATGCTAAGGTGACCAAAGGTCACCGCGCTCTGCGTTTGACGGTCGACGCTCGTCGCGAGGGCAAACAAGCTATGCACTCTGCACTCTGCGCTACCTTCGGTAGCCTGTGACTTCGTCACCCATCGGTCGCCTGCTCCGCCCTTCGGTCGCCAGTTACTTCGTAACCCTTCGGTAGCCTGTGACTTCGCCACGGCGCGAGCAAGCGAACTTGTTCGCGCGGCGCTCACTTCGTTCGCTTGTTGCACCTTCTGGTTGCGAACTCGGGGCTGCTTACGCTTTGTTAGGCCCACGGCTAGTGACCCACTCGTATAGCAAGACCGCAATGGTTTCAGGTTGAAAAGAGCGCACGATTTAGGTTGAAATTCAAATTGCCCTTTGTTTAACAACTCTGCCAGGTGACAAAACCAAGCAGTACTCGGGGGCTCTTGTGTGGTCGCACGGCTTTGGTCACATTTTTCGACTAGTAAGCTTTGAAAACATCTCGTCAAGAACTGAACATTGGCAATTACGTTAATGAGACCGTTGTATTTTCCATCATTATCTGCACAGTTGTTCACCATAATTTGAGCTTGTGTACTGAGACCTATACGCCAACCGTCCTGTTGGATAGGCTCGCAAAAAGGCTGTCTGTGCTCAGAGACACAAGTGGATGTATGGTGTGTATTCAGGGGGGTCCCCTTCTCTAAACTCAAAGTATCTCTCCGCTTGAGCTGGATGCTGCAGGCTGCTGTACCCTTAGTCGTATGAAGGCTTTGGTGCGAAGTGGTGTGATTGGTACCAAGGGCGCCCGACAACCAACGGCAGCACCTCGCTCGTGGGTTTTTGGTAAGTAGCTTGCCGTTGAACATTCGGTTGTTAGCCAAGATCCCATTGAGTGTTTTTGCTGCAACCCCTCTTTGGGTAAAACAGCAAGCAAAGCAACTAGCTGTTCGGAGAATTAAGATACTACGGGACCTCCGAGCCCGCCTAGCATAAGCGGTTACTTCCCGAGGTTGCTTTACTTCCGTGTTATTGTGTTGATCACACTCAACACCGACAAAACAGGTTTTGTCCAAACTCAGTTTAGCCTTTGCCCTAATGTCTGTAGGTCTTTGCGCGCTTGAGCAATTACTCACTCGTTTTCTTGGATTTGAATTCCTGGTGGTTGTCCGACTACCAGGGCCACTTACCAAATTGACCCTAGTGTTTTCTGGTTTGAGCAGAATATTACCACATATATACCAACGTATTCTGGTCCAAAGTAGGTTTTGTATCGCCGGGCGTGCCAAAACAAGCAAAGTAAACAGGCAAGCCATACGAACGCTGACCGAAGCGAAGTGCTTCGCACCTGAGCTTGTGGTGCGAAGCTGTGTTACAGCTAGTCGAGTTTGCCGTACCACTAGCCATGGCCGAACGTAAGCAACCCAGCATTTCGTTGCTAATTGGCAGCTTGTTTCTTCGTCACTTTTCAGTGCGAATTGAGCTTTGCTAGACCTGAATGCACAGACGTGCAGTCTAAGCTTACCGACGGCGAGAGCATGCGAATAGCGAACCTGACGTGAACTTGCTTCGCTTCGTAGTGCAAGCGAGATGCTCTTTGCAACCACACTTTGTGAAAATGCCTCGTGGAGCATCCACGCCCAGCACCGAATTCTGGGTTCAGTTGATATATATAGCCCCTTCTCAGGCAGGAAGCGCGTATCAAATTGGTTAACCTGACCATAGACATTCCAGCTAAGAAACATCACTGAAGTGCTTGTTTTATGCAACATCTGAAGTTTCTTTGACCCAATAGCTCGCTGACACAGCAGGTTGTTAGCACTAGCTGGCGCATTGGGTTGCTGCGTATATTTCCAAAAGGAAGTCAGACATATACGATGGTGCTTGGGTAAGCTACCAAACCGGAAGTGTGCTTCACTCGGCGCACTGGTAATAAAGTTAATTGAGCCTAAAATGGAAGAAATTCCGGATAAGTGAAGACTAAAAATGGCTAAATCTACAGCTCCACCTGAGTGACTAGTTATACTGCTTAAAGGAGGATAAACTGTCCATCCTGTTCCAGCACCTACTTCCACTAAGGCTGAACTCAATAAAAGTAATAATGACGGCGGCAATAGCCAAAAACTAATGTTATTTAAACGTGGAAATGCCATATCGGGGCTGCCTATTAAAATAGGCACAAACCAGTTACCAAAACCACCGATTAATGCAGGCATAACCATGAAAAATATCATTAAAAAAGCGTGTGCCGTAATTAGCACATTGTACAATTGATGATTTCCACCTAAAATTTGGTTACCTGGTTGTGCTAATTCCATACGTATTAGTACAGAAAAGCATGTGCCCAGAACTCCAGCAAAAGCAGCAAAAATCAAATAAAGAGTACCTATATCTTTATGATTAGTTGAAAATAACCATCTTTGTGCAAAACTGTTCATGTGAAAATGTTGTGTTTGAATGATGCAATGCTTTGTTGAGCTAGTTACTTTCTGTTTTTCTAGAGTGCTGTTTCGACTCAAGGTGAGTCAAAGCAACTCTATGCGCGATGCTATACACTCTTGATTCTACATAGGGTGAGCTTCGCGAACAGGCGACCTAAGGGCGGAGCAGGAGCGAAGCGAGCGCCGCGACCAGAGGGAGCAGGCGACCTAAGGGCGACCAGATGGAGCAGGCGACCGTAAGGGTGACGAAGTCACAGGCGACCGAAGGGAGCGCAGTGAAACAAGACCTTCGCTCGCCCGGCGCTCACTGCGTTCGCTTGTTTCACCGTAAAACCGAGCGAGCTTGCTCGCGAGTCGAGCGCAGGAAAACCGAGCGAGCTTGCTCGCGAGTCGAGCGCAGGAAAACCGAGCGAGCTGGCTCGCGAGTGGCGCTACCTTCGGTAGCTTGTTTCACCGAGCGCAGTGAAAACAAGCGAGCGTAGCTCGCGCCGCGCTACCGAAGGTAGCTGCTGCCTCTGGTCGCCCTCGCGCCCGGCGCTACCTTCGGTAGCTTGTTTCACCAAGCGCAGAGAAACAAGCGAGCGTAGCGAGCGCCGAGCTGGATTTTAGAATTCAATTGAGGATTCACTGCGTTAATTCGAAATGTACACTAGGAGCTTTGATTCATTCTAAAACGCGGTTAGCTTCCTGGAAACAATTCACAAAAGCCTTCTGTATCATTCAACATTGATTTCAAGATGTCCACATGCTAGAACACGCGTTCCTTGTCTAAATGTTCGAACTTCTACAGGAATTGCCTTATGTTTTGCTGCCACGTAACATCCGCAAAATAGTTGACAACCTAGACAAAAAGGATGTCTCAGAAGAGGCTCGTAAGAGAAGCACCTAACGAATTGTAATTTGCCCGCTTACGCGGTAAAAGTACGCCAGTGTACAGCAATTACACCGCAGTAATGGGCCTTAGGCTGGGTTTTTGCAAGAGTCGCTTGCAGGCGGCGAACAAAGCGAGCGACGCATGAAGCAAGCTCGCAGGCTCTGCCATGACAAGAAGGGTGGAACAAGCAAACTGGCTCGCGCGGCGCTCACTGCGTTCGCTTGTTTCACCGTGAGCTTCGGGAGCGGCGATGTAGCTTGAGTGTTCTGAGACCAAGCACGCTACTTTCAACAACACAAACAAATACAAACTCAAAACACCGAGAAACTTAACCTTTCATACAATTGATAAATTCAACGGCAATCGAACCGCGTATTCTAAATGTAATTACTAAAATAGCTAAGCCAATAGCGGATTCAGCCGCAGCTACTGTCAAAATAAATAAAGAAAACACTTGACCAATCATATCGTCTAAATACACCGAAAACACTAAAAAATTCATGTTAACAGCTAACAGCATTAATTCAATAGACATTAGCATTATGAGAATATTTTTACGATTTAAGAAGATACCCCAAATACCCAAAAGAAATAGAATCATCGAAAAGGT